AGCACTAGCATTTGGGCTCGAATTCGTGAAAGAATTCAGAAAGCATTTGCCTCCTTGGCCTCATGACTTTCCGCTTCGCAACCTACCTCGCCAGAATTCTGATCATCATCCTGTCTTAATGGATTTCAAGGCTTTTGCTCGCCCAGTCCCCCGCCCCCGTCCCTGCCTGCTGCATGAAAATTTTGATAAGGTTCTTGGCTCAAACTGAGGTCTCCTCATGGAAGTGATCTCCATCAAGCCATCAACCAGCTTACTGCTGCGCTCAAGGAGTGGAATAAGAATGACTTTGGTTGGAAAGATTTTCCAGAAAAAAAAGGGGGTTATTAGCCAGCTTAGAAGGAAGTCAAAAGCTTTTGAAACTACTTAGCCTTCCTTTACTTCCTGGATTCGCTTAGAAAGGGACCTTATTGCAGACTACGAGAAAGTCTTAGATCAGTAAGTCACTGCTGTCAAAAATCTTGCATTCAATGCTTGCAAGAGGGGATAAGAAGACGACGAAGGAAAAAAGAACCAGAGAAAGACCATCAATCGAGACAGAAGAAGGAGCTATCAATAAGATCTTCTTCTTCTATATATATATGAAATGAAAAGGGAAAGTGAAATGAAAGTAAGTCGGTGAGAGGACAAAGCGAATTCCCGGCCTCTCCCTTGTCTCCGGCTCAGATAAAGGCTAATCACCATGCTGACGCCGCGGTAGGATTGCAAGTCTGAAGGAAGTTGACCAAAGTAGGTAAAGCGGAAGGCAGGGTTATGGATGGAGATTGTCTCATAGTCCTCTTGATCTTCCCCACGAATATCTTTCCTTTCTTGGCAAGGGATCTTTTGAAGAAGATTTTTCGGGTTGGGACTGTCCCTCTTTTTAGACTAGACAATTCGAAATCAAGGTAAGGCTTAGCCGGAAAGACTCAAATGGAAGAAAGAGATTGAAAGAATGCCAAATAGACTGAGAAAGAAGCTAAGCCATTCCCCGAACCCTCTTTATATCACAAGGGAATTCTAAGTCCGAGAAGGATTGTTCGAGCCATTTCTGTACCAAAAAGCCGTCAACGCATCTTTCACCGAAGTCGGAGCACCAACTAGGCTGATCTTTTCCTTCCGATCCGTCCCTTTTATGCCACCTACCATTGACTAATTCTTAACTAAGGCATATGAATGGATCAACCATCTCAGTCTGAGACAGAAAGAAAGTCATCTGCCAAAGATTCAAGTAGCCTTAGATAGGCTTCTATTGTAGGCTTCAAGTCTGAAATTCCTGGATCAATACCATCTGCATGATAAGATGAAAGCCTGGCAGTGATAATTAGATTATATATTAATAAGGATCAATGCCACTAAGATCTTCATTCAATATTATTTCTTTGAGCTAGCCCAAAATCAATCCATAAAAAGGAGAGACGCTGGAATTCTTCGTGATTAGTGGATCAGTTACTATTTCCCAGAAAGCGTGTTAAACGAATGCAGCGCTTCTTACTCTTATGCGTCTACGTTCCTGTTGGATAAATGGGTGGGCAAGGGTGAAAGCATTCCCTCACTTGCTAGCTCGAGACAGAGGCTTCATTCAAGAAGAAGGAAATCCCGTGCATACCAAAAAATCTGACTCTGAGAAGCTATAAATCCCGGTCTTTCTGACTTTTTTCTTAGGTGATATGACTTAGAATTCTTTTAGATAATTAGATAATGCCTTTTACCACAAAGGAGGCTGTCTCAATTGCAAATTCTATCTGTCTTACCGAAGGGAGACCTTGATAGATCTAAGACATGTCCAAGCACTTCTGGGCCCTGCTTTCTCAATCGAAGATATCAACTGTCAAGAGAGAGATTGCCGCTAGCCCTCCCTCTCCCTTACTGATTCAAAAGCAAATGCCGAAGACAGCTCTTACCACTAGGAAAGGATTTGCTTCCTGCTGAGGGCATCTTCTTGACTAGTCATGGCGAGGGGCGGATGTTTTTTTCCTTACTCCCTTCCCGAAGAAGGTTAGAATTTACAGTCTGAAGCATAACATTAGCAGTTTCAGCAGATGAAGCTCTTCCTTTAAGAAAGGAGAGACTTATTACGAAATGCAATTCTATTCTTTCTCCTCTTTTTCATTTCAGAGGATAGAAGAAAGAAGGCCAGCCTAGTTATAGCCCGAAAGCCCCACTGAAGTTCCAAAAGAAGACTTTCATTGAGAAAAGAAGGAAAGAGGGACCGAGCAGCGTGCCTTATAAATAAATAAGAAGGCCATCTGAGGCCAGGAAGATTTTCCTGCTCAAAGCAGCTAACCTTTTCCACATCATTCCTTGGAAAAACTAGAATCACTCCGAGCTGAAGTCGAAAGATTCTCAGAATTTACTCGACCTCTACTCTTAGCATTTAGTTCTCCTGGGTCAAGAGGTCTTTTTACCTAGAAAGGAATTGCGTCTGGAGGATGGCTAATTCCCTTTCCCTCTCCTTTTGACTAAAGAAAGGGTGGACTAGCTCTCAGGGAAGAGAGCAGAAGTGAAGTAGTCTTCCTTTGAGGGAGCAGCCTATTGAGATAGTAGACAGTAGACGAGCGAAAGGGAATGAGATAAGGAGGGCTATGAAGGATGCAGACTGATTCTCTTTTCTTAGGTGAATGAGAGAGTACTGAAATGCAGATAGCTTTCACTCAAGGGAAGAAGGTAAGATGACTATAGGCAAGGGCAAGAAAGATAGAATTGAAGCTAAGGCTTTCGCCCGAAAGATTTTGAAGGAATGCCGCTTTCAATATCCTTCTATCGGCATCGACAGTTTGAAGATTATGGCCATGACCAGCTAAAGCCAATGAAAGAGCAATTTGATTCTCATCCCTTATTTAAGGAAGAAAGGAATGAATGGACTGATCCCGTCCTTGCCAGAGTGCATGCTTCCTTTATTGACTGAATAAAGAGACCTCCTTGACTTCACTCACTTGAAAGACTTTCACCGGTCAGCTTGGTACAGGCACTTGGCACACTTCACTCCTAAGTCCGACAATTGGCCTAAAAGGAATCTCTCTTCCCTTCCCTCTAAAGATGATGACTTCCACACCTATGCAAGAGGGGTCTGCACTGTCAGCTCAATCTCCCATGGTGGGATTTGCCAATGATAGAGTGAGGCAAAACTTTGGAGTCAGACTCTATATCCTGGACCACAATAGCCTTTGATGAGCAAGGAGACTTAAGATAAGACTATAGCTTCAGCAAAGATCTTAGTGCCCTGACGCTGGCTGCAAAGGCCAAAAGAAGATTAGCCTGGGCATTTCTGACGACCCCTAGACCAGCAGCATTGCCATCTATAGCTGAGCCATCAGTCTTGACTTTCAATCCATGCAAGGGAGGATGCCACTGAATCCATTTGCCAACTTTAGCTGGGGCTCTCAGAACTGGAAGCCTAGAAGGCAGAATAAGGGATTGTTCATGAAAGTTAGGAGAGCTAGCAGGTTGAAAACTGTATAAACTGGGAGGTCCCTCCAAAGCCTGAATCTAAGAAGACTGGGATTAAGCTCCTTCTTATCATGAAGAATAGAAGACCTCTGAGTCCATATTTCCCAACATATAAAAGAAGGGATCGAAGGACCTCGGCCACCTGAGTCCTAAGAGAAAAAGAGAAGGAGTGATCTATTTCTTCCATCAATGACTCTTTCAATAGGCGAGGAAGGATGCTTCTTTCAGTCAATGGTCAATGTAGGTAGCTCCCTGTCCTAACTACTAAATACCATTGTGAAAGGTATCTCGGCTCCAAGAATAAGACTTCGATCTGTCCTTTTATACATCTTAGCTTATGAGATTAGGAGAGATGAGTTGAGTCTACGAGTCAGTAGGTTCAGACTGAGATTTACCGATGAGTAGTCTTTCCCTTACCTAATGGGGGATCTGCTCCTCCTGCTAGACCGAGAAAGTGAATTAGGATTGCCCGTCTTTATGGATTGAAGGACAGACAGTATCCACAAGCGGAAATCTTAGGCTTTTAAGCCTCGTTAACAGAGAGGCAGACGCTTAGCTTTTAAGAGTCAATCTTTTCTCCTTCACAAGAGGAGTTGTGTGGGAACCTGCCACATCAGGCAATTTTTCTAACTCATCAGCTTGGGGCGAGCTTTTAGCATCGACTAACGGACCCTCCTTAATTAGCTTAGCTGTCCTATTTCTTCTAGCTGTAATCTCGTAAAGGACACGGATTGATTGGCCTATCTGACTTCTATCAATAGCCTTTCCAAGCTACTTATCTTCGTCGAAGTGAGAAGGGAAAGCCTTCCAAACCATTACGGGAATTCCTAGAAATTCAGATCAAGTCACTCACGCAGGTATCACTTGGAGGAAGCTTTCCTTTCGCTTGGACAACTTATACAAGGCTACTTCTAATCGAATGCGGTCACCTCCTTTTACCTTGGAAAGAATGCTCTTACTCTCTCTGAGGGCTTGTAGGATATGACTTTCAGCCCTTACCTCTGTCACCGATTGATCATTGATTCTTTTCTGGGCTTATTGCCCATTCCTCACGAAAAGAGATGGTCAAGAAGGAAAGAAATCCACCCTTCGGAAAGTCTAGCTCGTCTGCTTAGAAAGAACCTTTCTTTTGGGCCTTCTCATTGGTGGAATGGCTAACCGTCCTTAATTTAATAGAGTCAATTCCTAAGGGAGCGAAGAAGTTCTATTCAAAGTAATCTAACCAAGCTTGAAAAAGGAAGACTTAAAAGTCTAATGGTAGGCTATTTTATCAATGTCTTAATCACCTTCACTAAACCATTCCTTTCGAGTCGCAAATAGGAAGTGGATACCCTAGGGAAGTCAGATAGCAGCTAAGACCCTTCTTCTTTCACTCTTCACTATGAGCAACTCTCCTTGCCTATTTCTAATAAGCAAACCTCTCTCAGAGTCCTATGTCTTTAAAGCGAAAGGCACGTTAGACCTCACGTGTGATTACACATAATGGCTCTCAAAGAGCCCTGTCCCTTCTTTCTTTCCTTTTTTGCTCGAATTTACTGGGGCAAAGCCCTCCTCTCTGCCAATACAAAGCTGCCTTTGTCCAAAGAGTGCCCTCTTCTTTTCTTCTACGAATCCCAGTTCGGAGTGAAAGCGAGATTTGACTTCCAATCATGGATCAGATCTGGATTGGCTCAAGAAAGCAGATAGTGAGAGCAGTTATTCATATTGAAGCCTCTTCCCCGGGACATTCCTTTCATGACTTGGCTTGAAGCATAATCGGGCTAGGTTTCCCCTTTCATCCCTAACATTAGCTCCTAACATCTCGGGATTTGAACAGTACGTAGGACAAAGAGTGGAAGTCGGAGCAAAAGTATACCGCAACGAGATAAGGGCTCTCATTCAAATAAGAGAGTCGTGGAATCCTGTCCCAAAGGTAAGAAGCTGTAGCAGTGATTGAGCTAGTGCTTCATCCCGGGCTAGGTAGTTCCTATTCTATTAAGTTAAGGAAGAGGTGCCTACGTCCTTCCCTTCGATCTCGTACTAAAGAAAAATAGGGCTGCTCTCTTCTGCAGAGACTCCCGCAATAAGAAATCTATGAAAATTCATAAAACAAAGGGAAAAGAAGAAGTCAAAATTAATAACATAAAGACTAGTAATAGAACCTTGAGGAGGGGAAATGAAAGCCTTCTTTTGAGCTTAACAGAAGCAACTATGTTCTCATGGCGCTGCCTTGTGATCATAGCCCATACCCTTCGTCTCTCAAGAGCTTCAGATAATAGGATTAGGCCCCCTGTGAACTTTCTCCTTCTTGTTGAAAGGGAAGATGATCCTTATACGTGTGGAGACCGGTACACCGTCAACCCCAGCATCGTTACGTGCCCTCATTTACATCCTTAAAGGATCGTCTGTAGCAATTGTAGCCTATTTCCATTCGGGAATGAAAGGCTTAGCCGAGGTATGAAGTGACGCGACTGATAGGGATAGCTGGTAGAAAAAGAGAGAGAATGTCTTATTGGAGATATATCTCCTATCTTGCAAATTTAGCTCCACTTCGAATCCAAAAAGGGAATTGGGTTCAGCTTAATAGATTTGAAAGCAGGACTGGCGGATATAACTAGGCCAGGCTCCCGCATTAAGGAGTTTATGCTTTCTGATGCGATTCTTTATTCCTACTAATTTGAGATTTGTAACGGCTCTTTCTTTAATCATTGGGGGATGCGCGGGGAATGGCACCCTGTCTTTTGTCAACCCCACTAAGGCAATCTTTCCGGGCGGTCAATGATTCAACTAGTGAAGGATACTTTCATTGATTATGTATGCTGCACTCATAAACTGACTAGTCCCTGCGAGTCTTGTAATGAACTCCTTAACTTAATCAGATTGCTAGGGAGTGCTTCTCCCCCCCAGAAAGAAGTCAATTCACCTATAACCCGCTCGAAATAGATAGAGCGGAGGAGGTTGCGAAGGTACAAAGGATGAAAGCCCTTGCTTGAACTATCGCAATCATAATACTGGGAATTGCATTGGCGGAATCCGTATCTGAAAAAGGATATCTGGTAGAGATGGTTAGGTCCACTAGACCTTAATTCTATAAAATCTCCCTCTTGAGGAGTGGGTTCGCGTCTTGAATTAGGTTAGGTCTCGACTTCTCCGCTATGATCTTCCAAGTAGTTCATATGGGAGCTCTAGCCCTTGAATTCCTATTAACAACCTTTTCGAAAAGAACTACATTGGGCTTGATTCTGGCTCTGTTAAGCTCAGTCAGATATGTAGGAAATTCCTCTATGTAGACAATCCCTCTTTAGAAAGAAGTGGAGGACCCCAGCCCAACAAAAGAAGGAGGAGAGAGATGGGAGATCTCTTCGCCAAAGAAAAGAGGGGTACTTCCTCTAATGATGCCTGAATGCTACAAGAAGAAATAAGGGCGGGTATCGAAAAGGGCCGATCTGGGAGAATCCTTTATTCCATAGCTCCAGGGCGCTAGAGCATATATAGGCCCAAGGACAAACTCGGTACGTCGCTCAAAGGTTAAGCTAAACTCAAAGCAGTAGCTCAAAGGGGCTTAGCCGGGCTCAGGAGCAAGTGAGAAGTCATATGGTGTCGTGAGCTTAAGACCAGACCGAAGAAAGGAGAGAATGATGCTCTTAGTCGTCAGAGCGTCAGGCAGTTATAGAAATGACCACGAGCAGACAAGGCCTCCCTTTCCTTTAAGGCTGTGAGATGAAGGAGAAGAAGAAGACAACTTCACCTCCTAAGGAAATTCTTTCCCTTCCATTCGTCCCTCAGAAAGATCACTAAAGGATGAACGGGTGCTTTCCTTTATTTCAACCGAAAGGAGATAAGTCAAAGCTTAACTATGTCATAGAATTCCTTGGTAATGACCTATGCAGTGGTCTAAGCAAAAGACTTATGTATTGGTCAGATAAAGATCTTTCTTCATAGTATTCATCTTCTTATTACACTGAATACATTTGAATATCCCATGGTCATTCTATTCCTGCGCTAGCCACCTCTTTTTATTAGAGTAAACTTTCTTTCTTGGTGAAAATAGGTTCCTCCCAAAACTACTTCTAAGGGAAAGGACCTAGTATGAAAATATGAAAAACTAAGACGGATAAAATGAGATTTCCTCCCCAAATAGATAAGCAAATAGGAAGATCACTATGAATAGTTGCACGAAGTTGATGCTTCCCCGAGTCAGTATACATCTAGGTGTAAATACTTTCTTCTTAGACTAGAAGGAAAAAAGTAGATGCCGCATATGGGAAAACCTTTGTTTTACTTCATTTTCATCTCTAAATAAAAAACTGCAAATTGATTTAAGAATTTCGTATATGTGCTATTTTGAACCTCGATCAAAAAGGGTTCTCTAAACCCGTCTTTTTGGCTACTTTTTCTATTTCCGAAAAATAGTATTTGTCGACTTTCCTTTTTATCCCGTGCCGCCGTTCTCTCTTCATAACGTCTTTCATCCTTCTTTCATTCTATTCTTGACCTACCGAGCTCGGAAGATTCTAGTGAAAGCAATCGAATTCTAGGTGAGAAAAGTAGTCCAGTTCTCCCTTACTTGCTCTTCGTCAAGTGCTCAAGAAGAAATACATGTACAAATTCTATTCTTTTATAGTTCTATTCCTCTACGCAAATATACATCTAAGTTTTCATTGTTTAAGGAAATAGAAATCTAGGTCTGAATTCGTTACCAAACTATATTAGGGAAAATCTTATTCTGGATGAGAATAGTTTAAGGAATTTATAATATGGCTTAAATAGAATTCTGCTTGTGCATTTTTTCCTCCCCGCTTTCACACGCCATCTTTTACTAAATGGAATTCTCGGAAGAAGGAAGGGATTGATTTACCAAACCAGCAAGAAAGGGATTGAGCGAGGTCAAATCCCTCTCTGAATCTTTGTCCATCACGGATAGAAGTCCTTAGTTCCGACCCAGGACAGAATTCTACCCCATAACTGTACACAGGTGCAAGCCTATCTGTGCCAACCATTGCCCTAAGCCTGTCATAAGGATGGTGATGAGGGAATGCTCACTCTAACGTTCATGTCCCCTATGATATGCCTACACATGCCTTGATTAAGCATATAGACGAATAGATAACGATGGCCTAGCAGCGTCTTTACCTAGTAGTCAGTCTCATTTTCTCTGCCTTTCGTACTTTACTGAGTCTCCTTCTTTTAGGAGTCAGTGACGTACTCTATACGAAGTGCAAATGGAACCTTCTTCAGACGTTCCAAGCCTACACTCTTTCTGTACCTGACCCTCCTTCGGCCCTTGAGGTTAGTTTTCTTCCTAGAGCCGAAAGATCTATTTATTCAATATCTCGGGGTGCCCCCGGTAACATAGATTCATTGGTTCTGTCTCTGTCTACATAGATGAGAAAGTTGGCGCATAGATTTTTGCTAGTGAACTGAGATTCATTGCTAAAAAGTGGAGTGCCATATATCAGTAAAGTGAGAGCTCGCTCTTTTCGCTCGTGAACAAATTAATATTTCTCAACGGTGCACCTACATGGACTTTTCCCTTGTCTGGATCTACATAGACCAGTCCCTTCTATTTATTTATTAGCCTTCGCTCCTCCGTAAGAGCAAATATTAGTATGATCAAGTATGCAATTTCCATTCTCCTTGAGCTGATACGCGAAACTCCTTCTATTTGAGCGTCTATGGGAAACTTCTTTAGGTCCTCTCCTGAGCCTACTAAAGCTTCTATTCTCCCTAAGAAAGAAGGAAGAAAAGAAGTCATATTTGAAGCCCTACTTCCTCTTATCCTTCCTACTAAAGACAGGGGCAGATGGACCGATGACTAAGAGATTTGCCTACTTCACCCCCTTCGCTCAGTACGATTCATTTCTAAAGATCACGTGCGACCTCTAACTATCCAATTTGATCTATCTTCATAAGCTTTTCGTACTCCTAGTTATAGTGAAATAGGGCTTCTGGCTAATATAGAATAGCTGCGGAGAATAGGAAGAAAGGTCTTATTGCATATGGGAATCATGATGGGGATAGCTAAATAGGTCAAAGAATGATAGAAAGTGGTATTCGAATAAGAAGAATTTAGAATGAAAATGAGATCATAGAAATATTCATGAGCAGAGAAGAGGCTCGGACAGAAGGGAAAGTCCGACTGATAGAATGGGGGATAGGCTGCTCTTCTCTCATAAGAGAATAGTTGATCCGAAAATTGACATAAAAAGATGGACATCAAAGAGAGCACAATCAGCCCTAATTCATAAGCAAAAAGGGACTCATTCACCGAGAGAAAAGTTGTAGTTGAGCTAGAAAAAGACGGCATTTTTGCCCCGAAAAAGAGTCCTATTTGACTTCCAAAACCTAGGCATCCCCGTTGACTAAGAACTCTCTCTTATCCGCATCAAGGAAAAGAGCAGTTGCTTATCAAGGAAGGGCGGGAGCTGGTAGACAAAGCTATTAGCCATAGGTCTTTCGAAGGAAGATCACCTTTCGGAACCTCTCCTTCAATCCCTTGACCCCTTCCATTCACCTGTGCTCTCGGACGAATCTCCTTCCCTAGTCGATTAGCTTTATCTGACACTTCTACTTCTACGAAATAGACCTGTCTTATTTGAGGAATCGCTTTCTCCTGCTGGAGAATCTGTAGGATAATCTGCTGCTAAGATGGATTCCCTCTCAAAGCTATTCCTCTTGCATATCGCAGCCTCCTTCTATTTTCTTGTTAAGGCAGTGGGAGAAAGCCCGGGCCGCGCCGAAGTCCTTTTCAGATGAAGAGAGGAAAGCAAGCCCTGTCAAAATATCCTTTCTCTTGACTCTCTCTTTCTTTGAAATAACGTTCTTTAGAAGGCAAAGGTGATGAGAAGGAGGCTTGAGTCCTACTGACTGGGGGGCTACTTGAATGAAGAAGATTAGGCCGGATTTCTCACTTTTGCTTAGATCGGCCTAGACTTTAGTCGCCTAAGCCAAGAAGATCAAGGCCTCTTTTCCTCTCAAAAGAAAGAAAGTAGGCTCCTTGATCGGGACGTGGAAAGGATAGAATAGAGTGGGTGAACTCTCTCTGGGCATTGGATGGTCATGCAAGAACAAGGGTGGGCTTCTCCGTATCACTTATTAAAAGGATAAGATGAGCCTTCTCGTTAGCGCATCTACGACTAGATCGAAATAGCCAAAGAAAGAGACTAAGGACGTAGCCTGGCCCAACTCTACCCCGCCGTCCATCTACCAATGCTCCTGAAGGCGGATCTTCTATGCTCCTGTCTAACTCATCCATACGACTCCGCCATGTGCTAGAAATTCAATCCCTGAAGGAAAGCCTCCGACGAGATTAAGTCTGGCCATAGGCCACCAACGTCGAGTTATGTTTACTGCCCCGCGGCAGTTGTCCGAGCCACTTACGCACCCCTTATATTTAGTCAAACTGCCGGGCAAAGAAGGGTAAGCGACAAGGCAGCGGATGGCATTTTGCACTGAGACTGCCGAGCTTAGAGGCGACGGATGACCTATTGATTAGGTTATTCCCTAGGAACTTAACTGACACAGCCGTCGGATTGGTATACCTCCTTTTTCTTTACTTCTGAGCAGGTATTCTGCTCGATTAAATAGCGTCGAATGCGATTCGAGCCGGTTCTGCTGAGGCATCCCTTCTCAGATCAATTGTATGATCGATATATAAAGAGAAAAGACAAGGGAAGCAGGGTCAAATACCAGGCCAAAGATTGAACGTTGAGTTCTCGTGATGCCTGCTGCTTCAAGCTCGGAAAGCCCACTACTGATGATATAAATTTCCAGGTCTTCTTACTACAAAATGGGGAAGGAGTCTTCTTTAGGGATGATAAGGCACATAGGTCGAATTGCGCAGTCTGGCTTTTATACTTCGTTCCGTTACATTAGGGCCCAACTCCACTAAGTTCCGCTTTGGTTGGTGTGAAATGAGCTGATTCTAGGAAGGAGATCTCGTCTGGTTAAATATATGTAAGAAGGTCTTTTCGCTCCTTTCTCTTTAAGGTGAATTCAGGATTCTGCTTTCTGAATTTCATCTTAAGATAGACTAATCCTATGAAAGGGATATTACCTCCTTCTTCCATTAGTTAATCCGCCCAAAGCTTCTTTTTAGCCGTGGACAAGTGATTTCTTCAACCTTATCGTGTGGACGCAACCATCCCATTCTTTTTTTTCTTTCGGACCGAGCCGAATTGACTTCCTTTTTTTAGGTCATATGGATGCAGGGCAAAGAAAAGCCCGCTGAACCTAATAGCTGCCTGTCAGGCTCAAGTCTCTTGATCTTTCAAATCATCCCATCCTATCAAGCTTTAATGCGCCGGAGGAATTCTATTAAGAAAAGCGTATTGGTAAGCTGCTCCATTTCCCTTTTTGATACCAAATCGAGCGGATTCTTCCTTCGATTCACTCATTTTTGGCCTTTGTGTCAGTAATAGCCAGTAGGGACCTATGTTCTCCGATTTCTTATGGTCTTGTACAAAGAAAGGTCTCATCGGTCAGTTGCGAACGAAGCAATTCCAATCGAAGAAGAGAAATGCTACTGTATTCACCTCTATCTGCACTGACAATCTGCTTTAGTTCTGACCGACCAAGTTCAGGTGGACATCGCATCAGAAGGTCCTGGAGAAGATCTCACATCTCCTTGCACCAGGAAGCAATGCACGCCTTGGGAGCTCAGCTTACCCACTTTCCTTTGACGAGATATAGCATATGAGATCTGCTGTCTAGGCAGTTTCTTCTCCTAGGTCCATCCAAAAAAGATATTTTGATTAATGGCTACGAGAGAAAATGGAATAGCTCATTGCTTATAGGTAAGACTCCACTTTTGCTCAATTTCTATCTGTGACAGAGGTGAAATCTCTGAGTCTGCCTTTGGCAAATGGAATAGCTAACTGAGACCAGATGAGTATAAGCTTTTTTCCGCAGTTCCATTTCTGGTTGAAGCTCCTGTAATCGCTTTCATAACTGGTAATTCGTATGCGATAGAATCACTTTCTAACCTCGGGGAGGGGAATTCTGGCGATCCTTCCTCACTCCCATAAAGGGAGATCTCGAATCGATACATTGGCTAGTTTAGGGAAGAATAGAGTGAGATCTTTCAGCGATGGAATCTCAGATAAGAGATCTTCTATCTTCTTAGTAAGGATCAGTCTTCTTTTTTTCCAATTCATGGGCGTAATCTACTGATTTCAAGCACGTAAAGTTCTTTGGATGCATAAAAGAATTTAGACTTTGCTCAATGGCATTTGGATCTCTTCCTTAACTTTCTTTGCCTGGCTAATCCCATTCTTCCTTCGATGGGAAATTTCTTCCTCACAATGACCAAAGAATTGATCTACTTTGGAATTGATATATTGGCCAGTTTGTGCATTTTCAATCTCGCGCTCTCTGCTTGGATGCTCAATCTCCTGTCTAATAGCCAGTTTATTCTTTATATGTGATTTTTCTTATGAATGATACATAACTTTTGAGAAAGAAATATCTCTCCTAGTCAAAATAGAATGAAAGGGAGTAGTTGTTCATCGGAAACCATTAGCGGAGAAGCCATTCTTAAAGCTTCAGTGTGGCGGTGCCTTTTCTACACTACTTTCCCTGAACCATCGCGGCGAACTGACCCCTTCTTATATATATCTAAGCAAGGTGAATCACTTTTAGAGTGAATTAAAATAGTTCGGGTGGAATGGCCTAAATCTAGTCATGAATTGGGCCTTGATAGGCTATTCTTTCTATTAGCATCGGCACTTTCCGATCTTCTGAAGATCTAGAAAGAAGGGAAAAGAGGCCTTGGCTAAAGGGATCGAACTTGACTAAAAGCGGACTTGAGGAGTGATCTTCTACAGCTTTCTTTCCTTCCTTTGATGACGAATCTACGTGGTCCAAGGCATGGTTCTATCCCCCTTCTAAATCCATTCGCAGTCGATGTCTTGAAAAAAGAATGGAAAGACTGTCGTAGGTGAACTGACGTCTTTCTATTTGCTGGGATTGAGTATTCTCCCAGCTAGACAGGGCTTAGTCAGAGTGAGAGCTAAGGTCTAAAATCAAGAAGATGCTCTTTTTTACGCTATTCGGCATCAAGGGTCGGTGTGACCTTGAGTGAGAACGGCCATTTCCCTAGAAATACGAATAGTAGGACCAATCTCTTATTGAAAAAGACAGTAAAAAGTTTCCTTTTCCATTGATCACCTTGCTAGGTTCAGATGCAGGCCTAAAAGTGGGCATTCTTGGCTTTCAAGAAAGAAGGAAAGGCGAAGATCAGTAGGAAATACCAATAGATAGCTTGGGAGCATCCCTCTTTGGTCTGGTTCATCCCCTCAAGACGACTTGGGAGGATGCCACATTGATTATCTGCATCTATCGTTCGGAATATCATCTGCACTTTTTCTCTTTCTTCCCGCCCAGATACCTTTTATTCATACCTCGACTCAACCTCTTTGTTGATCTCCCCCTTTTACGGAACTTCTCCAGCGAGTAGTAGATTGGCTAGCTAGCCTGGTAAACTAGTTGTTCGCGGCGAATGGTTTTCCGCGATTGGTTCGTACCTCGGGTGGGTCCGAGCTAGAACTTGGCTACTTGGCTAGTAGAAAAGAGGTGAACAAATAGAATAGGCAAGGCGAGCTTAAGGTTATGCCTTTCCACGTCTTTGGCTTCCTAGCTTCTTAGGCTTGGGTAGAAAAGTTGCTTTCAGTTCTCTTCCTTCTCATCAAAAGTGCGTGACGCCTTATCTAATAGGGCTATAAGGCCTTTGATAGGCATTCAGAAGAATCTTTGACGACCTGCCCGGCAAGACATCAAGAATGTTCTTTAACAAGCCCTTCTCGACTTGAACGAGGGAATCTCCTATTAGAGGTGGACGTATTCAATTTCAGTCTATTTTCTCTATTAGAATCTCCGACCTCTACTGATACAGGAAAAGAAGCTTCCTCCTTTCAATCGAATGCATCCGACCGAAAAAGCTTTATGCCATGGGGCCCCCTTAGAAGAAGCCTTGGATCATGTATAGTTTACCAGTAATAGGAATCGATTCATAGAAGACCACTATCTCATCAATCAAAGAGTGGAAGATGATTCTTCCCTTTCATCTGTAGCGAACTTAGACGCTTCTAGAGAAAAAAGTAGATGCCTCAAAAGAGGTAGCAGGTAAGGTGCCAATTTAGTATAGCACTGCTAAGAGGACGGTCAGTCGATAGCAAAAGCAAAACTTCTTGCATCTCTATGATCTTACCTACTATGTGAATCCAATATCAAAAGACTAGTTCGAGCAAGAGTCGACTCCCTAATATGCTAATACCTCAGTTCATTCAGCTCTATGCTCTTCTAACAGTTATGGGCTTTCTTTTTCTTATGCCTTTAACGATGTCGCTTAGCTCTTTCGAAAGCAACTCCGACGGGGAATTCTTCAGATAGAGATTATAGGATTTAGAGCTCATAGTCAGCCGTCTTAGTAGGAGAAGAAGGCTATTCTAAGGCATGTCCATACCCAAGGTAATAACCTGGTTCATAGAAGGAAGAAAAGCCTATTCACTTGATCAACCACTTGTCCGTTCACTCCTCACTCAGTAATCCGGCCAGTCCCCTCGCACCTTCTATACCCTTCTCATTGACCCTTCCTATCCGTCTTATGATTCTAGCACTAAGCAAAGGGTGAACTTAGTATTAGTATAGAAATTCCCTCTTTTTTTTTTCTTATCTAGATGTACCCCCCGCCGAGTCGAAGGTTCTTTTCTCAAGTAATTGAAGTTGTCGTGGTCCAAGTCATTCCATCTAAGCGAGCCCTTAACCCAGTACTAAAAGCTACACATGACCAAGACAAACTGTGCGTTGGTGGATGCAGAGAGATGCGATCGATTACGACTTATTGTGGGCGACAGCGTCCAGGCAGAAAGGCAAAGTTGTGACCTCGCTCAAAAGACCAAAGAAAGACCGAAGCCTAGGACCATTCATATCTGCTTTGAGACGGTGGTGATTGAAGGCCTTCACGTACCATTTGCTATAGGCCATCTAGTCGTTACACCTGAAATGAATAAGCCACCTATAGCATACCTGTTCTCCGAAGACTGCCAGGGGTCCACTTTCCTAGAAAGGAGGACAGCCATGCTGACCACATTCCTCAGAGCAGCTTTCTCCTTCACCGCTCTCTGCTCTAACTTCAGATTCACTCTCTCTTCAATGCCTACTTTTTAGATTGATTCCAACATCTATCTAGATTTGAGGTTGGACCCCGCAAGAGCTCTTTTTCTTGCTTTTCGGACTTCTTCTTACTAATAAAAAGCCACCTTTTAGCTTGAATTAGTATACTTCGCGCCCAAGCCAAACTGTGCTAATAGAAAGAAAGGCCTAGAATTTCCTATTGAAGGAAGAGCAGATGTGCTAGCGGGTAGCCAGTCCTAATTGTCGAAAAAGAGAGAAGGTCTGGGAATTCTTGCTTTCAAGCTCTCGATCCCATAATCTTCCTTGCCTTGCCCTTTCAAAAGATTCGCGCCCGTCTAAGGGAGGTGCTCTACCAGCTGACCTATCCCGACTATTACTGATCTTGCATCCTCATTTTACTAGAGAACTTGACTTTATGTCAATGGAAAGGCTATTACAAAGTGCTCATCCAGGTCCTGGAATTTATTGGATCTAGTTGGGGCCCTTCCTTCTGTCTATCTTTCCTAGATCCGAATGCTCTTGCTTGCGATGGGTCGGTCTTTGCCGAACCAAGACATGAAAAGACTGACAAGGGTGCCTCAGAGCGGGGGCTCCAGTTGATGTAGACACTGCTGTTCCGGCTGAATGTGATGAGGCTCTAGATGAACTGACAACTGACCATTTCGGTCCAAACCTTTGCTTTGCTCAGGCAGGGGTCGCCGCTTGTCTCACCCCTCCGCTAACTTCACTCTGGCAAGAAGCCGCCCTTGAACTATAAAGAAGGAGAAGGCATCAATGGTTCTTCGAAGTCATCATTTCTCTTGGGCTGAGCTAGACGTGAGGTTTATTAAGGCTATGCCTTGTTGAGAGAGGTAGCTTGACTTGGAATTGAAATATTTTTCTTCTTTCCCAAATTGAAGCCTAAGTATAAGATCGATCGAACTTCTTCTTTCGCATAGAAAGCGAAGGTGTAGAAGTCTGCTAAGACATAAGGACTGCTCGAAGCGGTGACAAATGGAATAGCAAGAATCAATGGCTATGAATTGTTATAGTAAGTCTTCTATGCTTTCCTCATGTTTTATTCACTCAAACTAAGCGAAAACTTGAAAGGTATGCCCTGTATTTAATGAATGCTTCAATCCATTAAGTAGTATCCCTTGCCAGGCAAGACAGACACGAGAGTTTATTAACCTATCTATCTCTGGTAGTAGTGAGTCTAGCCGTAGTGAGCTATTGATCTCTGGTCTTCTAGTCTCTGGGAGGGTCTGGTAAGCCTTAGGGAAGGAAGAACTTCTTCAACTAGCAAGAGCTGCATAGGCTGACTTTCATTCTACAACTTAGAGGGCTTCTTCTTATTTCGTATTGTGACAAAGCGATAGGCTTTCTTACCCGAGGATCAATTCACTGGCTTGGCTCATACTATTCTGCACTGAGGAAGCTGTGAAAGATTGAGTTGAGAAAGGCAAGTACACAAAAAGGCTATCGCTCATCCGCTGCAAGACCTTTGGCTTGGAAGAGTTACTGTAGCATTTGCGGTTACGGGTGACTGACTCTTTACTAATAGAAGAGAGAGTCTATACTTCTTAGTGATAGGAATAGAAAATCTCAGTACGATATCTTAGGTGAGCTACTTCCTCTTATAGAGCTCTTTCTGCTCTAGGGAATCTTCTTTGGAGCATATCCCTTGCGAATCCCTTAGTCATTGGCGCTGGCTCTGAAAGAGAAGTAGAGATGGGAGTCAAGAAGGCTAGTCAAGTCCTCCTGTAAGCCATAAAGCAAGGAGTGACTTAGCCATGCCAGCTTTCAGTCGTCTTTCTCTGTTTACTCGTCTGCTTTCTTTTATTCCCATCTATCTTCATTCTTGACTGAATATTGTTTAAGTAGGGAATGCTTTAATCAAAGGGTGTAGGATAAGGCCTGGAGTCAGCACTTTCCAGCTTTTAGAGTTTCGAGATAGAAGGCCATATTGAAACTAGACTTCCTAACTTAACTAGAGTAGTCAGAAGTCTTTTCAGAAGCAGTAGACTGAGAGGCTTTGGCAGAATTGATCTAACTTCTTGCTCTCAGGGTCCTTCCCTTGAGCTCAACCATCCGGGATGCTTCTTTTCTGAGGATGATTCTTTCGCGTAAGTCAGGGAAGTGTTGAGCCAGAGTAGAGATGACCTTTTCAGCATCGCTGTGAGAGCATCCGAGTGAATAATTTCTTCCAATGGCATGCTTAAATATTTTCTTAGTGCTTCCCTTTGTTCTTGCAAGAGATCAAGACTGGTAGGCAGGCTAAGGCCAGAGATTCAATGCCCGAGGTCTTTCCTCTCCAACTCAGTCGAGTTACTTCATAACCTCTTCTTCTGATTCTAGTCGTCGTAACTCTCTCTATCTTAGGTATCGGTATCACACATATCATATATATTGTGTGTAAGAAAGAGACTAATTGACGAAATAGAGGGATAACGTACCCTCCCGAACCCTAGTTCCATCAGGTTCACGCGAGAATTCGTTCTAACCTCAGCGCCGAGAAGTAGGGGACTTGGCCTAACAAGAGAAAGGCAAGAACAAGTTTCAAGAAAAGAACGGACCGAATCACGAACTACGAGCTCTTTCCGCCACTGCAAAGCGTAATTCCCACTCATCACTTTCACCAAGAATACGCTCCTCAGTAGCAAAGTCCAGGAAGATGCGATAGTCTCTTCCGTATATCTTATCAGTATTAATATGTGAACTATACTCTCGTGGAGTAAAATCTCTAGACGTTTGATCGTATTCGTCATCTGCTAACGCAGGAAAAGCCATTTCAGAAAAGGCCAATATTCAGAAATATCTCACCATAATCTTTCCTTCGAGGATGCCCCCGAAAATACTCACTGAACTCTCATCTAAAACCCGTCAAAGACGATAGAAATATAAAGCCAGAAGCCAAAGAATCGTCTACTTTCTTCATCGGTAAAGCAATCCTAAAGCCAATCTCCGCCATCAACTATCGTATCCACATGAGTTCACAGGTCGTCTGAGCCATAGCACGATACTCAGATTCTGCACTCGACCTTGCCACCACACTTTCTTTCTTGCTCCTCCAAGAAAGGAAATTGCCAGCCACAAATAAAAAAGACCCTGTAGTAGATTTTCTATCACTTGGTGATCCTGCCCAATCAGCATCAGAAAAGGTCTCGACCCGCATATGCCCATGATCTGCATACAGAATTCCTCCACCAGGTGAAGTCGCCCTTTTGAATATTTGACTATCCGAATCAATGCATTCCAGTGATTAACAGTAGGAGCCGCCCTGAACTGACTTACTACACTCATAGGAAAAGCAATATCCGGTCGAGTTAGTCCAAGGTAATTCAGCTTACCAACCAATCTCCGGTACTGCTCCGGATCTTCAAAGATCTCATCTCCACGCTAGGAAGATACGGTCTGATCTCCTTTGCTATTGATTCTTCCGGCTTAGCTGGAACTCTTGAACCGCTTTCCGGCTCACTATGACTAGAAAATTATCCACACTTCCCTCTCTTCAGAATCAGGCTACAACAGGGTAGGGATATGAAATGAGGCTCTCAAGTTGACTTTTTCTTGACTGCCAAAGGAGCGGAAGAGATTATAGATGAGGGATCACTCCTCCTCCTAACTAAGAAGATATACGCACGATCAGGGCATGGGCAGAAAGGGTATAAGGCCAAATTGCCGCGATTGAATAGTGATTGAGACATCTCCGAATGAACTCAGACAGTACGACGATTGACTGATTAGTTCAAACTGCAAGGATTTTTAGCCACATTTTCACACCACGTAGACAGAATGACCCCCTGAGATTGAGGACTCTTGCCTGAGATAAATGATAGAGAACGAGACCTTGGCTTTTGAGGCCTTGGATTTTGAGTTCAAAGTGCAAGACCTCATTATCACGCAGGAGTCTTTGAGATCACTCCGGGAAGACGAAATGGAGATTTCGAAATAGTCCAAACCTTTCTATAATATAAGCTAAGGTAAGCTTGTTGACTTTCTCAACCTAAGTAAGCTTGATATAGTTTCATTTCTTTCTTCTTGGAAATTGGAAAAAACCAAGCGGATAACATAGGATACGGCCTCATACAGGATCACACGGGGATCGATCGGCCTCTTATCCTGGTCTCGTCTCCTTTCCTTTCAGTTTATAGTAGTTCATGGATGTGATCAGTATAGTGTCCTCAGAGCTCTCCATACTTCTTACTGCTGATATTAGATCAGTTCAGTCTCTTAGATCTCTTTCTGGTCTAGTTAGCGCAATTGAGCTTTTCACAATTACTTAAGTGAGGATGAATAATAGAATCTATCCCCGTTACGGAATTCGCACTTCTGCTTTCGCTCGAAGGGGCTCACAATGACTGCCGAGAGGATCCTTAGATAACAGTTTACAGGCCGGACCGGGTCTATCGATTCCTTCTCTCATCAGATCAGTTATCCTCATAGACGAGAATCTCTCCTTTTATGGATTAGATCTGAACTCCTCGGTGGGTTGGCAGCATAAAAGAATTGCATTCCAGAATTCTTTAGAAGAGGAAAATAGAGATCCCCTTTTCGCAGTCTCTGGTCTGACCTTCTCATAATCATTTTCGAGAAGATCCACTAATAAAGGCGAGTGGTCTTTTTCGAGTGTTCCAGCCTCGCATTCCTAGTTCGACTTCTATACTTGGGTAGACTTCTATGCTTGGGTAGGTAGATTAGTTGGTTTGAGCTTAGGAGGAAGAGGCTGTTGCAAGCAAGTAGGAGTCCCATTTCGTCTCAGGTAAAGTGAGAGTGACTTTCTAGGGCGAAGCAGCCATCTTTATGTCCGATGACATTATTGGAGCGCTTTCTCAACCCTTTCACTTTGCTCTCATCGGAAAGTTCTCACATGACCGACCGTCAATGGATACGATGAAGAAAGACTTTCACACCCTCGGTCTTAAGGCAGATTTTTCCATTGGTCATCTTGATAGTAAGCACCTTCTTATTAAAGTCAACCACGTTTAGATTACCAACAGCTTTTTGGATGAAAGATCAGTGCTTCCTAGGAAGCTAGCCTATGCGAGTCTTCAAGTGGACACCGGATTTCAGGCCTGATGTAGAGAGTCCCATTCTACCGTTTTGGTTCTCTCTTCCTGGGCTTCCCATCTATTTCTTTCATAAACATAGACTTTTTTTCGATCGCGAATCCGCTCGGCAAGCCTATTATGATTGAGAATCCCACTGCTACTCTGACCCGCCGAAGCTAGGGTTTGCATCGAAATCGATCTTACGAAGCCCCTCCCAAGTCGAGTTTGGATAGATTGCGGCACAAAGTATCCAAGTTTTTGGCAGTCTATTCACGCTGAACGATTACCATTGTACTGTAAGCATTCTTTTCGCCGCTGAGGATTCTTGTAAATTCTAAGCTTCCCCAAGACTATTTTAGATGGTCAATGAAGGCCTTTCTTTCTCTTCTACCTCTGCGAACAAGGCATTCCAGCCTAAACTAGAAGGTAAGGCACCACGGCCGGTAGACTATATACTCAATTTATTGGATTAGCTAGCCCGACTACACGAAGTTCTACAACTCTTCTTTGTCTACTGTCTTGAATTGTCTTCTAAAACTGAGACTGTGGAATCATTTTCAACAAATTCTGTCCCGGAATCATAGGGTCTAGCCCTTTTTGGTCGAGGTAGCACAGGAGACCGAAGAGAGCGCCCACCGGCAAGTAAGAAAGATCTGTCTCCGGATCTTCTTCTCTAAAGCCCTGTGGAAGAAGATCGAGTAAGATAATCAGTAGGGAGCTGTCTTCCCAGTAGCTTTCACAGTCTAGGTTGAACAGCAGTCGGTAGAGAAGCTGTAGTCCCTGTTCTTTCTGCATACCAATCTATCTAAGATCTCTTCTGAACATCCTGGACAAGTGATTCCATTACCATGTGTTGAATGTGGTTCCCCGCTTAATAAGGAGACGAAGATCATCTTTCCTTCACCGCCCTTCGATCCACTCGGTATAGAGAAAGTATATCCAGCAAGAATGAATGCTATACGGACTTATTTCGCAGCTCTGGTTCTTGTTCTAGCACTCTCTGAATCTGCTTCCCTGAATGGTGTCTATCTAAGTTGAGAGTAGAGAAAGCATATTATAGACTATTCAAGCAAAGAGCAGGTACTGATGGTTGAAATTTCTTGTATTCAAGTCAAGCACAGGTGTAAACACTATAGATTGATTCAGGCTAAGGGTCCCCGTCAACCCTATTAGGTTCTTAGTCAAGATGTGAGTTATCAGGGATAGAAATGAATCCCACAGGTAAGCTAGTTGAATAGAACTACGAATGACTTGATCCCGAAAGTCAAAGTCAGAAGGGTACGTAGGCTTAAGGTAAGCTTGGTCCAGTTCCCTTCAAGACATAGCCTCTCTCTCTTTACGAAGATCGTCAATCCAGAATCTCTTCCTTTTTTCAGAGGAAAAGCTATAGACTGAAAGGATAGGAGCTAAAATAGGCTCGACTAATAAGGCGATGAGAGGGAAGAGAAATTGACTTCCTTCACGTCTCAGACCAAAGATCAGTCTTTCTGCGGCTCAATCGAGTAGAAAGAAATAGAAGTTCGACTCTCTTTTTCGCATTACAAGTTTGATTCTCTCGTGAAATTTCTATATATTTCTATATATAGAGTTGTTAAGAAGGTCTCGATTCGGATAAAGGTAAGGCTCAGGGAAGTCAGTCCCATTGTCATTCTCATGCTAGCTTTAGTGGGCTTGAATCTCTTCTTTTTTTCGGCTTTTTTCTTTTTTCGCATTTCCCGTTAACCTCCTCTTGTAAGTTTTGGAGAAGCTTACGAATGTTCACATCTGCTGCTGGCGAGTGAGTACCTATCAATCTTTACAGGTTCATGGACCTCCACATTGGACAAGTAGTCAACTTCTTCCCGCGGAGGCTCACTGAACGAAAGAAGAAGCCTGAACTTCTGATATTATAGTGATGCCTTGTCCGCAGGAAAACTAATCAAAGTGCAATGGTTTTGAGTGTTCGCTTCTTTGGCCTGAGACAAATGAATCTCACTTCACGGAGACTGCTAACGTGGGCAACTTACTCTCCCAGTTTCTCCTAAGCCGAAGCCCTATTCCTATCTTTGAAAGTAGACTTGATCTGGAGCCCTACGCCTTCTAAGTGGAGCTCTCCTTGATCTCATTTATTACCATTCCTTTGGATGGATGATGGATTAATTTCCCGGGCAACCAAGCTTCCCGGTTCTTTCGTTGCTTTCCTATCATATCAAACTACTGGAATTACGGAAGTTAGCTACCTTACTAATAGCTAATGAGAAGAAATAAGTAAACTTACCTTACTCCACTAGACTAGACGACATACTAGTGAAAACTAGTATTGAAAATGACTTAAACAAATTAAGAGGACGGAGACCACACTAGAAAGAAAGCGCACACTTACAGGCCGGGATCTGCACATTGAAAGTGAAAAAAAGTTCCTTTAGAACGTTGCCGGATACGATCAATTGAGTGTTGAGGTGAGGAACCTTGCTATTCCGGAGGTTCTCCTACCGCCTATTTCTATTCAGGGCATTCCTTCTGTGAGGTTTCGCAGGAGCCTTCCTTTTTCACTAACTGAGACTGATAACAAGGGAATCAGATTCCATATTCGCCTTCACCCGCGAATTAGATAAAGTACTCTACTCTTCGAAGTGGCCGAAGATTCATTTCATTCTGTTGAGCCTGAGGCCTTGCCTATTCAGTTAGAATAAGGGAGCACTTACTTAACTTACTTAGAACACAATTCCATTACCTAAGAAAGGCATCTTAACCCTTATACCGACTCCACTACTCCTGAATCTCTTTCGAAAGAACTTCCAATCCTTCGAAGTGGAAGGATTCAACGTAAGGATTGACTTTCAAGCGAAGAGAGATGCAGTCAAATTTGCCAGCCAAGACCGAAGAGCCTTATAACAAATAACAAAGAGCATTCGAAACTGTTAATTCGTCTAAACTATGCTGCGGACTTGAGGAAGGCGCTCAAGGAGCAGAGCTTTTAGCAGTAGAAGAAATCCAAGGCGAAGTAGCCGGCTACAAGGAAAGCAGCAAGCCAGCCTTAGGGGAAGATCTATTAGAAAGCACCAGCGAATATCAAATTTATATATGAAATCTCATCTGGGCATCTTCCAGGGAAGCAATTAGAACACAGCGGACTTCGGCCCGGGGAGTCCGGATACATCTCTTTTCCGGGCTGCTTGGTTGAGTAAAGTAAAGTTCTTAAGAAATTCTATCCCCTTTCTGAGAAGCGAAGCTGCTTACTACTGCGATGCGAGTAAAGCAACCTCTAGTTATTAGGCGGGGGAAGCGGATCTATCAATATTTAAGAAGAAGGCCATAAGTCAACTTATGAAAGAGTCCAATCTCCGGCAAGATTTTATATTACCGGGAGGACTTCCTTCAGTCAGGTAAGTACTATAAAGAAAGCAAGGGTTGGAGAGAGTGAACAAAGTTTGACTTGGGATGGGTCAGTCTTTCTGGGATCCACTTTGAGAACTCAACAGTGTGAGTGCGGGGATAATACATTATCGGGGTTCTGCTACGACACTACTTCTTTGATAGCTTGAATTCTGATCCGATAGCCACGAAATGGAGAATAGAACTTGTTATAGTATAGGCGATCCAAGCTCATTTCAATCAAAAAAACAAAGCAAAGCAGCAGCAAAGAGATAAGCAGGAGGCGTAGAAAGAAGAGAGCAGGCAAAGGGCTAGGAGTTCGATAACTATTCTGCACCTCCTCCCGTAAGTTCTACCTCCGGAAAGACTTAATCCATTCACTTTTGGCCTTAAGGGAATAGAGGCAATGAAATTACTTAAGACCCTCTTCCTGCAGTTCAACCAGGGAGAATAGAAGTAGTCCGAGATAGAGTGGCATAGTAGTCAAGGAGAGTTCTGTCGTCTTTTTGTCGAAGAAGATTACCCAGTCGCCTGAGAGATTGGCATAATGCTCCAATATCGATCTATCTAGAGAACGCCCTTGTCGTAGGCCAGGCCTGTTTCAGTAATTGAAAATATTGTCCCGGGATCCTGAAAGTAACTACTCCACTGGGGGCGTTGATGCATATCTTTTTTTGTTTACAAAGCCTTGGGTTCTGCCAAGTCGGCTTCGAAATCTGTGACATTCACTATTTAGCTCATAGCAAGGTATGCTTTTCATAGTCAATCAGTGTGCAAAGGTTTGACTCACCCGCGCTGCTTGAAAGATTAGGGTCTAGATCTGGTCATAGAGAAAGCCTCTTATAGCTTATAGAGGGACAAGATGCACGCCCTTAGGTCTTTGATTCACGGGCAAACCCTCGCGTCATCCGAAAAAAGTAGACGAAATTCGTCGGGACCTACTCGAATTCTTTCCTAGAGTGGAAGATGGGCATGAAAAAGAGACAAAAGGTGGATCCAAATTGGATGCATTTTGAATTCCATCTTGGTCGTTTAAAAAGAAATTCAATTCATTCATATAATTAATATAAATCGACACAGAAAGGTGATCCAATTTCATGCCCTGGTGCTATTACATACACCACCAAAAACGGATCCAGCGGGCGCTTAAAAACCAGCTAAAATGACAAGTCTTGACCGGACCTTCCCCTTCATAAGCAGCGAGAATCAGAGACGCCGGGGAACTCGTTTTTGGGTCTTCTTTTGGAGAACTTTCTGCGGATGACCATAATGACTAAAATATATATATAGCGTCGCTAGCGGGGTCTCTCGCTAAGAGTAGAACACTACGATCTGGGGGAGCAGTATTTGATTAGAGAGAATGACTCAATGTAGACAAAGATGAAACAGCACTAAATGGTTTTTCACGAGGATCTGCCGATCTGCTAGTTCGCCCGCCCCAACCTAAAACCTAATATGCCCGCTGCTTCGGGTACGCCCCTTTCAATAGTCCGTGCTATTGGTCATGCAGGTCTAGCTTCTCTCTTTCCAACTATAGATAACTACAAAGAAAAAGCGGACACCCTTTACTAGACAAGATAAGGCCGTTCTCCCGCGCACCACATGGCAATCCGAGACCTAGCTTTTCTTTATCCAAAATATGTTATCTGTTAATCTCTCATTTCTCATGTACGGATATCCAAAACGCTCAGCCCAAGAAGTTCGGCGGGGCTGATCCACTGCTCTCGTGTATCCACAATTACTATACAAGCCCTTATTAGACTTAGACAAGCTCGACAAGGCTCGTGTACACACGAAAAAGAGAAGTAGACGCCAGTCCCCCTCGCCCGGATCTCAGGTTCGGACTCAAGATCACGGCATTCTCCGACGGCAGGTGCTTTGGCTAACTCTACTTTCACAGATAGATTTCCGGGTTCTGCAGAAAGATTTCGTTAGTCTGTCCCCGATCGAATTCATTCTCCCGGGCCGGCACGCAGGAGCGATAAGGGCACTCAGGCTTAGGCGGTTGGGTCGATACAGAGTTAGAGCTTTCCGCTTAGCCTTTAGTTGAAAGCCATTTGGCGGTCTAGCAGACAATTCCCTAAACGAGACTTTCGACCGTCCTATTATCCGAGGCACGGCTTTCGCTTTCAAGGTCTGCCTCAGACTGATCCGCATTAGCCTATCTTATACGTAAGAATAGCACAGGGGCTCGAAACTAGCCTGAAGGATTTCCTCTATCGTACCTTCTCTTGCAAGCCCCTCGATACACTACCTTAGACTGCTTGCGTGAACGAAGAAGTGAGTAAGGGGACCATCTAAATCTAGACGGTGTAATTGGCTATTCCGCTATTCCCACTTCTGAATAGGCCTTAGGAGGAAGGTGCAAGCAACTCAGCGACGTAGTAAGGTAAGCCAAAGTTCTGACTATAGTTTCTAGTTCTAGACACTGAGAATGGCAGACCAGCGACCAGTGCAACCGCTGGAGAAGTGTTTGAGGCTGTTGAGGCAGAAAAAGTTTCACATCCACTTTCGGTCTCCTCATGGTGTCCTTCCCCTTGTTCTCTAGCTTTCTTGGCTAGGTCTAAAAGCTGAGCGATTGGACCACATCTAGGTCTAGGGTTGAATTTATAGTCTGACGTCTATCTCCTAAGAGGCAGGAAGAGGTCAATAGAATAGAGAATTCCTCCTTCTTCCAGACCAACTTAGCCGATCGGATAGTCGCAAGGAAGAATCCGTAGCCTAGGCAGTTCTTTTTCATACTTTATCAATGAAAATCCCTATTCCAGATGAGACGAAATGACAGGTCTGTCCCGCGGCGACGTCTAGGCCGAAATGCTCTTACAAATAGTATCGCAAGCAAACTGACACCATCGTCCAAGGCCAATTTCGAAGGTCTAACGGAAAAGGCAGAAGGCATTCATGACTAGGAATTTGAGAAGGCATCAAGCTAGTCCTTCACTTTCTTTTCCTACCGAAGATACCTTCTTATCAATATCTCAATACTCCCTATCGACAAAGGATCGTATATGATTAATGCGGAACCTATCTTTCTCAATGCTTCTTTATCCGACTCATAGTACGTTAAGAGAGAGGGAAAATTCAAGCAAGGCTGGGTAGCATAGAAAGAAGGAAGAAGTTTTATAAAGCAAGCACCTTTTCCATCCCTAGTCAAATCAAATAAGGGCTAGGACGTAGTTCTTAAACAGAATCGGGCTAGAAGGACTAATGCCCATGCTGTGATCGCTGCGGATAGAAGACATAGAAAGACGAAAGAAGAATGGTCAATAGGATGATTTGATGGCTGGCACTTGCTTGCCCCGCTCCTATTGAGAAAGTCTTTTTTGAATTCTACAACTCCGAGATGCGGGGGATAAAAAGAAGGATATAGGCTTGACTAAGAATAAGGCTTTCTATGTCCACCTTGTAGAGCTTCTATATATCTCTAGGTTTAAGAGGTCTCTCATTCTAGGTCAGTCTACCCAGAGAAAGGGGAAGCTCTAAAAGAAGGGGGGCCCGATACTGAAACTATTGAGTCTTAGTCTCAGCTCTCTCTGAGATTCATTCCTGGCTCTACTGATGAAGTGGAATGACTTTGATTCTGAAGACGCGTAAGCCCCCGGCCGCCCTGAGACTGGGTGAAAACTGGTTACAAGGCTTGGTAATGCACTTGCTTGAGTCGGAATCTTAGGACAAATAGAACACTTTCTCTCCTACCACTGCCGCTTTAAGCCTTGGTCCTACCTCTGTCATTGAAGATATCACAGCTAGAGAAGTCCTAGCTCAATTGGTCAATCTACCTTATTTAACTCATTTTGCTATCCCCCTTTTAGTCTATCTGTACCTGTTGGGAAGAGAAAAGAATGAACTTCCTACCGATCCAACTGAGATGGGAACTGGTTCATCTTATCCGTTGACCAATTCTTCCTAGCTTTCACAGAAGGCCTTTCTATACTATATTGAGGGCTCGGCTCCTTCTGTCTTGAAATCCCTCTTTTGACTGATTTTCTGATTCAAAGGAAGGTCCGTCCTCTCCTGCCCTAAGGCAGTTCCAATCTCAACTTTCATCTTCTCTTTAGGGCTTAGCCTAGACCAAGGAAATGCTTTCTTATTCTTGATAGCAGAGGTGAGAAGAAAGCTAATGGGAAAGCTTCAGAAGAGGGAATGAGGAATGAAAAAAGTTCTGCTATCTACTCACTTTTGCCAAGGAGATGAGTGAATACCTGGAAGAGAAAGTGAGACTATTTATTACCTAAACAAAAGGATCAAGACCTTCATTTAGAAGTTCATACCCGGTAGCAAAGGTCGGAATGGGATCGGGTCTTTTCACGTCAATCGAAGACTGGGATAGCCTTCAATCATAAGCTTCCTTTAGCCGAGAATAGGGAAGTCGGACTTATGCTTTAGTCCTTCTTTATTATTCAATTCATTGCATGTCTTTGATTCCCTGTTTTGCCCTTTCTTTGGAGCTCTAAGAATCCCAAGCCGTCTTCTGCAAACGAGAATTGGGAGTTCGTCACGACGAGGAAGAGTCAAGTTGAGGTGAGGATCGGCATGTCTATCTTTGAGGGCCAGCTCTATCCTTCCGGGGGTTTCGCTTCGTTCTCTTTCCACACATTGTAGCGCCGCAAGTGCGGGTGCAACATCTACTAAAATACTAGAAAAAGATATCCTATCATAAAGAGCCGATACCACAGCCGTCGCGGAGATCTTCTGTTCCCGAGGTGCACAATGACTGAAAAGTGCGACCTGGATGGATGGAATACGGAATGGTCCAACGGAAGAGAGAAAACTTGAATAAGCTCGAAAAGTCTCTTCTTAAGGATCATTTGCATCCGCAGTAGCATTCAAGTAGAAAGGGGGAGCTTAGCTTCTGGGCTTAGAAGCCTTGTTAGCAGGAAAAGTAGACGTTCATTTCTTCTGCTTCTTCTTTGAGACAGAGACATATTTGCTTCCGCCCTTTTCTACTTTTCCTTCCCTCGTCAAATGCTTGGAAGAGCGGACGGCAGAATGGAAGATTTTCCAGATGTTCAAGGAAATGGACTCAAGGCATATGTCTCTGAGATTCATTCCAGCCAATATTTATCGAGTATAATAGTATACTCTCTCGAATACCTCTCATACATAGGAACTATGCCTTTCCGAGAAGGAAGGAATACAATGGACTAAAGTCTAAGCGGCAGCTAAGAAAGTCCGTAAGCTAGAGTAAGAGGTGCGAAATGAAAGCGAAAAGACTAGGACAGAGAACAAGCGGAGCCTATGAGTGAGAAAGCCTACCTCTTCTCACTAAGCCTATTCACCAGACTTAGAAGACCACCTACGAAAGCTAAGGGGCCCCAGAAAAGAGAGTCTTTGCTCATATCCCCGCCCTAGTGAATGGTCAGATGAATAGGGATAATGCGGGCTGAATTCCTTGGGATCGCCCTCTTCCCCTTTAGAATCCAATTTCTATTCACCCTTATAAGACCTAACTGATTCTATTCCTATTTTCCCCTTGGAACGTAGAGCGAGACTGACCTTAACTATCTACAGGAATTCCTTGGCACTTATCTTTGATGCTTTCCTAAAAAGAAGATGCGGGTGGGCTTCTCTCTTGGATCTTCCCGATCTATCTTTCAAAGTCGAAGGGGAAAGATCTTCTAATTTCTTTTGATTTCAGTTCTATTCTGTCTTTTTCTCCTTTCAAGTGCTAAGTGTGAAGTGTGTATTCTATTAGTGAATTGCCAGGATTGTACTTAAAAGACATTCCTCACTTGTCCGATGTCTCCTTAGTCAACCCGTAATCGCAAATAGATTTCATCGAGTTCGGATGCTCATCGCACACTGGTGCGAATGGCCTTAGAATCAATTTATTTGAGATTTCATAGCCTATTTCTTCTACCAATTCCAAGATCAAGAGGTGAGACTAAAGGGCTTCACTCTTAATATGAGCCTGAGCTTTTACGCGCGGTAAGAGCATCCATCCTATCCGAGCATGAGCTGGGTAAGCTAGGGAGAAGAGATGTCTACCATTCATAAGCAAATAGCTCTAAGAGTCTTCTTTGGGAATTGGAAATAGGTATGGGTACTCCCACCCCCTTGTTCATCCATCCCTTAATCATCAGCCTCCCCACCATATTATGAGATCATCGAATTAGCCATTGCACTTCAAAGGCAATCCCATCGTTGGATAGTCAGAAGGCTTCTCCTTAAAACTATTGGATCTTCTCCTCCGATCTCCTTCTCCTACCTTATCCGTTAGTCAGTCCCATCAATCTGTAGTGGAATAGTCTCACCAGCTCGTAGAATAGTCAAGTAGTGGGTGAGTAGAGTCTGTGCGTTTGTGGGCACCGGACAGCACAGCAAGAAGCTTCTCGGCCGCCCACTTTAGCCTTAAACGAAACTCTGCCTTCTCAACCTTGGCACCTGGTTGAACGTAGGGAAGGGGGACCTGGATTCTAGCATTTAGTAGTGTCATTGGCGCGGAAGGAGATAGAGAGCAGCTTTGTCTTAAGCATAGAGCTGGGTGAAGCTTATACGCAGGAATCGGCCATTCAGGGTAGCCACCCCGAGCTGCAATCCTGGAAGGAAGGCGGTCTTTCTTTGTAGAAGGGAAGCTTGACTAAAAAGATGCTTAGTCGGGGAAAGAGATTCGAAGGTTCAGAGATGGACTAGAGTTAACAATAAGCCGATAAAGATTAACCTTTTTATTTGAGCCTAACAAAAATCCTATTAGGTTATATGGCTTTATTAAGGAAGAAGATATAATTCATCATTCATTTGTGGATTGGATCATCCAGGTTGCACCTTTGCTGATCTTAAGTCTATACACGAAGAGATTTTGGCATGGGTAAAAAGACAAGAAAGCTTTAAACATTACTCGAGAAGCACAAAGATAACCTTGACCCCTAACTGAAGAAAATGGTACCCGCTCCTATATCCATAGTGGTCTACTAGAGTCAATTCCATCTTGGCTATGCGCATTGATAGCCTTGAGTTGATAGAAAGGTGCTTACGCCGTTAAGGTTTATACCCCAGGCCCAAAGGGGAGAGGCTTTAGTGGGCCCACGGCAGCCAATCCGTCCACTCTTGGCAGGCAATGACAGACCTGAGAATGAAGAAAGACTAGTATCAATTAGAATCTGAGTTAGGCAAAGCAGTCAGTCGCGCGCCACTTCAACTTCACACCCTTCAACGAAAGCGCAGCGCAAGCGGACGGGAGTATTAGTTTCAGACAGAGCGATCGCAGCAGCAGGTATGCATCAAGATAGAAGGCATGGAGTACTCACCAAGAGAACATGGCATGGCTGGTGAAGATTGGGCTTTGGCCCATGATGATAGATAAAAGAAGAGAGAGAGAGTCCAATTCATAGAGCTCCCAGACCCTTTTAGCCGACCCCACTCCCGACGACGCCCATATGACATTTCTATGGATTGTAACGTCAGATCTAGTTCCTTAGGCCACAGTTGACTCTTGTGAATGAAGTTCTTCATCAACAAACTATCAGGTCTCACCTCCTCTCATTAGTGCGATACAGACTTCAAAAGACGGCGCAAGGGATTGAGAAAAAAGGTACGAATAGCCATATCAATCGGCATATAGATAGTACCGGATATGACTAGCGCGCCCCTTCACTTCATGCTTGTCTGTGGTGGACCTCTCTCTTCCCCGAATAGCATTCCTACTTTGGCTTGCCCCTTTCTAGTCTGTCTACCGTTGGACTATTAAGATAGCAGTGAACCAGGCATAGTGTGAAATGTTATAATACAAATAGGGGGCGTGCCACATTCTTGGTTTAAGTCTACTAGAACATATTCCATTCTGTTGACGGTGAACGCCTGTCGAGCCACTCTTTCTTGCCTTTTCTCATTCAATTATAGTCTCCCGTATGCAAAGCTTGGACATAGAGATCCGGGTTGCGGGGTGATTTGATGGCTGGCACTTGCTTGCCCTATTAAAGAAAGACAGACGCTATTACCTTTGATTGCTTGCTGGATCCGCTGGTAACCTTTCGGTGTCTGGCGGAATGGATCCAAGTTTGTGATCTCCAATCGTGGATCTACGAAGTAGTTTCATAATCAGTAGGTATAGCCCAGTAGGTCATGTAGATATGCGTTCTACTTAATATGTAGCGGAAGCCACTTCTTCTTCGCTTGTAGGCCTGCCTGTCGGCGATTCACTCACTATAGTTCTTCGAGGGCAGAAGTACCCTCGCGGAAAAGCCTTTAGGCGCGCAACAGTCTTGCACTCTACTTCCTTCGCATGCCGTCAGGCGGGCACAGATATGTGGATCTCCACCTATTCCCCATTGGCCTTCTACCTTCCCTCGGCATCTGACCTTCTCCTCTCTTCCAAGTCAAAAAGGCAACCTCTCTTGTGTAGCTGTCTACGGCCGCGGGTTCACTTTCTCTTGCTATAAGCGAGCGACGAAAAGCCCTAATCGACAGTTAGGCATTGCTAGAGGATGTCCCTTGGTCTCCCTACGCTATGGCTACGTGTTGACCTTATCTGTCAAGGTTGGCTTAGGTCCGTTTATTCTACTTTGTCTCACAGCTTACGCTTCCTCGAATACAGCTTGCATGCCCAGGTTAGAATCCTTTTCTTTACAATGGGATAGCCCCCCTTTGAAACTTCAGACCCAATCTCCGATCCATGAATCAATCACAGACCCCATGGCCCTTCAGCCAACCTTTCTTCTTGCTTTCCAAAGTAAATGCACTCTTTTCGATCTTCTCCTTTAGTCGAGCTACTTCGCACCTCTCACATTCGTTAGAGCTCTTTCGCTCCTTACTTTAGCTGGGTGAGCCTTCGCTTTTTGGATCGTCTTCGTCCTAAGGCTTCCACCAGGTAGCTTGAAGGGGAGTTGCGAACCTTTGAGAGAGGCCTAGAGACCGTCATATTTAAGTACGGGTCATGGGAAACCTATTCAAATACCCCTACACCTATGATCCGAAAGGAAAGGCCAATGATTTAATAGAAAGAATCCCAGGCTTCGAAATAGTTCGCCTATCGGTTCAAAACTTACATTCCCTTTATTAGGAGAATTTCCTTATGAATGGCTCATACATGAATTGCATTTCTTTCCGGCTCTGTTCATCAGTCGATAGTTTGCTCAGAAAGAAAGACTAGTTCCTTCACTAGACTGCACTTCGGGAAGTGGGATAAGCTGCGTCTCTCATACTAAATTCTAGTCCTATCCTCTTTCTAGACAGAGGGAAATTGCAAAGTAGATCCTATCGTAACTAATTGTGAGAAAGAGATCCCATTATTTCACAAAGTCTCAATTCCAGTGCTCAGGAAAAGAACTTCTCTTCTATACGTCTATACGAGACCGGGAAGATATAGTCTCTCTAATAAACCTGTATCAATCTGGGCACTCATGAGAAAGAAATCTTCCATTTGCAAGTCATTCATCCCCAAAACCAGCTCTTCCTCCTATTGAATTAGGTGCACCTAGAACTTCACCCTTCACCTATGATTTGGTTCTCCCGGAGAAGGAACGACGGAGAAAAGCTTAAGCATCATCAGCAAAACCTAGAACTTCCACTAGGGCTCAAACCGTATTCTCAATAAAACCATCTCCTAGGGTGGGTTCAGTAGTTTCAACTTCGTTAGCTTCAACCAGAACAGAAACTGGGGTATGATCAGTAGAATGGGAAACTCTTTCCAACGCATCAGGAAGCGAGTTCCTTAAGCGATTACTGTAGCCAGAAAGAACCAGAAGTTGTGCGAGATACTATCTATATCTTCTATTGAGATCTCAATACTGTGAAAGAAGGAATGGATGGAACTGTGATACCAACTCGTCACTCCTATCTTATCGTCGGAATTCCTAGGGAGAAAGGACCACTGATTCTATTATCTTCAATGAATAGCCTTGGACCGAGCATAGAAAAGAAAGCAGATAAGAAAGATGGTAGATCGGATACAAGATAATCTGTTAATGACCCGAACTTGAACTAAAGCATACTTTGGGATACAGACTATGGAAAGAGAAGGATGGGTATCCACCCTGGGAGATAGAGTCTATCAGATACCTGTCACCCGATGTAGAATGAAAAGAACGAGACGAACACAATCATTAAAGAATCGGACCAGTTTCAACTCTCACTCGAACGGAAGAGACATATTAAGGAAAGCACGAAGGACTACTCCCATCCTTTTCCTCGACGGAGAGGAAACAATAAATACGACGGAGACTTACCTTCTATAAGCTACTGGGAGACATCCTCCCCTTTGTCCATAGGGATATTGCCAAGAAAACCGAAGCAAGCGGATCCGCTCTAATATCAATCTTCCCGGTAAATTGAAATATGGACCAAGCCTGGGAGTCGGAAGAAGGATAGGCTCGGGCAAGAAAGATAGATATCATCCTGTGAGAAGGACTGCAGAAGGACTGGATCAATAATTACATTAATAAAGATCTCCTTCAAACTGCAAAGCCGATTTCCCAAGATAGAATTCTAAGAAAGATAGAACTAAGCTCTTTTCCTATTACGCACTGAAATGAGTAAGATCAGTAGAATTAGCAACTCGTTTAAGAACTGATGAAAGATATAGGGCGATCTCCGTAGTTTCAACCTTACCTTTTAGGGCGAGAAGATGCCCATTGTACTAATCTGACTTCTTCTCTGGTTCGTGTTCCGTCCTTTAGGGAAGGGGCCTGGTTCAGTGAAGGAGGACAGAGATGGGGAGATCCCATTTGGTGGCTGAATCCCCGTACCGTAAGTCCGCAATATGTTCCACACCTTTCTAGCTTTGGGACACTTACGGAGAATATGATCAGCATCCTCTTCACTGTTATTACATCTGTCACATGTTGTGGATTCCCCCAAATTTCTATGAAAGCGTAACCTACCTTGAGTAAAGAGACAAGCTTATCCAGTTATAGCCCCTTCTAGTAACTAGTAAGAAAAAGTCATGCTCCCGCTTTCCCTCTCTTTTCGAAAAGGGAAATAGGAAGATAGCCTGGGAAAGGAAGGTCAGGTGAAATCTCCTTCGTAGATTCAGTATGGCAGGCAGTTCCTTCTTCAACTGGCTCCCCGGAGATAAGATCAGACAGGGAAGGCAAAAAAAGTCCCCAGCTTCTAGGGCAGAAGAGGGCTTTAAGCACCCGAAGAGGAAGGAAGCTTTTTCGATTGCAAATCCGGCCTAGCATCGAATGAAAGAACTTGCTGACAAAGACAGAACTGAGAGAGAGTGAAAGATTGGTGATTGGCTTTATCTCAGGCTAAGGCCTTATCAATAGGACTAGTCAATCCTAGCTCATATCTGACCTACTAGCCTATATCAATCTTAGACAAAGTGCGAAAGATGATAGGAAAGAAAAGAAGATAGAATATAGTCAGTTTCAGCGGGAAGACCGAGAGTGAACAAATAGATAGTATTGCGAGAAGGGTGAAAAAGAAAGGTGGAAGCATGCAGCACTACCCACGTCTGAGATCATTGCGGCGATCTTCTTTTTAGATTACGTATATTCTATTACATAGTAGAGAGAGATAGTATAGACTGAGATCTGATTTTGAAAATCTACCTAAACCTAAGTGCAAAGGGGCCTATTGAGCCCGCCCAATCCTACAGTGGGGAAGTGCTTATGTCCACCAGTGAACCGGAACCAACTCGTGAGGGAACCTAAATGCTGGTGCACAACGACTAAAGAGAGGCCCCAATCTTTCCTAGTCCTATCTCTCAGAAAGAGATTGAAGCTTGAGCCAACGCTTCCTCCGATTTGGCATGCACCTCCTTCTCTTGCTTTAGCAGGACTCGTCTTTCTTGTTGAAATGCTTTCATGGGCATTCTTTGAAGCGCCTTTCTCAGTCATTCCTAGGTGCTTTATCTAAGTCCGAAAAGAAGTCATTTTCAAGAGTCAGGGCTGAAATGAACTGATTTAAATAAGCAGCAACAACTGGGAGGGTCAACTGTCGTCAACGAGAGAGGAAAACCTTCTTCATGGCCGATTGAAGGTCTTAAAGCTAGCTCATAAGCGATATATAGGTTAATGAAAATGCGAACATAGGCCTTATTTTATTAGCATCTGCCCTGAAAGTTCTTCTTCTAGTTAAAGTCTGATATTCAATCTTTCTCTTCAATAAAAGAAAAGGTCTAAGAGCTCTCGCAAGAGGTATATGGCAAAGGGTGAATCTCCTTCCCTTCTCTTTGTATCGCTATCAATGCGCAAAGGCTCCTATGTCAACTGGACACGAGCTGTCAGCTCTCTCATCAAGTCAAAAGGCTCTTACAAATTAGTATGGCTATTCCTGGCCTTACTATTTTACCGGAAAACTGTATATATTCTCAACAGGGAAATCCTTCGGTCTAGAGATAGGTTGGCAAGCAGTTAATCAATATCTGGAATCTTTGGAAGTCGTGTAATAGGATATTTCCTAAGCTAAGTCAGACCGCTAATGCTTTCTAAACGGTAATGGCTTAGCCAATGAAGCTACTTTCTCGTCCACCCAATGCCCATTCTTTGTATTCTCAAGCTAATCTACTTCGCGAACTAATAGTGCATCAAAATCTTGTTCCAAGGAAAGTCTCAAATCTATAGTTCAGAGAAAGGCGGTAGAGCCAAATAGCTGCAAGACAGATGAGCGGATTCGCCATCTCTTTTTCAACCCGAGGAGGTAGGACCTACCTTATCTTATATGAAGATACCTTCTTTACTTATTTATTTACGAATCACTTTCTCCTGCCGTGAAATTTGCTACTAACATAACTAGGCATGGATTGCCTTTGATGAGCACTCGTAAGCTGTCATACCTTATTTGTTCTGTCAGGAACAGTCTCAGCAACAACCAATCAGTAAGAGGAACTACCCGCAACAAGAACTACCAGCTCCCAATCAGCTGCAGTCACTATTGGCAACAAAGAAAGCGCGTCAATAGCGCTCTTTCCAAAGCGCGAGGGGTTTAGCCCATAACCGCAGATAGAGCCCATCTTTCATAGCCTTAGATCTTAGGTGATAGGCGTCCTTTTATCCCATACTCTTCATTTCGCTCAGAAGCCTATCTCACTAAACTGGTTGAGTCATAGCTCACTTCAAAAGCGAAGTTTACTAAAGAATAAGGGCAGTTTAGACCTTTGACAAGGAATTCCTAATGAGAGCTCCAAAGATAGATTTCTCTGTAACGAAAGTGACTCTATAATCCTTTTTTGGTATTGAGGCGGGGGTTTTGGTCTTGCTTTCCAGTAGATGGAGAATCAGAAGTACCGCTTGGGAGAAAGAGTGGGATCGAAGAATCAAAGGAATAGGTATCGAATCTGGGCCCAGCTTGCTGAAAGGGATGAGTAAGCCGCTTCTACTATAAAAAAGTGGGTTTAGAGCATGAGCAGTTAAGGGCTAGCCCACCTAGAAAGACTATTGAAAGCGACTACATAACCAAGAGGAAAAAGCAGAATAATAAAGTAAGGTAAGAGGAAGAAGTCCACCCAAGTCCCTCCTCCATTTCGCCCTTTCGACTTCGATTGAGACAAATAAATGGAATCAGGGAAGAGCACGGCTATTCCCTTATTATAGATTTTAGGAGAGGAGCTAGAAGGCTTAAGCCCTAGGCCTGACCGATTCCCTATTCTAGTCTAGTTGGCAGTCTCATGTACGCCATGCTTTGTACTCGTCCAGTCACAGGCAGTCAGTGTGGTGAGCAGGTATATGTCAAATCCCGGTCAGATTCATTGGCTATAGTGAAATGGAGACTTCGGTATTTACGAGGTAGAGTGGATGCATCTTTGGGGCATATGTAGTACCTCCATCCCTCTGCACCTTTCCTACCTTCCACTCGCTCGCCGTATGTAGGCTCTCTTCGCTCTCTTATTGCTTTCTAGTAGTTCTTGGATGTGAGATATACTACTATATTCTTCTCCTTCGGTTTTCCCCTTCGGCTATCGCCTCAGGATGCCCGTGCCTCTCCTAAGACTAGAGCACAAAGACTATCAACTATCCCAGAAGGAAGCACTGAACCAAGCCTATGGTTTCTCAACCCATTCCTTACATCAAACTCTCCCAGAAAGTGGCGGGAAGGAGGAAGACGGAGAAGCAATCTCAAAGGAAGACTGATACCATACTGACTGACTATCTCTATCCCTTAGTGTAGACTATCTTCCTTCTCGTATCTGGATTGATTGTGGTCCTTTTGGCAATCTATTCAACCCGAGAGACTTCCTTCGAGAAAACTGCCTAAGGCTGAAACTGATATCAAGGAGCAAGGTTTTAGTCTCTGACTAATTCGCCCCCTGAAAGTCCTATCTTTTCCCTGCTTAAAAAAAGTATATTTTCTCTATTAAGGTCCTTTCAAAGTTGATGGGATTAGGTTGGGAAAGCAGGAGGCTTGTGATGAAGGGTGGAGCCATCCTATCTCTGAATCAAATGCTGAGCTTGCTATTAGGGACATTCTCTCTTTTTTGGTAGATTCGGTTGTGGAAGAAGGACTTAGCTTAGCTCATCAGGCTAGCCCTAAAATTCATATTAGAAAAGTCTACTAAGAGCGTTCTAACAGAAACCTTGCCCTCCCTTCTATCTCTCTAGTCTTTCCATCGATCCAGGGATCAGAGATGAGATCTAGCCCTTGACTTTCACCCGCCTTCACTTCCCCGGAAATAGCACTCCAGAATGCCAATACTTACTAAGCCTAAATGAAAGTGATAAAGAAGGAGCAAGATATTAGCTGGCCGAAGACCTCATAGAAAGTGCACTCACTCATTCTAGCCTTTCTATGAGTTGATAGACGTCTAGACCTCTAAGTTCACCTCTATCCCTTAAGAATTTCTTATCTATATCTATCTACTAGTGGGAAAGGCTATGGATATAGATAGACTCTCTCTATCATGGAATAAGAGAAGGTAAGCTTAATAAGAAGGGGAAGTAGCTTAGTTCTGCGAAGAACTATGGAAAAAAGTAAGACGACTCTTGAATGCGAATAAGTGAGTTGCTAAAGTCTGGAACTAGTATTCGTTTATAGCCCTAGTAAGAAGCTTTCGATAGAATACTTAATTGATAGACTCTGGTGAGGACTATGCAATCTGCCTTTCAGCTCTCGACTAATGACATAATAGACTTTAACCTTCTCTCGGTCCTTCATCATCTTTCCATCTTTAGCCTCAAAGTCCCCGCTTATTTGGCTGACTACTAACTGAGAGTGACTGGCCACGCTCAAGGAGTCTGCCCCACTTTCTAGTGCCATTTTAAGTCCTGCAGGCCTCATAGTCGGCCGGACAGGAGAAAGTCAAACTTCAAGGCATATTGCATTTTGACCTCATCAGGGCTACGCTAAACCTCCTCCTCGCTTTTCCGTGAACCATCTACGTCTCCATACCGGCCGTGGTTCTGCTCCCTATACACTGCCTTGGTCATGGGTGAGCTCTACCACAAAGTCTGCCAGTGCCTGGGCTGCTTGGATTCTGATATCAAATTCTCCCAGCTCTATTGCTTACTGCATGAGCCGCCCTGAGACCTCGGGCTTATGCAATATCTTCCTCTTCAAAGACGATTTCACGGGGGCCTTCGGAAGGACTTCGGGCATAGGAGCTCATGTCTTCCCGGCAGATCTTCCCTATCTATGAGGCTAATGGAAGAAAGAAGAAGATAAGATAGAATCTTATTATGGGCTCCTCCCAATCCACGGAAGGACCTGAGCAAGTCTTGCATTCATAATGATTTTCTTTGAGAAATTGTGCTTATAGGCCTTAGCTGAGAAAAGTCAGTAGGGCTGTCCACCTTAAGAATAGTCAGAATAAGAGTGCTTGTCCAACTTCTTGCCATTTCAAAACCTGCAAAAAATTCTTCACTTCAATAGCTGCATACAAGTCTCCCTTGCTTTGAACTATAGACTTCCTGTATTACTTCCTCACAACTTTGCTTATTTGGGCGGACTCCTTCTCGGATCTCGGATGCAGTGGTCGCGACGGTCTCATCTTCTGTACTTGTACACTTACTAGTCAAATCTCAAGGCATACTTTGGTTCAGCCGGTCTAAGACAACCGACTGCTGCTAACTATGACCCTTGCTTTAGTTGACTGTCGACCCTGAGTGCTACTTATGTCCCAATCTCCATCCCGGCGATCCTGCACCACAGAGCCAGATTCAGTCAAAGTAATGTAATAAGCAAGATCAGCAAGTTGACTGACAGACAAGAAAGTGAAAGTCAGATCGGAAGATGATCTATTGCATCAAGAGATAAAGGACCAGATGGATCAGAAGAGCGAGTCAGAGATCCAGACGAAGAGGAAGAAAAGGACCACTAGCTCTAAGAAGAGAAATAGATGAAGATGGTGTGAGAGAAGAAGTAAGAACTGTGCTATTAGGAATCATATGATGGGTCCCTCCTGAATATAAGTAGATGTGGTCTCTTCCTTCGTTGGATTGACCAACTTGATCATCTTCTTTCGAGCGATAGTCCACCGGGCTCAGGTCACTTAAGGTCTATGCGCCAGTTCGCTTCGGAGCTGCTCGCTAAGAAAAAGCCGTAGTAGCCGCTCTCTCCGTCTACTAACCGCAAAAACGAATGAATTTCGCGGATTGGATTGCTCGTCTAAGGAATATTCATAATAGTAGAGCGAGAAAGGGCCTGCGGATATGGAATAGGATAGACCCGCGTGCAACCGAGATGCCTCTTTTGAAGGAATGGCGTCTACTCCCACGGACGATGAGACCGAACTTGATCTTGAGTCTGAACTTCTTATATAGTGAAGGCCAATTTCCACGCTTTTCGCCACGAAAAGTTTTCAGCCCGCCCGCGAATAGAATAATAGGCAAGCGCCTGCCGGGACAGGAATGGTGTGAAAAAGGAGCTATGGGAGATTCTCAAGAGCCAAGCCGAAGCTCGCTGATAAGAGATGCCATTTACTAAGTTCTTATCATAATGGATTTCTTTGTACACATCTCCGGGATTTCGTCCCTTTCCTCCTCTCACTCAATGCCATGAAATAGGGCTGTGCTCGTTCTGTTAGGATATAGGAGTGGTCGTCGTACCCACTTGGGGATCTAATTAGACCTATTCCTTTTCACCAAGGGGATTTCTGAAGGAGTTTAGTCCTTATATTCGAGGACTGCTTCTCGGCTTTTTTTTGAACTTAACCTAGTGGTCCGGTCGGGGTGGGAAGAAGATCATGAATATTGGGGAGGTACTATGTTAGGCCTAGGAGGTACTTCGGATACTCTCACTGGCTACTTCGCGCACATGGATCTTTTACCGTGCCGGATATATGACTTCGTAGCGTAGAAAGAGGATGCTGGGTAGACGGCTTGCCACTATTCAATAGTTCTCCACTCCTCGTTCCCCCTCTGCTGCAAAAGACATGGCTAGCCCTTTTTCCTCGCTCAAAAGCGAGAAGGGCGATTTCCGCCCGAAATGCTGCTAGTGGTTGTTCCACTCGAGTCCTCAATTGTGGATGATCTACAGGGTCAACTTTGCTAATCAAAAATCTTACTTTAGGCGCTGTCGTGGGTCTTTCCCTATCGAGGGCTCCAAAGTCTTGATATGGCATTTTCTTGTATTTTCTTTGGTTTTAGCTTGATTAGCTCATCTACGTGGAAGCGGAAGGGCAAGGTCCAATGCCAGAATCAAAGAGTAGAAGGGATCATTTCCTTACATAAGAGATTTCGTCAATAGAGAATTTCTCATTCGAAGATGGGTAAGGAATTTCCACTGCTCAGGTCACAAGAGCTCCAAACTGCCCATTAAGGTCGTAGGCGGGCCCCTTCTATTGATCTGGGTTCAATCATTCTTCACGTCTCCTTTCAAGCGGACTCCTTTTCGTTCGCCGCGGAACCTCTCTCTTTCCTACTCTTCCTTTTCCCCTCTTTTTCCTTTTTGAACCACTGGTAGCGGGTACTTTGGTAGTCGATGTAGCTTCATTGGAGAAGCTGAGCATTATTGGTAACACAGGAGACCCATACCTAGTCAGAGTGTGCCCCAGCGAATAGTCGAATCACAACTATTCTCTATGAGGGTTCAATACTACTACTGGAAAAGAAAAGAAGGCTTTCTCCTGTGAAGAGTAGAGCTCTTTCAACAATTATCTTCTTTTCGAGGGTATATAATATAAGAGAAGGATCTTTCTAAGGTAAGGCCGCTTACACCAGTTTTGAAACCTCTCCGTCTGCCAAATCCTTCTCTGCAGCGTGAGTTGTGATTTTTTCTTTGTCTTCTTAGAAAAAGTGGTTCAGGTTCTACCACGTGCTGTCTTTATATCCAAAAAAGTATGCCCCATTACGTAAAGGGGCGTGAATCATCTCCGGAAATTCCAGCATCGCATTATTATAAGCTTTCCCCATTTCATGAGTTTCCGCGAGAATATGAAAATCTCCTCCCATAAACCAAGCATCATTAGATGAGACCGCTATAGTTTTTCATTCATCCCACAACAAAGGGCGATCAGTGATGCTGGATTTGGCATAGATAAAGGATAGCCTACCTAATAAGGACAAATCCCAGTATAGATCAGTCGTGAAAGATTGAGTTGAGGTTCGAATCTTTTTGATCTGCATATCATCACTCCAACCAGATTTTCCTGTCCTCCGTGCTCTTGTTGCTGGTATTAAGGGGGCCCATCTTTCTGCCAATCTGCTCCATCCTCGAATCTTCTATCATAGGTTCAAGAATGGCTGCAATGCAAACTCTCTTTTTTGAATATTCTAAAGTCTTCTACGAGATTCAGATCTTGCTATACCCCGAATATTCAAGATAAGAGCTTTCATCATGAAGTTACTGAAAGTGGGGATGAGCTAGATCTTGCTGTACTAATCTAGATTTAGATCTAGTAAGAGGTTCACCCTTGACTTTTGAGTTCTTTTTTCAGCTTGAGCATGGATCTCATGATTCTTATTTTCCTCAACCGGAATGAGGATGCCCCCCTTACTAGAAAGGTAGAACCAAGCTGCTTCAGCCCTTTCGATTATTAGTCGGGGCTCGCTCAAAATATCTTCCTTATCTGATAAGAAAGCTTTCAGGTCGAGCCCTTTAAGTAAGCAATTTCTTACCTTCCATGATGAAGGAAGTCAGATCAAAATCAGAAGAAGCTTTTCGTCTCCTTGATAGTATAAGTTTGCACATTTTCTGACCCAACCCAAAAGAAGAATCTCTATCGCTTCTGATATTCAAGAGATTCTTTGCTGATCTGCTCACCTACAATGCTTTGGGCCCAGTTTTCTCTATGCATGGCATTTCAAGTGAAAGAGAGAGAACTGCAAGAAATATCTTTGCATTTCTATGAACAGAATAGGATTTCTTCGAAGAGATATCTGCGAATGTCTCTTTGGAACGATATCAGAATGATTGTTTCAGAGATATGGCAATGAGACTGCTGTAAAGGGGGATTACTAGCATTGATATCATCATGAGTGGATTGATGAATCAATGTATTGAGAGCAGATGGAGCAGGTGATCGTAGATCAAATTTGTGCTCTCTATCTCAATACAATTATTATGCTGGGAGTGCTTATTCAACTTCATTGATTGCCTTTTTCGTGAGAGAGGCCTTGACTTTGGCCTTAGTCATTTAGGGCTTGCCTATTGTGTAAGGGTCTTTGTGAATTTCTGAACCCTTTTTTCTTATGTCTGCAACTTTCATTGTCGCGGCCTCTCGCATCCATTGATCGCTGACTCCTTAGCTTGATCAAGTAATGTCGTAGATAGTGTGAATGGTCGGGTCGAAGGTCGAGCTCCTTCTCTCTTATCTAGGTCTTCTTGCGCATAGGCGCTTAGCTAGATCAGGGACTAGCCTTGATCACAATCAATCCGGCACTCTCTAAATCTCATAAGAGAAGGCTAAATCGCGCTAGTGCACTAGCTCAAGCAGATGCACACTATCAAGCCAGAGCGAAACCTAGCAAAAAGGAGTGACTCCTAAGCGGATGAGTCGATGGATGCCCCCAAAGAAATTCCTCTTCGACTTAGCTAAAAGCACTTCTACTTTCTCTGTCCCACCTTATGGAATCTATCCGTACCTCAGGAACCTCGTAGCAGGCAATGATCTTATTTGTAATTGGTCTTCCTACGACCTCTGTGTACCGACGCCAAAGATCTATCATAGAGGGGACGAAAAGCCCAATCTTTCTTAACAGTATTTGAGAGTTTGCCTCCTTCATCTGCAGAAGGAAGCCTTGATCTTTTTAGGTCTACCTTAGAGATAGAGGATTCATTCTTCCCTCTTTCACTCGCAGCGGAGGTTCCAAAGGAGAGACTGTGCAGATAGAGGTCTTGTCCAAAGGCCCATCTTCCCGGGACGGGCGCTCTCTTCGGATACTTGTGGCAGCTAGACGGCATTCAAGGCCTTCACACATTCGCAGAAGAATTGGTACTACAGTCGTCGCTAGGGAGGATTCACATTCTTCCTCCGCTCAAAAAAGAAGGAAAAAAGGCGTGCTCTGTCTCGTGCTGACGGCAAAGATCATCAGTATGAAAGGCTTCAGTCCTGGGAAGTCAGGTCGTCGATACCGCACTATCTATGGGAAGAGATCCTCTCTTCGGGATGGGCAGGTGTAGAGCCTCGTCCTAGACGTGGGAAAGAGTCCCTTCTCGAATAAACTACTGAAAAAGCCTTTTTTATGCAATATGCAATTGTATTGACATTGATGATGGTGGAGCCTCCCTCTCTGGAGTATAGACCTAATGTCAGTAATCAAACCGCTAGCTGGAACGTCTTCTGGGGAGTCGTCCGCCTAGTTCTTTTTTCCTGTCCTCTGACTGGCTGACTTTCCTAGCTTGGCTTGCGAAGTCTAGCCTGCTTTGAAAAGATGGATTTCTGGTCTCTTTCTTTCCTCTCACCGAGAATTAGATGAGAACTAAGACAGACATGGATGAAGAAGACCTTGAGTCCTCTATTTGTTATGCTCCTCTAGGTAAGCTCTATCTCGACTTTCAGACCTCGTGTAGGTGGGATCAGAACTAATTAGCGGGAAGTGCTACGTTGGTCTATTTGGCAGAGAGTGAACGCTTCTCTTCTGGTCCTCTTTCAAGTGAATCGAAATTCTCTTATATTAAGATAGAAGTTATTGGACGATGGATCCCTTCCATGCCCTTAGAAAGAAAGGCGATGGATCTCGTTCTTTTTCTTCTTTCTCTCCTGTGTCGGATCTTTCTTCTGAAGGTTCAGTGAAATCTTTTTTCTTCTTTAGAAAAGTGGTTCATGCACCACTCTAGGTAGCTTAGAGGGCTAAGTAGGTTTGGACGGTTTCCGTCTTGATCTAGCGCCTGTCTTCCGTGCTGGCTTGTATTGTAAGGACCTTATGGTTCTGCCTTTGTATAGCCTTTTTCTGAGATTCTATACGCGCAGGGGGCCTGCTAGGCTTCAGAAGGGCTCTTCCCTATCCGACTCGATCTTCTTCCTTAACCGAGATGAGGTTAGAGTGAACCAAGAGAGCGTCTGTGCTGTCGCCCCCTATTATGGCTCCACAAAAGGAGGTGAAGTGCAATAGAGCTCAAGCAGTCTATCTCGTTCTCGGTGTACAAATAGATTGACTGAAGGAGTGGTACAAAGAGATCTTTGTAGAGCTATGGCTTTCTTGGGACCAAGAGTGGAAATAGATGAGCCTTAGCGCCTGTTAAGTTCATATAACCTTAATTCTGAGAGGTTATGACCTTTTGCACAAAAAAGGGGGACCTCCTTCGAGCGCTAAGAAAAGTTCGAAAATGCCCCCTTCACCTCATTGAAGTGAAGGGAGAGCCTCAAGGTCGAAGAAAAAGGGGAACTTCAGTCAAAAGCGCATACTTGCCTTTCAGGGCGGGCTTGCCTTCTCTAGGTGTGCCCTTAGTTGATGCCATGAGTGGATGTAGTTGAGTCTAGGACTATCTCTCTTTAGACGCCCCCTCAATCAAAGGTCGGTCCACCACGCGCAGATTGGATCTCAAGAGAATAAAGCGAGATGAAGTTCCAGCCTTAGTAAATATATCAGCCCTTTGATCCACAGTAGGAAGATAGCGAAGAAGAATATCCCCGGAAGCCACTTTTTAGAAAGTCAATCTCAATATGCCAATATGCTTTCTACGAGCATGGAAAAGGGGATTAACTGCAAGATATGTAGTAGAGACATTCTCATAATATAGGGAGACCGGCCGAGCAAGAAAAAGTCCAATCTCACATAAGAAATCTGGGATCCAAGACCTTTCAGCAAGAGCAAAAGCAAGGGATCGATATTCTTCCGTGCTAGAACGAGAAACTGTAGGCTCGTTCTTAGCCCGCCAAGAGATCAAAGACGGGCCTAAGAGCATAGCCAATCGTAGAAGGTTTTAGTCGGGGCAAGGAGCCCAATCAGCATCAGCATAAGCAGTCAGACTGAAATCTACTGAGGGACAACTATGGAGACCGTACCCAATGGTGCCACAAAAATCTCGTAAAATAGGCTTCACTTTATATGAATTCGGGCTAAGCTAAGTGCCTTCTTCGCTTGTACCCTATGGACTTTTCTTTCGACATATTATATTCTTTTGAAAAAAGAAAGAGAAAAGAATGCTTTGCATGGACGAAGAAAGATGGCTCCCCATAACTACCATACTTAGCCTACGAGCGGGTCTTGCTCTTCTCTTGTTATCTATTTTCAGACTCCTCCCCAATATTCTGTGGCGACACGTAGATTTGCCTACCCTAGAACTAAGGTCAGGGATGTGGCGAATCCCTTATTTCTTTCAAAAATGTCTTCTTTGAGGCATTCTTTGATCGATGTGCACAAGAATCTTCTAATAATCTAATAATGAGATTTCGTACTTCAGTTTATGGGGCGCTCCTACGGGACAGAGGCTAAAAAATCAAATAGATAGCCTCTTTTCGGATGAGTGTGATGGCGAAGACTTTCCTTAGACAGTAGCTTAGTTTATAGACTCTGGTATTGGATATATGGGTCGATAGACATTGGGAATGGTTTAAGGTATCGAGCTGTGCATAGCACTAAGGATGAATCTTCACTTTGATAGAAGGGTCTTGGTTAAGCGCTTAGGCTCTGGTGAAGGTCTCCCTCATGCTGAGAGGAAGGTTCAGTCAGGATGAAATGCATTAACTGATTGAATAGAGAAAAGGACTGAAAGGCGTGAAGACAAAATCGACTTCAATTAATCCTTTTGGACCTAATTTAGCCCTTCTTTATCCTATCTGACCAGCAAATAGGACCTAAGGAAGAAGGTAAATGCTCTTAAGAATCTATAAAGACTTTGACTTTCTATATAGCACTTGAATGATCTCCGATCAATGCATGAAGCCTTTCTTAATCCGCCTCTGAAAAGAAGGATCTTTGATTACGAGATTCAAAGACCATAAGTTGAAGACTCATACTAGAAAAGAGTGGGTAGGTGGGGAAGAATTGGTCCTGGGAACCTTACCTTAGCTTGAGTTGATTCGCGGTGGGACCTTATCCTTATAAGGATGAATCAATTACCTTTTGTTTTGTTCTGGTCCACGACAGTAGTCCTTTCTTGATCATTATCAAAATGAGATTGCTCCCATTTCATTTGAAAGACTTAGGCAACCTCGTCTAATAATCTAAAGACTACAGCCATCTCATCCTATGAAAATGACAAGAACTTCGTCAACCTCTTCCTCTATCTAAATAGAAATCCTTTCACTCAGGAGAAAAACCGGCTCAACCATATTTGTGAGAGCTAAGCACTTCTAATAAGTAAGAAAATCCACCAGGAAGAAAAGCAGTTACGGAAGACCAATCCTGGGAAGATCTATTCCCTAAGATAGCAGTAAGACCAAAGATAGAATGATAAAAGAGATACGACTAATAGTCCAAACGTCATCCTATCAGAGGTAATTTAGACCAGTAAGGATCTCCTGTCTTCATTCCTACCCTTTCCCCGAGAATTCCTAGGTTTGGAAAAAGGATCTCCCTAAGAGCCAGAGCAGATATTGGATGAGATGAAAAGTCCTTTTCCCTTGCCGGCTAGCCAAACTATAAAGTCTCACTTCTATTAATCGATCTATGAACTGAGATAATAGCAGCTGGGCCAGAGACCCTGAAACAATGAGATGAAAAAGAGAGTTCTTAGGGCGATTACAGTAGGTAGACAGAAGCTGAACTTGGGTTCGCCCTGACCTAGGGCAAGAAGAAAGATTCCTATATATATAAATAGAAACCAATCCTGCCTGTGACCTGTGAGAAGGATGGGCTAAGTCAATAATCCCCTTCATCTAAATCTCCTTCTAACGGAAAGTAAGATGAGGAGATTGCACCTAAGAGAGATAGAAAGAGAATGAATTAACCTACACATAGCTAGAAAGCCAGATCAACTGGGCTAGAAGATGCAAGTCCAGCCAATATGAATGGAAGAAAAGCTGTTCCAGATGAGCTAGCCACCCCTATAAGAAAGATCTATTCGCTAATAAAACAGTGCCACGAACTCAGATGAGACCCTCAAACTCTCCCTCGGGAACGTAAATTGATTGATCCACTTAGTGAGTCCGATATAGATGCTAAACTTAGCGCATCGATTTCACCTCGGTAATTCCATCTATCTTTATGGGATGGGCCCACCACCTACATATGAAGGAAGACTGAACCTTCGTCCCCTGCTCGAAAGGACAAGAAATCCATACCCTTCCCCGCAACTAGGCCCGCCTAGAAGACTTCTCGATAGATAGGAAAGAGACAAGCTACAGCTTGACAGTCATAATTCCCACCCTTGGACTTCCTCCTAGAGCAGTTCCAGCTCTTCCACCGGAGTCTCCGTCAATAAGCCATACCAACGAGACAAAGGAAAACGAGAACTGAACTTATGTAATAAGAATCAGTCATAAACTTAGAATTTCCAATTCATTCAGTCATATCTGAGAACTCTTTTTTCGTGCAATCTCATTAGCTATACCCTGACCTTTCAATAGGGATAGGAGATTCATTCTTATAAGCTAATATCAATCCTGGCATGAGATTGACTGAGTCAAGGGTCCCACCCCAATAAATAGATATCTCCACAAAACTGCAAGTAGAAGAAGCCATATCTCCTTCAACAAGGAAGGAGACGACTTCACTCTATCCAAAAAGTGGAATTATAAAAGCATTCCCTCACTGAGGAAAACTATTGCTTAGGGTGATTGAATTAAGTTCACCTAGAACTTCCACTAAGGCTCCAACCTAATACTCATCGAAAGTAGAACCTATCTTTGGTCATTCTGAGTACGAGAGCTATATCCCATTCAAAAAGGAGATCTTCTTTTAGGCATGCAGAAAACTTCTCTAACCTTCTTTCTTTCAGCTTCATTGATTGATTGAGCCTATCCCATCCCGGGAAGAAGGAATGAGACGATGGAACACGAACCACAGACAAACTCAAATCAGTCCCAAACCGTTCAATTTCCAACTAAGTCCGGTACATCTGAAAACTATTGCTTAGGGCAATGTCTTTATATTCACCCTTTCCTTCACCTATGGCTAGGAGATTGAAGGACCTATCCAACCAGGTAAGATACCAGTCTGATCAACCGAAAGAAAAAGAACAGATCATATACGAGATTTGCAGTCAATTTCTCTGATATCTCCTCTCTCGGTGGTTATAGCTTTGCTCCTCTACTTTTAGTCGACAAGAAAGAGATCTCTGAGACTAAACTGATCTAATACCAGCTGATCCATGTACACGTAAACGCCGATATGCCCATGAAAGTCCATCAAATTAGAAACTGGGCTAACAAATAAAGCACGAGAAAGACGTGCTACAGCTTGACAGTCATAATTCCCATCCCTCAGGAGAAAGATAGACGGAGTCAAAGGACCCAATTAAGCTATATCTCATAAAAAGGGTCTTACCTGCTAACAAAGATCGAATTCTAAGATAGATACGAATGAACCCTTTCTTAAAACAAAGAGAAAAGAAGTTTAATCCGTAGAATTGTAAACTCTTTCCTTCCCGAATACTATTTCTTAGGCCTATTTCACTAGGCGAACAGAAGCTCAAGTTGTGCTAAATACTATCCTCCTTGGCTATCCAATTGATTGAAGGACCAACCGGGGAAGATCTATTGACCACCCGATGAATGAAGAAAACCAGTTCATCCTGCAACTGAATTAGCTGCAACCAAACCTTCCAACTGGGATAGAAGTACGAATCTCAATGTCATTGAATCGCCATTGCGTTCCCTTTACCCAGACCTTCCAATAGGGTCAGTCGAATTCGAAAGTCATTTGGGCACAGATGAAAGCCATTTCTTCTTCCAAGTTCAGTATGTTCACCTAGAACTGAGGTGAAAAGCTTCAGCATCATCAGCAAAACCTAGAATGGACTCCAATTGCTTAATCTACTGCTAGCCATTCACGGTACTTTCCTGTGCTAAGAGGGCTTGAGCCAAGCCAAATCACTAGTAGAAGGAATTGTGGAAGTAGTTCACTCTGAAAGCATATGAGCAGATGTGAATGGAAGAGGAAGAGAATCACCTTTGACTTACGATCTTTCTCGGGAATCAAGAAAGCGATTGGACGTAGCAAGAAGACATCCTTGCAATAGGGCTTCGGCAGGGGGAAGCGGAGTTGAATCCGTACGTGAGATTGCAGATGATGGGGCAAGCCCAACCTCCGTGTCATTACTTCAATCGTGACATTACTTCAATAGCAAGGCTTTCCCAGAGAGGAAGTTGAGCCCTCTTTCCGAACTAAGAGTGTACCGTCGAAGAGACCAGTTCTTCTATTTCACATTGCAATCAACAATTCCTCGTTGTACGGCCCCGAGAATTTTCAATGAATCATTCTCTTCCTGGTCCTTGTAAGACCGACTTGGAAAGTCATTCCGTAAGTAAGCGTTTTTGTGAAAATAGGGTCCGTGTGAGATAAATAGATCAACTTCCTAAGCTCCGCTATCTCCCTTTGTCAACTGGACCGAGCTCTCTTCTCCCAATTTCGAATTAGAATCTATTCTCCTCTCATCTGCTTTAGAAGTCAGCATTCATTCCTCTTTCACTGAGGAGATCAAGAAGAGATTTCGACTGATAAATGAGGATGCCTTGACTACTGATGTAATGAAAAAGGGCGTCTTTGGAGCGATTTTCTTAGTCCTATTAGTATGCACTGGATCTCATGACAATCTTTAGAAGTCAACCGCTATTCCCAGGAAAGAAAGAAAGTTCGCCAAATCCTTTCTTTTCCACTCCTTGGCTAAATAAGCTTTGACTTTCTTCATCTCGACATCATCATTACCTGTCAATGTCATCAACATAGACAAAAAAAAGAAAGCAGTTACCTTCCCTCTCCTTTCAGTCGAGCTCTATTAACATAGACCCTCTCCTTCGGTTCATGCTTGATGAAGAAGGTCTGATCACTCTGACTCTGTAGATAGCCATAGCTCCGCATTTCTCGTGAAAAGGGCTCAAAGGATGCCAACGAAGATAGCTTCAATCCATAGAGATCCTTTTTCATCCCGACAAAGTTTTCCTGTAGGAGATCTTAATCCTTGAGGGATATCCATATAGACTTCGTCCTCCAAGTCTCCATTCTTGCAAGAGGGCATTCTTCACATCTAAAAAGAGTCAGAGACATCCTTGCTGCCAAGGAAAGCAAAAGTCTGATGGTGAAAGAGGAAGGCCGATTTCGAGAAAACTAAGTCGGAGAGAAAGAAAAGTGGGTCATATACCTTAGCCCGACACTAGCAAAGAGAAATGAGAAGGGGAAGATGACTAGAACTATCTCTTTGTACTGGATTCATTAAGTTAGAAAGTGAGCCAGTGGTGGTGAATAGTCTGACTCTCTCGTCTGATAGTGGAGGAATACCTTCTCTCTTCCCTAAGGTGCTCTCAAGGAAGTGAACGAAGCTCCCAATAGTGAACTAGCCTTTGTAGCGTCATGGTCAGCTGGATTTCGCAGACTAATAGATTAGGCTTTTAGAGTGCCTCTCCTTGTTCTACGCCTTAAGTTGCCTGATTCAGCTTCTTTAGAATCTCCCTGTTGACAAAGCTTCGCCTATGTGAATGACGGGGCCGAGCTCGCGTACTTTGACTTTCTAATGAGAGTCAGTTAAGTTCAAGTTCCGGTGCCATAGCAGACGACCTCTTTGGCGGCTTGAAATTTGAGTTTAGCAAGACAACCTCAAGCTCTCTTTTGACGGCTTTCTTTGGGACAAGTACTCTAGGGAAGCGAAGTCAATGTTTTCGAGAGGAAAGTCGGTAGAAAGAACTGAGATCCTTATCTTAGTTGGAGAACCGTGGGATCTTAGAGCGTAGTGCAGGCATGGAAGGCGGATTCGCCTTTGGAATGAAGATCGATGGACTTGAACCTGAAAGTGAGAGGAAGAAAACTTTATGCTGACCGGAGATCTTAGCTGAGTCTAGGAAATAGGTGCCTTGGCCCCAAGAGAAATGTCATCTTTCTTCTACTAGGAAGGCTTCATCGTTATATACGAAATAGCTAATTACGGATCCCGGTGAATCTTTCTTTTCTCGATTTTCTCCTTCTTTCTTTTTCTAAGCTGAGAGACCGGCTACTAAGTCTTTTCCATTCCCGTAGTTTTCTAATTGCTTCCGGTGGTGCAGTCGCCTATCTATTTAGCCTGGTTCTTCTCTAAAGGAAGCCTCGGGCGAAGTCATTCTTCTTCTAGATCGGTGACCATTATAGCAATACTAGATTATAGCCTTCTTTACTTGGATTCCTAAAGCCAACTGAGAACTTGAATTGCTAGAATCACAGAAAGAAGGAGAGATCAACCCTTTTCCACTCTACTAGAATAGTCTAAGCTCGGTAATACCAAAGCACACTCAAGGCGGGAAAGCTATCTACATAGAATAAGATGAATCGCTCATAAGCCAATCAATGAAAGATTGACGAACTTCTCAATTCCCGATCTAGGTTATCATAGCATAAAAGAGACAGAAATCGCGATCATACTAAGACAATCGCATCCCCTTCTTGATGATGAATTCTACCAAAAGGAGGAGAAAAACCAAGAGTCAGTTCGAGCGGGACAGACCGAGGAAAGGAATGCATTTGGAATAGAATCTTCTGTATTAGCCCTTCCATCTTATATATAAATTATCGGGACGCAACTTCGAGGTAGAAAGACAGAGTCAGGTGAAAGACTCAAACTAGACAGAATAGGAATCGCCCCTTTCTCACTGGGATTGGTATCGAGATATCTCAATATCGATGATCCGAAGCCCAGTCACTAGATATTCTATCTCGCCTATCTTAATGCTAGGACTGAACTTCTTATATTGACAGGAAAGAGAAAGAGGGCCTAGCGCATCAGATAGATTCTCAAGTCATTCCAATCCCTATCTCGTACGGTCAGGCATGAATCTCACTTACGACAGGAGATGGCCAAAGGAGAAAAGTAATAGGTCATCAAAGAATGGACTTCAACTTCATAAGAGGAAAGGAAGACTCTTGGTGAACCCACTAGGTCGACTAAAGCCCGGCAAGGAAAGGTCCAATTCGAATGGTCACTAACTAGCTTAGGTCAAGGTCTAAGGGCTGCAGGAAGAAGCGGTCCTGAAAGCATACCTAAAGCAAAGTGAGCTATTCGATTAGCCTACCGGGAGTTTTCCTTCCAAATAGTTCTTAAAAGCCTCTTTTCAAAACTGTCTTAGGCCGGCAAATACAAAGAGTGGCCGTGATAGAGATTGAAGAAAGAGCTGCCGATTCAGGATTGTTTTCAGACAGCAAGAATTGCCTACTCCTTGCTTAACGAAGTGGAAAGAAGAAAAGAAGCTATTAAGCAAAAGCCTTCTAGCTAGGAGTGCTGAGTTCTAGGCTAAGGGAGCTAATGAATGAGCTCATAATCGTCTATCTGCTCATAGCCTTCCCGAGGTTCACTTTTGGAAGTAGACCAAAAGCATAAGAATGGGCTTCCGGCTTAAGGCTTGCCGCTAGAGGCGAGGAAAGCAATAAAGGTGCAGGAAGCAAGAACGGCAAGCAAGCCAATTGTCTATATGGGATAAGGCTTCTTGTGACATCGGAGACCGATTTCTCTTCGTGACATGTGCCCATTTCGCTTCTCGCTTTCATCCATCTCTCTGAATAGGTATATGCTGAATAATCTCACAGGAGGCTAGTTTCAAATCTGGATTCGCTGAGGTTCACACACTTTTCTTTCTTTATGAAATTACACAGCAAGCTTCCAAATCAGGCGCTTGGTACTAATAGCCTATAGAGTATAGAGGGGCTATGGAAAGGCGCGCAACTGTGCTTCCTCGCTTCGCCAAGAAAAAGACTACTGGGTGAAGGGCGCGCTATAGGCCTACGCTTCTTCCTGCGCTAGCATCTCCGGCCGTCTCTTGCTCCTTTCTTTCGCCTTAGTAGTGAGCGCTGCTAGATCTGATTAAAAAAAGATGGGACTTGGATATGCTGATATGCTTTTGCTCCCGGCAGCTAGGCGTAAAGGCTTCATTCAGACTCTCAGGTAAGTAGGGGTGGAGTCCATTCGTCCTTTGGCAGGCGTCGGTAATCTGTAGCGATGGAGTATCCCAACACCTTGAATTCGCTTTTCACATCTACTCTCTTCGTCTAGGGTAATAGTGGCACGGCAAGTCCGGCACCTCTATTCAAAGAAAGACTAAGCGAAATCTCGAGAAGTGCTGTCTCTAGCCTCTTGATCGGCTTTCTCCTATATGTTCTTTCGAAGAGTTCTAGAAAAGGGTGGCCTATTTCCAATTCTTTTTGCCTGATCCTTTTTTTCTGTGGGCTCATGTCCGTAAGTCAGTACTTTCATACCATTCCCTTCCTCTATATGATATGCTCTTCTCTTTTCTTTCGTCTAGTCGAGTTTACAACATCTCCTTCCAGTTGATGGGCAAAACTCATTTCCAGTAATAGCCGGACCTCTTCCTTCGCTTCTCGACGAACCTTGCTTTGTCTTTGGTGCGTGCTACCTCCTTGACGAATTAGATCATGTTCTGGCTAAGGCTTGGGGATGCGAACAATCCCTCCACTTTATCCCCTCTTTCTTCGTGATGATGTCATTCTCACGAGTCCCGCAGGAAAAAGAAACTATATAGATAGCCAATGCTACTAGGGAATGCCCCTTAGATTAGTTAGAATTGGGAAAAGTCGTTCTGGTCAAGTCTTTCTACCAGCTCCTTATTCAAGAAAGTCCCCACTCGCTGATCTCTACTGATCTATTGACGGAGGGGATAACAAAGGTAAAGGGGCTTGGTTCACCCTCTCTGGTACATCCTAGGACATTAGAGTGAGATGTCGGCTCTTCCACTCGCGAGTAAAGAATCTTTACCACTACTACCGACTAACTCCTCGCCTAATCCCTATGGAAAGTTGCCCGACTAAGGCCTCCACGAATCAGCTAAAGGCCGGATAAGAATATATCTTCTTTTTCCTACTCTTTCTTCCTCTAGTCAAAATCACATAATCGAAGAAGAGAATCAGCGGAAGACTGATCTCCGTCAAAATCACATAAGATCAGTGGTTCGCACTTCTGGGCGGTCGAAGGGTCCAAAGTAAGCAAGAGCTGAGATTCAGTGAAATGCTTCCTTCAAGCCTAGACTGAGTTTGTACCAAAACTTCCTTACCGAACTTCGACTAGACTTCGGGAAGTCTTTTTCTCGGTAATGATCTTTCTAGGTCTATGTAGTAGTTTTTTCTTCCGTTCCCGCCTACCTCGACTTGAAGAGGAAGCTTCCAGTGAATTCCCTTCTTAGATCTGCCTAGTGATCCGTCTTATTCTTTCTTTTTCTTCATGAAAGATCTTCATGAGACTTTCCGCAAGGGCTATTACTCGAGGGGAAGGCCATTCTCAGAGCCCGGTGAGGTCGATTCCCTAAAGCTTTATGTCCGTCAATGCAAGTAATTGCGTGAAGAAAAGTCCTCAATCAAGATATTCAGTATATATCTCCGTTCTAGCAGACAGAAGTTCTGGTAAGAAAGTCTTGCTCATTCCTCACCCTTGAATCGGATTCCCGATCTTTCCGTTCATAGATAAGAAATCAGTGCTTAGATCATCAATATCATAAGATGAGGTCGAATTCAGAAAGAAGGGAGAGGATCTTACAATCCTTTGCATCTCAATTCTCTATCCGCCCACTACTACCTAAGTTCCCCACAGGCAGACTTAGAGAGCGCAGTACAACAGAGAGTTCTATGCTGCCTTCGGGAAGGATGAATCGCTCCCGAAAAGGAAGATATTGATTCTCTCCCAATTGGTTGGACCGTAGGTGCGATGATTTACTTCACAGGCGAGAAGTAGCTTGCCCGGTGAACCATGTTCTACCACTGATGCGAGAGAGATTAATCCTACAGATTCTCCTTTATGGCTCTCAGTAACTCTCTGCCCAAGATGAGAAAGAAGTGAGACATCACAGAGCACCTGGAGTCGATCAATCCTGGCTTCGTTAGGCTAAAAAGGCTTTGGAAGAGCGGATGACCAACTGCTTGCATTGCCGCCCGAGTGACGCTCCCTCTTCATAAGCATGGACAGGAGATGGGGATGGCACTAAGCCTTAGCAGCACAGACTGCCGGAAGAGCATAAGAAATAAGAGGATATCAAGGTTGAAGCAAAGGCCGTTGAGTTGACAGAAAAGGGGAAATGAGCGCCAAAACTAGCTATACGGCACCGAAAGTATAGAAGTCCTTTGCTTTATTGTAATTTCGTTCATTCAAAAGTGGCTTGGAAATAGGATTCGAACGAAAGAGAAAGATATTGAGATTCTTTCACACCTTCATTTTCTAGTGCCTTTTCTCTCTGACTTTCATATCTGCTAGTCCTTAATCCCCGCTTGAGTGGTTCTGCTTCTCGAAGTGAGAGCGCCAATCCCACTGGTGCGACCGGAGGGCGGTAGGGCGGCTGAACCTGTCATTGATGTGTCCCAAAGATTTTTCCGGGTATACGTCGAAGGGGGCTGAAGCTTACAAAGAGGAAGATGCTGATAACAATGACTGATTCACCACTTCATCTTCATAGTTAGATTCAATCCTTTAGAGAATGCTCGTCACTGCCCTTTGGTTATAGGTCGAGGAGCCTAACTACCTTGATTAGCGGCCGGTTGAACCTCCTCGGTAGGCGGTGAGAATCTTGCGCGAGGACCTTCTTTATCATGTGCATCAGCGGGGCGGACACAGAACTATGCGCTTTTGATCTTTGCACTTTTTCCTTCTTGCTGCAAGTGGAATGAGTGATCCAAGAGCTTAGTCGGTTTAAAGCCTTTCTGCTTTGTCTGGCCCCATTGTACGCATTATACTTCTCTTTGGAAACCGTTCTCGCGGAATGGTCACCCAGAATGAAAGCAGGTTCTGGTCCCCACGAGCAGAGGGATTCCCCTTCACGCCATCTATCCGACAAAAGAAGATGGATTCTCGCCGTGATCAGACTCTTTGGGATTGACCTTCGTTCCGATGAATCAAGGAAATCAACGAAAGTGGTTCACAAATTTCACTAGGAATGTGCTTCACTCATCAAATCCGTACCGAGAGTAGATTACTTGGACCACCCTTGGTCCAATTTACGGCCTAGTTGCGGTAGTTCGCCCCTTTTCATCACTTCAACCTTCATATAGTGGGACTTTTATGTTTTTGACTTTCACTACGAGAAGGAGATCAAAAAAGAGAAAGTTGCAAGTTAATATAGGCCCAAAGTCTGCTTTTCAAGATTCCGCTAAGGAACTGGAGTCCTCAACTTCGTATAGCGTGGAAAAAAGGTCGCTTTTTCTTGATTTAGACCCCGGCCTCTCCGTAGCGAGATGAGAAAAAAGAAGAAAGGTGTATGGATATGAACCTTCTATTTTCAAAGGCTCGCTATTAGAGGAATTTAGAAAAGGAGAATGTGGCTCGGGCGAATCTCTTTCTCAATTAGCTCTCAAAGTGGAGGCCTCAGTATTCAAATAAGGGCTCAAAGGAGCGTAAAAAAGAGTGGTTCCGGTCCCATCCGTCGAATCTGAAGTCAGATCCTTTGACAGTGCCAGAATGCCTTTCGGAGTCCTATTCTGGATCAAGGATTCAATTGGTCTCCATCACTACAGCTATTCATATTACGAAAGGATAAAGAGAAGGATGGCCCATCGTTAGCAGTCAACTGAAACTACTGACTGAATCGACTACGAAAGGCCAGTGAGAAAGAGCGTACTATGCCAAGATCTCCTCCTGCCCTGACTCCTTCCTTCGCCTAGGCACAAGAATGGATCGGATCAACGTAGGCCAGAAAGAAAAGAAATTTCTTTAGAATAGACGCGCAAAAGAGGTCGTCCCCACTCAGCCTAGGCCGCTTTGCCTTAAGTTGATGGGTAAAAAAGTTTTGACCTTCAAAAGAAAGGTGGTAGGCCGAAGAACCGTTGAAGACTGAAACTTGGCCACTGAAAAGGGCGAGAGACTAGGCCAACTTACTGCTTACTGCTTTGCCTGGTGCCCAACAAAGCTTGGGTGCTTATCTTGGATGGGGAAGAAAGCGTTCAAACGAGTATACTTACAAAGGTTTCCTTCCTTCTTCGGTCTTCCTATCCCGAACTTTACTAATGGACTTTAGGTGCTCGCACCTTGCCACCAAACATCCTTACTGGCGTAGGGAGTAGAGCTTTCAGAACAGGGCCGGCGCATGCTCTTTACTAAGGTCATAACCGCCCCTTTCCTATCGATTAGTACGGTCTTAAGGCCCTTCCCTACCGCTTCCGGTACAACTTCATTCTTCTTTCTTTTCTTCTTCTGACTCTTAATGGTGTCGATACAAGGCCTTTTTACACCCGGATTCTCGTTATGATCTGGGCTCCCTTCGCTAGCATTTAGGAGTAGCAAACATGATACAATTGGAAAGGGCTACTTGAGCTTAAGCTAATAAGTCAATTCTTATATTGAGCAGGAAATTTAGTAATTGATAGGCGGGCAGTGGTCTGCGCCGGTGCTGTCGGAGCCTGCTTTTACTCAAGCGGGAGAATTTGCTTCACCTTAGTGACTACAATTTATGGCTCCTATTAACAAAAGATCTATAGGAGGAGGGAAGTCCATACCATCCTTTGTCAGTGAAAGATAGAGTCGAGGAGCTTCTAGGAGTGGCTAGCCTTTTGTGAGGAGATAAGCCCTATTCTGAAAGGTCATCATACATTGACTGGTTCCCGGAGATCATAGTGATATCAATCAGACTGTCCTCCCGAACTTTCTTTATCCTTCTTTTTGTCCAAGGAGCGAATGGGAATATTGAATGGATCTCGGACTACTTATACTATGATGGTCGCAGGAAGAAGCCCTCTTTCGGTCGTTTCCATCTCTTTTCATTCCCAAGTCTTTGGTGAACCTTCTATTTGTACTCATCAAAGGTGATTGACACCTTTGTGACAAAGAGAGATAATAGAGGTGTCCAGTTCTTTCTTCTTGGTACATGAGGGAACTCTGTCTATCTAAAGAAAAAAGGAGATCGAAGTTCTTAGGACACTAGAGGAAGAGAGAGTGAGACTAGCGGAGCTACGAAGGTAAGAGTGGCCTTCCTTTTTCCGACACAGAAGGGAGTAACGACGCCTTGCACGACGGCACTATACTCTTTTTATTCTTGTCTTTCAATAATGCATTTTTCTATCGCGGATCCGAGCCAGACCTTCCTATCCGGGATGGATCTCGGGCTAATGGTAGTTATCGTGGTCGGGGTGGTGGCCGAGAAAGACCAATCTGCGGGTGGTCGTTCTAGTCTGATGGATCGTTTTCTCTTCTACTTCTTTACGAAAACGAAAGACATTCGGGCAGAGAAGAAAGCGTCTTCTCCAAGCTATTGAATTAGCTGAAACCATACCCTCCAATAAGGATAGAAGACGGATTTGTCTATATAAAATCTAGAGCAATCCGCTTGAATGGGTAGAACCGGGCGAAGGCCGAAAGAATGCTCTCTCTCGAAGGAATTATTGATGAAAGACTTGTCCTTCCTCTTGCCCCCTGCTCGAAAAGACCATCTAAGAGACGGAACAGATCGTCTAAATAACCAAAGATAGGATTGACTATTAAATCTTGACATTGGCAAGTTTGTGAATATCTTTCTAATCTCGGATATCTTCGCCACTTCTTAGTGATTTCTGGGCCTAATCTACGATATTCCATAGGCAGACTGAGTCAATAGATCTGTTCGCTTGGTGTATTTTCTCTTTCTTTTTTAGTCCATCCGGGAGAAGACGGGCAAGTCTGGCTTTGCCTATAGGTGGACTCAAGCGCTAGAAGTAGGATAGGCAGTCTTTCTTGTCTCAAGCCAGCCAAGGTTCTTGGATAAGCATCCGTCTGGGATAGGCTCAATCTCGTGGAAATATCTCACTAATTAAATCACATAAGATCCGTTCCCCTTTTGCATGACTAATAGGAGAAAGAAGGTGCTTGGGGGAGAGATGTTCCAATGAATGCTTTCGATGGGAACAATAGCATAAAAGCCGTTCTCGTTCTGCATCATTACAATTTCCATGGGCTCTTTCGTCTGTCGTGGAGTTATTATCCTTCTTAGTTGGCTGGATGAGGAAAGTAAGAGTCTGCTTTCCTTCTGCTCAATCTACGATGCAAAAGAAAGTAGAAAATCTCCTAAGAGAAGTTCTATGACTAATAGCTTTGAATGCATGGATCTGGCACATGGAAGTTTTTTGCATTTGTACTATTGTAGTCGGCACGTCTTCCTCTTGCTTTGTCCAAGTTTCGAATTTCGACTTAGATATTCTCTTTCATGGGCATCACTGCTTTTCTTGGTCTATGACTCGCTCTGTCGGACAGCTTTATTAGAGAATAGATCTGATTCCTCATGGGCTCATCGTCTAAATTAAGTAATACTAGAGAGGAGAGAAAGGCAATAATGAGTGAGATTTCTGTCTCAGAATCTACTCTATTCATGGATTTTTCTTCGAGAAAGTAAGGCCCCAGGAGCTGCGCCTCGTGTCAGATCCGATAGTGATCTCGCCAAGCCGGGTAACCGTTGCTGTAAGAAGATTGATCCATAAAGGAGAGATGAAGAGACATAAGCTTTCTTATTTTTGGCCTATCTTCTTAAAAAATAAAAAGAATCTTTCTTTCCCGGTCTACTTAGAAAGATAAGGAAAGAATATCTACTTCACAAGGAGGAGACAGAGAATATCTTAAAGGATAGAGATTCGAGACAGGTAGGGAGAAGAGCTAAGTTAAAGGCTCACTGGTGTTCACTGCTCCTCATACATCATAGGAAAATAAGTCTGACTAGGCCCATAAACTTCCCTCTCAGAAGGCAAACTGGGAAGAATAAGGGCTTGGTCGAAAGTGCATTTAGTTGGGTCTTGTAAGCCTTTTCAGCCTCTATGGCTCAGTTAGGCTGGAAGGATAGTTCGCAAAGCTGGTCTAAGAAGTAGAAAGAGTTATGCGTCGAAGCAGTGAATCTTTCTTAGCCTATCAGGAACTAGTATTATTTCTTCCATGAGCAGCGTGAAGCGAAGGACAAATGCTCGGTTCATTGAAGAAAAGGAAATTACGTATGTAGAGAGAGAGGTCTTACTTTATCTCTCTAAGATGACTACCTAGAATGAGACGGGATTAGATAGGGGATTTTCTGGGATTGAAGTAGGTAAATCTCCTATTTCTCAGTCCACCTGCCCATGCCTGTCGTAGGAATTCTCGGAAGATAAAGGAAAGAGCTATAGGTCGAAGACTGGACCTAAAGGAGTTGATGAAAGTGGAAAGAGTTTGAAGTCTAAGGAGCAAGTAGAAGCTCTTGCAAGTGCAAGGAGCAAGAATTAGAGAACGTCGTTTGGGAGCTGCTAGGAGAAGGAGTTCGAATATGTAGTAGGAGGAAAGTCAAGTATTGGAGCAAGAGGACTCGCATGTATGTGCCCATAGCAAGATGCCCTTAACACCAGGATTTTTTTCATTGGGGTGCTACATGGAGTTAAGAAAAAGAGGATCTCATGTGGAAGAAGGGCTAGACTGATAGAAGATCTAAAGAAGACAGGATTGGCACTTGACCTAAGAAGCTTTCTTTGAGACTCTTTTTAGAAGTTCGATAAAAGTGACTCCGCTCACTCAGTCTATAACCAACGGAATCTCTCTCATTCAACGATTTCTATATGTGATGGAATAATTGAAGAAAGATTCGCAAGGCCTCTTTCTTTGACTGTCCAGACTCTCGTTCTAAGGATGCCCAGGTTCAATGACTTGATTCCGATCTTTTCCAGTTCACTCAGGTCGGTACGAAGTTTGACTCTTTTCTGCAGAAAGAAGAAGCGGAAAGTCATTCATGCTAGGTTCTTTCTAGATTGATTTTGAAAGAGACAGACAGAGCGAGTCCACGATAAGATAGTCCTGACCCAAGAAGAGATAGCGAGAGAGGTAGTATGAAGAAGCTGAAGCATCAGAATCTGCTGAAAGAAAGGCTGAGAAGGCCACTAGCCTGGCTTTTAAACCACGTTGAGGAAGGAGTTCGGGATATAAATTCATTCCCCTCGTCTGACAAAGATAAGAGGATTCTGATCAAACTCCCGGCCTAAAATGTCTTTGCAAAATCATTCTTACTGTTATAGCATATAGTCGCATGTCATCTCCTACTGCTTAGGATCGTTGTATTAAATACCTGCAAAGCAGAATTCATTCCGCTCCCTTGGACAGAAAAGCAAAACGAAGAAGAGGTGGCTTTCCAAGGTTTTAGTAAAGGATTTCCGGTGTACGTATCCCAGTGAGCCGATAGACGAAGAGTGGGAGTAGATCCGTGGCTTAGCCCTTCTTCCTTAGCTGTGCTATTGATGACCAGGGAAGTATGCTTTATGGCTTCCAGGTTTCATCCATAAACGAGTGCTCTCTCCAAAGCCTACTCCCGGTCGAGGGAAGGAAGTGATGAGTGTTACCAGTCAAATCGATAAGAGATAGTCCTATTCTGTTAATGACCAAGGAACCTTTACATCTACTCCCTTATCTACGGCAAGCCTGCATCAATCATCAGTTACCACAGCTCCTATTCGCCATTGTTGACCATTCGAAGAGCCCAACCTAAGCGTGAAGAAGCTTTACTCTTTGATCCCATTTTTTCCCTTGGTACCAAGAAGAAGCTCACTCAAAAGAAGCGTCCTTTCGAGGTAGGCGGAAGGTCTTCTTGATTTTCTTTCTTTATTTGTCAACATTTACCAATTGCCATAAGAGAACTTTATCTCGCTAGGGATTCAAGACCGTCGGACGAGAAAGAGATGCTGCTCAGATCGATATCCCAGAAGCAGCTTTGAAAGCGGAGTTTACACGCTACAATTCACTCTCATCCAATCAAAGAATTGGCTCGAGGCGTACTATCATAGACTACTCTTTCAGCTGACCCAGAAATGAATCCACCACCCTGGTAGAAAGGCATGCTATCAGGAAGATTCCCACCCTCAGAACAGAATCCCGAAGACTTGCCCATCGACAGACATGCATCAGCCAAAATCGATCGAATAGCATAATATATAAATATTAGGGCTTTGTTACAGATGATCCTGTACTAGAAGAAGAAGAAATGGAGCATAAAATCACCCTGCTCTAATCTAAGAGCATGCCATGAAAGAGAGACCCGAAAAGAGACTGGGTCTATGTATACTTGCTGCGCATCGAAGAGCATCATTAATTATGTAAAAGATAAAAGAAAAGATTCAGCCCTAGTATACCATTCATCAGACGATTAGTGCATCTCCGATCTCCTTCGTGCTAATCTCGACCCAAGGACGTATAGATTCAGTCCCATGCTTTAGTTGAAATCATATAGAAAAGTATGACAAAGGGTCGTAGTCATCGATGAGAGAAATTCCTAAGTGAACTTATAAGAGCAAATAGGCAGGACTGCCAGAAAGAAAGAAGGACTATGAAAGCCATAAAGACATTGACAAGTCCATCTTCTTTTCCCTCTGTGATCCTGAACCCTCTCTTATTGACCTTGGAAGCCTATATGAGAAGTAGGTTAGTAGACAGGTCCGTGCTGGACATGCGTAGGTCCATGATGATCTTTGATTACCCTCAATTCGTAAAAGATACTAGGCTATTGATGACCGTGAACCTATGGAAGAAGTCCAAGGGTAGAATCCATATAGAAAGGATGGTCCTTCCTCAGTAGTTCAGCTCATCGTAGACCAATGGCTAGTTGTAGAAAGCGGTAAAGCCACCACTCTCTTCTCTTTATCACACCATATTTTGGTCTGGTATGCGGCTAAACAAGTTAAAACGATCAATTGCAAACAGCTTCAATGGCCCTTCTAGGTGCCCAAAAGAGGACATCAGCGGCACTAAGGTATGTCATCCAACATGCAGAAATAAGGAAGGTGGAAGATGTCACGTCCAATCAATAAAGTAGGCCCGGAAATCCAATGGGAGCCTTTTTTCTTCCATTTTCTTTTAGAACAGCAAAGCTCCAATTCCTATTTTTACTTAGGCTAAGCAAGACGAATGGATCTACTCTACTCAGTGACTGGATCCACTTTGGTCTTCGCGGAAGCTTTCTTTCACGCTTGCGTTTACGAAGGACCTGCCGGGATGCATTTAGGGTCAGAATAATAAGGTAGGCCCTGTGGGATTATCCTAAACATGCATAAATCGCTTCCAACCGGGTTGGCACCATTTCTCGGAGGTGAATCTATAAAGGTTCTAAGATTTCTGTATGTATTTGGTCAAGCATTTCGTCATAAGCTTATCTTGGCTTCTAGAAGCCTTAGTTAAGGTCGGGTAGGCTCGTGTACTGTCCACAGTCGAAATGGGGAGCTCACTCCCCCGCTCAAGTAGTGAATAAAGAAGGTCAGTCCTTGGTGGCGAAGAGGAAGTTCCAACTGGACCCGCGGAAGAGGAAGGATGGGATAAGTTGAATCGGCTTGAGCCTTTACTTTCTTCTTTTTCGACATACATATGCGTGTTGAACCGCTTTGTATAAAAAGAAGTCAGATTCCCGGAATGTCTTGCCGAAAAGGCTAGTTTTCCTCGTTCTCACTCTTTGATTGGAGCGAGTCCTGTTCTGTCTTTGTACACACTCACTTTGTCCTACCGCTATCCCTCTACTATAGCTTTGAAGAGAGGACGCTGCCTCCTTATGATGATCCTGAGGCCACTGGCTCTAACCACCAGCTGTACCCTACAGCCCCGGCAAATCAGCAACTTTATAACGAGGCAGTTAGCCGTCAGCTAGCTGAGATTGCCCGGATGCTAGCACAATTCACCTCGCAGGTAGCCGAAATAGCCCGGCTGCACCTGCTGCTCAAGGAAGAAAACCTCCTGCAGTACCGGCCGTGTACTTGGCTCCCACTCCCATGAATCAGATAGTGCCATACGTCCGACCACCCCGTCTGACCTCACAATCTCCTACGAAAGAGCTCAAGCTCCTGTTGACCCCATTCTGAACAAAGGAGAAGAAAAATAGGGAAGGTGACCGGTCACCACTATTGAACCATTTCTTATTGCAGACTTTCTCTTGGCTTTCAAGCTTACTATCCACTAGACTAGGTTCCCACAAAATGTATATATTTGAAGAAGGGAAGAGGCAACTCCTCTAACTGACCAATCTCTCTCTGAGCTTAGGGAAGCCATCTACCTTCATTATGGGATTGGCTTCTAGACAGAGAGGATTCTTCTTCTATAGCTGTCTTCTCTACATTCTTCTGCAGTTGATCTTCTGAAGTCCTGAACTCCGGGAAAATGGTAGAAAAAAGCCTATCTTTATGCACATCGAGATTGAACTCTCCTGAACTCAGTATCATTGACGCTATTCTTGGCCTTCTATCACTAGGCTCACCATGCAGCGCAACTTGACCTTCAGTCCTTACTATCTAATTCACCTTTCGTAGTGATGCTGTCACGAGTCCGGGTGACTTTCTATCAAAGCAATAGCCAAGCCCACCCCGACTATCATCCAACGTGGAAAATTTAGGATAAATCTCTCATCCACTGGATCGATCCTTCAACAAGATCTTCATTCTACTATAATATGAGATGAGCACGCAAAGAGAAGAAAAGCACGAAAGGAACTATTTGCCAAACTGAGATCGGAGCCAAGACGAGTGAGTAATACGAAGACAAAGAAGTAGATCCATTCTGACTGCAATTCCTATTCCATTCGTCTGTCATTTAAGGAGCTATTCTCTTTTCATTGGCTTGATAATTCTGAATTCAGAAAAAGGAGCAAGAAGAAGGTAAGGGTGTACTTAAGAGATAAGAAGTCAAGAATTCAAGTCAGAGGGAGAAATAGAGTGAAAAGCATCTCTCACCCGTGCAAACGATGGGAGTTCAGTCCTTCCTTGACCAGTTCATTCTAGAGATTCCATAGGCGAATCAATCCTCTTAGCCCCTTTCCCTTGGGTATAAGCATGGTAGAGTATGGTAATTCCCTCCCTGCTTAGTCAATTAAAACCTTAGTTCAGAGCCCCGTGTGAGACTTTTCTCTTCCCTTTCTTTCTCAAATAGGTACTAAAATGACCTAAGGAAAGAGGTCAGAGTCCCTTTGCGTCCAGCCTAGCTCAAGAAAGTAGACGTAGAGAACTACTAGACCTTGTTAGGACCCCTTCGGATTGGTCCTCTTCTAGTCGAGTAAGGTGCGTACCTTCCCTCCTTTGGTTGATTGGCTAGGCCTCCTCGCTGTCTAAGAAGACTAGGAATCCGAGCCTTAATCTTCTCTTTTTTTCCTTTGGCTGCGTCTCTATCTATCCTTGGTCTTTCATCTTTTGAGCACACTATAGGCGTCCGCCTCTCTATGTCTGCTCTTATCCTGGGGGATCGATGGGGGCTTTCCTTTTTTCGGGCAGCTCTCCGCGAATACAAAAAGGTGCACCTTTCTTAAGCATTTATCCTGGCACAATACTGATAAGTACTTTCAGTCTGTAATTAGAGATAGAATTGGTAATCCCTCTTTCTCTATGGATCGAGCATATAAGGTCCCACTCTACCGCACCAATGCAGGTTATGAAATAATAGATCTTCCTCCCGCTGTCTTGCCAGTTTTCTAAGCAAAAAATGGAAGATTTGCAAAGGCCATCTCCGGGAAAAGGACCTAAACTCGTGATAGAAGTCGTCTTTCTCTAGTAGGAAATCAAAGACATTGGGAAGGCTCGCGTATTCCTATTCTTCTTATGGGGGACTGTCCCTATCTTGACTCCGTTCACAAGACCATAAAGTAGGGGAAGGCGGCTTTGAGAACTTCTTTTCAACCAGCTTGAATAGGCTAAAAGAGATCTATGACGGGCAATCCTTCTCAGAGAAGGCTAGCCCTGGCCTTGGTCATTCGGCTAGTCTTGATGGCTTAATATCTTCCTTTCGTATTGCATTTAAATGCTCCTTCCCCGCTCAATGGAAAGGCTTTCACTTATAGCGAACTCTTCTTTCTTGCTCCTCTTCTTGTTCTTGTTGTGGGTCTAGACTTATCTTGCTGGGAGAGCCGTTGAACTGTCCTCTGTAGTGCTAGGCTATGAGAATCTAGCTTTCTAATGACTTTCAGAAGGTGGGTCCTAATTAACCTTCTGAGGAAAAGAAAGATAAGGCAAGTGTAGCATAGTAAGCAACTGCTACCTATGGTCTTTGTTAAGGAAATAAGGTGAGATAGCATAAGAGCCTTAGCTAACTATCCTGAGAAAGTCAGAATCTCCAGCGGCATTGACTTGAAGAAGCCTTAAAATGGGGCTATTCATCCGCCTTCTGAGCTCAATTAGGGGAATGAGGGGAAGGGGAAATCCCAAGGTAAAAGGAAAAGAAGATTTGCCTGCCCGAAGTCATTCTTTCTTTATTACTATGGAGGTCATAGTCTCTTGCTTTTTTATAGTCTTAGCTCGCCATGAGGAAGAAGTTCACTTTCAGTCTTCCTCTCTTTAGTCTTGAAAGCATGATGAAATCCTAGCAAAAGAATGCTGTAGATAATACAGACCTATTTGGATGCTCTTTCACATGACCGCCTTGCGTCAATGGCCCAGGGAATTGGCTCAATTCGATGTCCTATCCTTCTTCATTTTCGTCAACTGTCTGTCATTGATAGAGCTTTGCCCGCTGATGATCGTCTTCCTAGGCATAGATTGGCATAGAGGCTAGATCACAGTCATGAGAGATCGTAAGAAAGTCGTCAAGGGCTCGCGAGAAGTGGATCCCGTCTTCGATCCATAGATGATTGGTCAACTCATCAGGGAAAGTAGATTCAAAGGCAAAAGGCGAGAAATTTCTCCAGAGTGAATCACCAGCTTGCTTTGATTAAGCTCCTTTTCTCTGGGATGGGGTAGGCTCTTTCTCCTTCTCTATCTCATAATTCACTAAGATCCGATCGAGTCTATATCCTCTTCTGCTGGGCCGAATAGGACGGATTAGTGTTCTTTCTCGGTCCATTCTACTGGTTCAAGATTAGTTAAGGCATAGGCTTTCTAGGGGAAGTCTCTCATGCATGTGAGGAATTCGCTAGAATTATCTGGGGAGAAAGATTCGCTTTCATATGGATAGTGGTCTCGGCGGCCAGAAGCAGCACCCCATAGGGTATAGTAAGGGTATAGTTATAAGACTTCTCCCTCAGCTGCCGTAGCAGAGATCACGGGTAGAGAAGGAGTAGGTAGTTCACGTTGGAATCTACGTTCTTCACTCCTCTCATCTCCGGAAGGAAGTAGTTTAGCTTGCTCCTCTTTCTTCCTAAGATCCAGTTACATCCAGTAAGTTCGAATCTTTTATTTCCACTCATCCCTACCTAATAAGAGAAGGATCAGGGGTGCACCATTGATGAAGATGGTCTCGTGGCTCATTCATGCCTTCAAAGTGCGGGAGCAGCGTGAGCAGATAATCAGTACGTAAGGTTCCCGGGATGCTTTCTTAGGCTTTCAGGTCAAATGTTGAAGGAAAGAAAGAGGGAAAAAAGAAGCCCTTCACTCGAGAAAGTGGTTGAAAGGGAACCTCCAACCGATAGAAGTAACTGACTAAGGAGCTCCGAGAAAGATATGTGGCCGAGAAAGAAGGTCAGACAGAGAAGAGAAAGCCTACCGATAGAAAAGACAAGGGTCAAGCCCGCACCCCCCGCCGGTCAGAAGCCTATACCAATAAGTCTACCATTCCTTTATGCCCTCTTCAGGCGCTTGTCCATCTTCATCCAGCATTCTCGGGCGCAGTCTGCTCTTACCCTCAAAGTGAATTTGAAATCCCTCCTTGAATCCAGCGACGCCCTCAAGCGGTCCTAATTCAGTCGACTCTCTCTGGTGGCTGCAACTGCAGCAACTCAAGTTTCACCATAGGCCTCTTTCTTAGTCTTGAATACGAGTCAACTACTGCTGCTCCAAGTCTTGCATCTCGCCCAAGTCCTACAAAGCCACCCCCGAGGAAGAGCACCAATTGAAGGTGAAAACGCCTTTTCTTTTATGCTTCGCCCATCTCTATATGCCACGGGGAAGCGATCGCTTGAAAGGGTAGTAAGGACCTACTAAGTGAGGAAGGCCGATTTCGAGAGGACTAACTCTGAGAGAAATCATTATATTAATTTGAAATTTCCTGGTATGAACTTAAAAAGAAAACATTCCCCTGGTCGCAGGGCGCACAGATTTGACAATTCCCCGGAGCCTGAACCACGTGAAAGAAGTCCTCGCCTTTCGCGAAAATCTGGTGTGACGGGCTAGCACGAGAGGGGTTAAGCCTTGATTGGCTAGCAATTGAAGACGGAGACTTTACACTTTCTGCCCCCCTCCTCTAACTCCAACTCGAACTAGGGCTATTCCTTCATCAGATGGATGAGTTAGTAGACCTCCTTCACTATCTTTCCCGGGACTCGAGGTACTCTTTTTCACCTGGAGATGGTTCATTTACTTTCCTTTTTGCTAGCTACTTTAACTATTTGACTTGGCGGCTAGTTTCAGCTTCGAAGAAGGATAGGTCTTTTCTTACCTCGTTGACGCTAGTTAGCTGAGTTGATGAATCTTTATTGGACCTTCCCAGGGAACTTTCTCAGCTAAAGATTCACCTTCTTCTTCGAGGCCTGTTGTTGGAATGCTTTCCGGCCTCTCCCGGAATGCTTGAAGCTACTATAGAAAGTCCTACTCTTTCATTTAGAGCCGAAAGAGCTTCAGATGGTTCTTTTCCTGTCTAATTCAACTGTCGACTTTGTAAATGCTTCAGTAGACCCTTCACCGGGGAACTTCTATTATTATGTTAGAAGGCTTGCCCCAAGCGAGGTACCTAGTACGCACAACTAGCCCCTATCCCCTACCGTCGTAGCTTCCGATTTCCAACAGTCCTTAGACACTAAAATGTCCCGGGATAGCATTTCCACTTCCACTGTCCCTGGTATCAACCACTGACATCATTAGAAGTAGATCTTCCTCAGAGAAGGAAAGGCTATAGATACCTCAAATGCTGAACAGAAGGTGAAAGCGGTCCAGAAATTCTCATAACCGCGGGGAAGGCCTTCACTCCTAAGGAGGATTTTTTCTTCCCATCTAACTCCATCAATTGATTCAGGAGCCGCCCTAGTAGCATCAAATACAATTGCTTCTACTCCCGCTTTTGAAGTATGCCATCTTCATTCATAATAGGATCATGCGCTACGACGTTGCCATAAAAGGCTGTTCGAAAGCCAGCCCTACCTACGAAAGCTATGAAGATGGTACCGTTAAAGGTTGAAGTCTTTTTTTCCTCTTCTGAGCAAAGCTCCAGTCTTCAGTTGATCAAGGGATGTTCAGCCTATAATATCAGTTGTGATCGAAGCAGTAACGCTAGACCTCGAAGTGGAAGCATATACCGGGAAAAGGAGATGGAAAGGCGGAAGCAGACGGGCATCATAAATAGCCCCCCTTTTTCAATTTCTTAGGTATGTATTACATGACCTTGAGGGACCCAAAGTCAGGTTTTCAGAAAGGAAGTCTTTGGGCTTTCATCAGCCAAGCGCAAAGAAAGCATCCAAGTGAGAGTCGAACCCACGAGCATCAGGTATTCAGGGGGCTCCCATCCAATGTCCAAGGGCCGGGCATAGGTAGCAAGTGCAAGCTTGAGATGATATTGCTCACCAAGCCTAGTATTAGTCTTTTTTTGGAAATCAAAAAAGAAATCTCGTAGCTCCACAAATCGGTAGGTACTTCACCAACTGTGAAAAAGAGAGCTAAAAGGAAGAATTGATCAAGTAATTACATAAAATATGTACTTTTTAGAGGAATGGAGAAAGGCTTTCCAAACCCTGTCTTTTTTCACTACTTTTCGCCGAAAAATAGGAAAAGATAAAAAAGAGTTCTTTCGCTTCGATCTCTCCTCTCGCCTCTTTCGTAAAGTAGGGGGACAGAAGCACCACTTAAGCGAAATACTATCTGATGACTCTGGAGATGGAATTACGTTCCCCCAGCCAGACCTTCCAATAAAGATGGAAGACTGATTGTATATAGCAAGGAGCCTCAAACGAAGTAGATTCTCGTCTAAGTCATTTACACGAATAAGGATCTCGACCAATCGATTGCCCTATCCAGAAATACGGATCTCCTTCAACAAGGCGGCGGATCACCTAAACACGGTTGACTGAGTTAGGCGGGACAATCCATCGATATCTCATCAAAATCGAAAGTAGACCCTCCTAACCAAGCTGACCTGCTAACCAAGTATAGAAGTCTAACTTCAAATTAAAGGCTGGAAGACGAGCACTCTCATGGCCCAATTTAGGCTATCACTCTCTAGGAAAGGAAAGCATATAATAAAGATAGCTGCTCGGATACAAGATTCGAAGGAAATTCCCCTTACCTACTATCACTTTTAGAAGATGCAACTCTAATATAATCCTGTACATCCACTGGAGATAAGCAATTACGGCGGAGCTATCCAACCCGCGAAGATATAGTCTCTGAGATACCGGTCTGATCACCAGATAGAGAATGCAAGGAAGTCAGTAGTCAGAGTTACGAGTCAGAGTTACGCTATTCCTGCTGTTGGCATGCTGAGTGATGAGAACCATTCGGAAAGAACCTTGGCTTGAGACTTACTATCCCTACGCCTTCCATTTCTTGTAGAGGTCGAGAAAGAGAGCATTCCGCAGTTCGTTTTCTTGGGCTTGGGAAGATTTGCTTCATTCTAGAATTCCATAGTTCCAGTTCTCAGTGATGTCAACAGTTAGACTGAAGATTCCATATTGTCTATAGGTGACCTTCGCTTCGCCCCTACTCCTCGTTGTAATGGTCCGTCTCTACCACCTTACTCTAATCGCACTCCTATCTACGCCATAGGAGACGAGATGCCTTCATCCGCGCTATGCAATGGTAGACGGTTAATAGAGGACTCTGACTATATTAGCCAGGTAAGACCGCTCTCTCTATCCTATGCCAGAGAGAGTCAAATCAATCCTCATATTATAACAGGAAATAGAGAGTGCAAGCCTATATGACATGTAGGTAGTACGAATACGAGAAGCCGACCGTAAGCTGACGTCAGATAAGAAGGAGAAGCGGGATCGTAGCGAAGCGAGGTTCTCTGATCATGGGTATCGAATCGGTCTTCGGAGTGAATAAGTAGTCCAGGCAGTGCTAGAGTAGTTCAGTTCTTAGGGAGGAGGTAGAAAGAATGGATGATCTTGGGTTCAATGAAGTCAGTCTCAATCAATATAGCCTCTCCGGCGAAGGACGAAGCCATCCCGAAATCTCCCTCACCTAGTTGAAATCCAATGGATCACTTTCCCTGCTATCGGCGGCGGAATTCATTGGTCTTTTCATGAGCACTTTCTCCCGCTTGACTTGGGAATTCAGAGCAGACAGAAGGACTTGCTTGATCAGATAACGAGAGGCAGGAAGTGGCGGTGCCATACGATTTCCTTCTCCTTATAATGGGAGAGATTAGGTTAGTTTAAGGTATACGCATTATGAAGACGTAGCCGAGGGTATAGTTTTCTCATTTTCCCGAAATAGTCAAAGAGTCAGCCTGATCCCGTCTTGAAAGCCGCTTATTTTCGATTCAAGTAGTTCACTGCTTTCCCTCTTCTTTCTATTTCTCTCCTTTCCGCGCGGAGGATAATCCAAGGATTTCCCGGAACGTCACTCTTTGCCTTTCTGACCTTCGATCAAAGGAAAGCTAGTCCTTGGGATCCCATTTAGATCTAGCCCGGGTAAGCAAGCAACTATAAATGAAGAGGAAAGTCAAAACTATATATTCTTTCATATACGTGACTTCTAGCTGCTATCCTTCAGGCCCTCAAGCCCAAGAACTAAGTCCCGCACTGCTCTAAGCCCCGCACCTTCTGAACAGGCATACCTACCATGAACTCACTCCATGTCAAGTCAAGTCCTACCATCGGGCGGTCCAATCAGATGATTCACGAATGACTTTTCTCCTGAATGGGCGATGCCCGCACCTATGAATAAGTCCTTCTCCACGACGGATTGCTCCATCCCGGGGTCTACCTAGAACCTTCATCCTATTCTAAGCAATGCATAGAGTTTCGCCTACTCTCCCCTCGTGAGAAGGCCTAACTTCGAGCAAAAAGAAAAGCATCATACCTAGATGTTGAACTACTATAGTCCAATCTTTCTCTGATCGTAATTAGAAATAGAATTTCTTTCCGCAATGAAGCTTCTCAAGCAGTCTTGAATACGCCCATCTTAGACTGAGCATACGGATTTTCCTAGCCTATTGATTCAAAAGGATCTTTCTCCTTGCCGGGGAAAGCCAATGAACCCGATTGGAATAAGCTACAGACCTTTGCACTATCTATATCTTTAAGCCAGATGCACTCATTCCTAGCTTCAGCGGAGAATGAATTAGAGAACTTAAGCATAAGCCTAAGAAAAGAGTAGCTAAACCTGTACTAGAGAAGAAAGCATATGCCCGACTAAACTTATGACAAATGAAAGAATCGCTAGGCGTCTTAAAAGCCCTTCATTGTAGAATTCTTAATGTGCGACGCGTGCGGTGTGCGTGATTCTCTTTTTCTTTCATTTTGATGATCCGGACGTAAGCATCGGTTCGGCCTAGTCGATCTATCATCTCCTGCCTCTGCACGCTTGAATGAGACCTTTCTATAGTAAGTCAGTCAGCCAACAGGCTAAGATGGATCGAAGAAATTCATCTGCATAAATATGCCCCGAAATAACTCCCAGCCCAAGAGTAGAATCTTGCCAGGGAAATGAAATGTCGAATCAATGTCATGGGTGCTTTTGCCAGAGCGGGACAGTCAATTGGTTGAAAGATTCCTATTGTATTAGTAAAGACCGGTGCATGTAGGCTCTTCACTTTGGGATGAATCTTTGATCTACAACATATGATAGAGAAATCCTCCCAGGTCACTTTGAGTGCTTTTCCTTCGGCTCCATAAATGGAAATTACATAACACTTTATCTCTCCAACTTTTCTCTCTCTCTCGGGATGACCACAACGGCTAGTTTGCCGGAGCTTAAGGCGGACTCTGGCAAGTCGGCAGAGGAGGAGGATGGTTTGGAGCGAAGTATAAAGAAAGTTCAGAATTGTCATGCTTCGGAAGTAAGGGTTAGAGAAGACATTAAGATGGAAGTGAGCGAGTTGGTAATAGCGGAAGGAGATAGTACAGGGCTGGGGGATACCATGATGGATTCAGTTCCGGAAGGAATAATTCCTGCTCAGAATGGAGATATATCCACTAACTTACCTGGGATAGAAAATCATAGATCGAAATCATTTAAAGAGGCCGTGGGGGGTGATGACCTTAGGGCAGTTTTCTTTGACGAAAATGAATTCGGGAAGGAAATGGATGATTCCCCTGCTGGATAGCGAACAATAATGGTGCTTTCTCTCTGACTTCGGCCTGGCACTCAGTTAGAAGAATAAAGCCTCTATTGTTCACTGCAAAGTATATTTGGTATAAAGATCTCCCCAAGCAAATCAGTCTTTTCCTTTGGCGCCTTTTCCGAGACTCCCTCTTGACGAAGCCTTATGGAAGAAGGGAATACAGTTAGCCTCTAAGTGTGCATGCTGCCCCGTGGGTAAGATGGAAACCTTCTCCCATGTCTTTCTCTCTAGTCACACGGCATCATCAGTTTGGTCAATCTTCTGCCAAGAATTTGATGTCTTATGAAATTCTAGCACTATACAACAAGCATCTTTATCTTGGTGGCTCAGACCAAAGAATTCTGTACTTCATAATTGACTTCCATCTTTGATCCTATGGGAATTGTGGAAAGACAGGAATAGAGCGGTTTTCGACCAATCGACTCAGTGGCAAAGCTCACCCAGACAATAAGGCGTGAAGGATTTACATTCTCGGTATTATCAAATGAATACACGGTTACGCAAGGAGGTACTACACCAATACTTCACTAGCTAGCAAGTAGTCGCTTTCGAAATCTCCTCAACTATCCAAGGAATGACTTAGTCACAGAGAGATCTCGCTAAAAAGCAGGAATCATAGCCTACTACTGCCGATAAGAAAGACTGCATGGAGTTCTATTCCCAACCACTCAGCGACTACTGCTTTCCTTTCCTTATTTTATACGCATACGCACGAGGCTACCGGCTTACTATGGGATAGCACCGGAGCTACTGCCATCCTCTATTCTTCTCTATTCTTTCGCGCATTTCCTCTTTTGACTTGAAAAGAGGTGCAACGAAAAAAGAAAGCCGATTCTACTTTGTCCTTTTCTCTTAATCAAGGTCTTTCCCGAGGCCGAGGGATGGAAGCAAAGCTAGCCCCGGAAAGACTAACCGAAGTAGACTACCGAACGGGGAAGCATCTCCTATCCAAAAAGGTACCATTTATGATCCAATGGGACGTCCAATCATCGATAATACCTGTAAGCATGCCTCTTCTTCAAAGCGGTATCATTCTCTTTTTGAATGGAAGAACTCTACCTCTGGCTACCGACAAAGCGGATAGCAAATTGGTAGGATAAGCCCTATGTTCTCGGGTGATCCGGTCTTGCATCGTCTACATTCAGGGACTCTGAGATAGCTTGGAGTACATCTCTCACTCTTTGCTCTGATCATGAGTACTTGGGCAGGAATACAGTAGGCTTTTCTATCTTGTAGGCAGAAGACCTTCTTTTTCGGGGATACTGGACATATTCTCAATCCTCTTCAGTTGAATATCCAGGCTCACCTTATGGTTTTTCTTACTTTCGGGGTGGATTAGAAAAAGGAGGAAAGCGAGACTCTATTTCTCGAGTTCTGAAGTTTCGTAGTCAGATTGATAGATGTGATTTGCTTTTTAAGGGGCATCCCTTAGCCTATGTAAATGTAAAGAGGAAGGAGGGAGTTTGATCTACGATGGTTAGATTGGACCGAGCTCTTGCCAATGCGGATTGGCGCCTTCTATTTCCTGAAGCCTCAATCCACCACCTTCCGCGAACTCACTCTGATCATCACCCCCTCCTCAACTATACCTCTGGACCCCTGGGGTGGTGTGTCCACCGGTTAATCGCCCTTTTCGCTTCGAGGGAGCTTGGACTACTCATAAGGAGTTTGACGGTCTTGTAAAAGAAGCTTGGCAACATTCTGTTACGGATGCTTTGAAAGCAGTGGCCCTATGTTGAGTAAGGGCTGAGAAGGTGCACGGAGTTTGAATAGAAAGAATAAATTTCTTTGGAAAGATTTTGAAACGTAAGAGACGGCTCACATTGCCGGTCTTCAAAAGAAAAGGCCCTTTATTTCCAACATTCACGAGACTTGCTACATCTGGAAAAGGCTCTTCTCAAAGACTACTCAAGCAGGAGGAAATCCTTTGGTTCCAGAAATCCCGAGTGCAAGGGCTCAAGTTAGGAGATCGTAGCACCCGCTTCTTGCATGCTACTACGCTATGTCGAAGGAAAAAAACAGAAAAGACTCAGGCTTAGTAATGGAGAATGATCCTCAGATCCAGACACCGTCAAAAATGAGGTACTATCCCATTTTCATTCTCTTTTCTCTTTCACTGAGAATATTTAGAGTACTTTTCAAAAAGGCTTAATCATCCTAAGGAAGACATAGAGGCTTTGCTCAAACCTCTTACTAAGGAAGAACTCTTTCAAATCTCCAGGGCCCGACGGGTTCCAACCTCTTTTTTTTAAGCATTATTGGCATGTGGTGGGTGACTCGGTCTATCAATTAGTTGCTCCAGCCTTTTCTACTGGCACTTTTCCGACTGAGTTGGCAGAAAGTCTCCTTGTTCTCATCCCGAGGGAAAAAAGCTCATATTGGTCAGTTTCGACCAATTAGCCTTTGTAATGTTTTGTACAAGATTATTACCAAGGTCCTTGTCCTTCGTCTACGCCCTATGCTGAGTGATATTATCAGCCCTCTTCAAGCCAGTTTCATTCCTGGGCGACAGGCTTCGGATCATAGATTCATAGATCATATTCAAGTAGCTCTTGAGCTAATCCACACCATTCGGAGAACGAAGAGGACAAAAGGTGCTGAAGAAGGCAACTAGATGCCCTTAGGAATCCAACTGGCTCGCTTTCAACCTTACTTGCTTTTGACCTCAAATCCATAGTCTAAGAAGAGACTGCTCCCAAGACTGCTACCTATACTGGTCTAGGGAGAGAAAGAGATTCTTATGGTCCGAGGAGAACATTCCTCCCTCACTAAAGTTCATGGGAGTTTCTCTCTCTCTGTGGAAGATCAGATCGGTCTTACTCACGCGGATCGGATACTATATTTGATCTCAATTGCTAAAGCTAGACAATGTCCCGATTCGAAAGAAAATCCTTTCTTAGGTAATTTAGACGAGGATCCCCAATCAGAATGCCTTTCCCCGCAGATGGGGAAATGAAGAATGCAGTCACAAGGAGAAAACTATTGCTTAGGGAGATTGCAGTATCACCTAGGGCTATAAGACTGATCTTCTATTGAAAGCAAGCCTGGCACTTCACTCTGGAGAAAGATAGAAGAATTTCTCTTTCCACGGCCCACGAAAGGAGTCATAGTAGTAGTCTTTTCTTAGACATATAAGGTAGGTCTTTTCCACCTCCCTTTAGCTGGATTCATGAAAGCGGACAGATAGTGCTCTTAGCTGATCAGCAGGGAGGAAGCAAGGATATCATGAAAAGGAGTTCGTGGGCGATTTCTCAAGAAGTAAAGGAGAAGAATTTGTGTCAACACTTCTGCCCTTGGGATGTGAAAGGGCGATTTGCCTCCCTTTCTGATCTAGCTCATTTCAGGCCTTGGAAAGATAGAATGAGGGAGCTAGCCATCTGCACCAGGACTCTTATTACTCTTCCCAGCTACTATTAGGTAAGTGTGAAGAGGCATCAGCATAGATTCTTCCTTCTATCCATTTTCTTGTGCCCGCTTTGGCTTGAGAAGATGAAAGAAAGACAGAAGAGCTACTCTCGGATTCCAATAATTCAGCGAAGAGAAGTGCTGCTGGTGTGACGGGCTAGCACGAGAGGGGTTAAGCCTTGATTGGATAGCATGAATGAAGGAGTCCTTGTAAGGAATTCAGGCTATTTCCTCCATTAATGGCTGTCCTGTTCCCGGGGTTCCGTACTTGCTTGTCTGGTACTTTAATAATGTTCGCACTCTCTTTTGTTTAGTGTAAAATCCCGATGCCTAAAGGTAAAAAGGAATAGGAGGCGAGGCTAAGAGAGAGGGAGAATAGGACAAGAAAGATGATTGCCTACTTTCAGTTTCAGTCTAAGAAAATCGGAAGAACCTTTATCCCTCTTTCAAGGTCCTTTCTTCGAACTCCTTCTTCTTTTGCGAAGCATATCCTGGACGAGCGCCTTCCCTTCTATGCAAATAAGTACTTGGAAAAGTGGAAAGCTTTCCTGCTGCTGCCACAGATCAAGGGCGGGGAGGCGAGATAGTCAGTATCGGGACAAAGATGCTCGACTTAGAGGAGAGGGGTTTGCTTTTCCTCGCTTTTTCCAATCCGAGTAAGCGAAAAAAGACTTTCCCGTCGCTAGAGCCTTTTCCTCCTCTTTGCTTTCCTCTGCGGAAGGCCCTCGATATCCGGCACAAGGCAAAGCCGTCATTATAAAGTCAAAGTTCCCTTGGTTGGCAAGAAGTGGATTCCCCCTACTTATGACTGGACCTTAGGCCTTTGCGCCTCCTCGCTTGCTCGATGCTTTTCTTATTCCTCATGTCTTCTGTCTTGTAAATCCGAATCCATTGAGGATTGCATTAAACCTATGGAAGCCGGATATCCACTCTTCTTTTTGTAAACTAATTTCCAGATCCGGAAATCAAATAGATAAGGTACTCACACGGAAGAACTTCTCCCCACTCCACGAGGCCCAACTACCTGGATTTGTCCAATCAAGGGAAGAAAGGAATAGCAGCAGCTCAGTAACTATCGTAGGTAGAGTCAGAGAAGACCTTCAAAAGATCTTCATTCAAAGATGGGTACTCCTTGGTCGATCCTGCTATTGGTGCTACCCTTAGATAGAGCGTAAACGCCTTCTAGCTTTCAATGGCTTCCCTTCCTTATAGTCTTCTCATGAGCAGCTATTAGACGATGTAGAAGATGGACTCCTTTCGATCATTGTTCTGTCCAGTTCCAGTATTCCAGTACTTATGAATGACTTATTGAATTAACGATGAGAACGTCTATCTGATTACATGAAGGTATTCGCTTTAGCGAGAAAGCCAAGCAGGAATACCGATGAATCGATTCTTTTGCCAACCTCCAACTACTTTCTTAGTCTAAGCCCGTCGCGACTTAGGCTTACTTGCTCTATATTGAGGGGCTCCCCGCCTGAAGTTAGACCAAATATCTTTCTATCTTTCCTATATTCAAAAGCACTAAGCCATAAATCAAACCTTTCGATGAGTGGACTCCTTACCTGGAGTAAAGATCTACCTGTTGAAAGACTGAAGTATGGCACCTTCTCGACTACAAGAGCAAAGAGTTAGGATAGGAGAGGTGCTACTGTAGTTACTGTAAGAGGACATCGATTCATCTTTCGGCCTCAACTTCGTGTCCAAGATTCAAGCTATCTAAGGTCGAGTGCTATCTTCTTTCTTCGATCAGAGATTCATCTCTAACTCTTCCCAAATCCCCTCCCTCGAAGTAGTAGCATGAGGCGTATAGGTCTTCTTACTTTAGTAAAGGCCTTAGCAAGTTAGTTCACTTTTTCTCTGTATAGCCTCAAGGGAGCTTTCTAGGTCCTTACTATTCCTTGTGAATGTTAGGGACCCCTCTTTTTTCTCGATAAGGAGTTGCTCTAGTCAACCTTTAAGGAAACTAATATAAGATTCTCGCTTGTGAACTTCTTCATCGGTCACGCTCGTATACTCGTCCAAATCAACGGATTCCCGTCGAGAATTTTCTAATAGAAATAGAGGGAGGAAAGTGCCCTTCGTCCATTCTATATACAGAGTCAAGCCCAAGTTCCACTCTAAGTTAGCCTTCGTCTTTTGATCATGGTGAAAGTCTTTCTTTCTGCTAAGTTCCGATTTGATAACCTTCCAATGAACTAAATGTAGGAATTCTTCCACCTAAGTCAACTGCTAACCTTCCTTTCCCGGATCCTCCGCGAGACAGCGAATCGGTAGGCAAGCGAAGAATTATTGTAAGAGAAGAGACTCTTTACTGAATCCGATTTGTCGAAGCAGACTCATGGTGCGCTCTTTGATCTAGGGCAGTCTTTAGATCTGGAGCAAGTCTTCAGCTTTCTCTTTTCCTTCTCGTTCACTTTGGTTACCTTAATGAATGTGCTTATAAAAGTCGCTCTGTCTCCCCTCCTCTCTTCCGTCTAGATTGGACCCTTCTTTCGGTATTTATGCCTCTAGCGACTCTCTGAAGATGGAAAAGAACTCTAGCTCGTACTACGCTCCAGGTATGCGTTGCGGAAGACGAAGCAAATATAGAAGAAAGAAAAAAGAAAAGAGCAGGAAGCAATTGACACAGAGGCAGACTTTTTAGGTCAGCCTTAGTCAAGTTGTAGAAGGAGGTCATCTACAGAGCACTCAACCTCGTGATGAATAAGTTCTTTGAAGATCTTGGTCATTGCTCGCTGCTAAGTTGCACCGGCATTCTTTAGACCAAAAGGCATCACCTTGGTTGAGTATATGCCAATAGCGCAAGATGAGGGGACTATTTACCGACTTTACTGGCTATTCTTTCCTTGTGCTACTTCTAAGCTTTAAGACTTTCGACTTTCTTTTAGTGAGCCTATGCTAGACTAGTATCAACAATAAAGAAAGCACTACTTATGCTTCAAGCTTCTAAAGAACAATTATATTCATTCTAGAAAGAAGAGAAAAAAGAAGACGGAAGAGAACATATTAGGAATAGGAGTGAGCACATGATCGACCCATCACTACTGAGCCCACGGCTAAAGTGACCGGGATTCTTGCTCACTAACCTCGATTCTCTTAAAAGACTAATGAAAAGGCTTTGGATTCCGTCTGAGCCAGGTTCGTCTTGGGACTTCCTGGTAAGTAGGTTTGTCTAACTATCACTACGAGAAAGAAAAAGTCTCCTTTTTCAGCTATATGATCACCAACCTCTGAAGCAACTGCCTCTTTCCTTAAACCTTGTGAATGCGCTTATCGATCCAATGGTGCGTAGGTTGTAACAAGATTCATTTCGTACTTTCTTTCAGTGGCACTCTACTCTAAGATATGGAAGAAATGGATTCCTCTTAAGGTTGCTGCCTTGACCTTATAGAGAGACTGGAAAAGGGCCTATCCCTTCTTTTTGTCCCATTCCAACTTGAAAAGGATCTTTCTGATTCTCGAAGAATGAGGGGCAGGGGGATTGATCGAGAAAATAAGTAGGGGCGACCAAGACAGAGGTCTGTGGGAGGGATAGCCTTTCCTATGCAAGAGGCTTTGACGGAATTGAATCTGCAACTGTCTCGCAAACTCTTCCTGCTTAGGGATAGAACCAGAACCTATGGCAATTCCCAATGGCTGACTTAGTCCAGCATTGCCTTAACTTCCTTCTTAGCCTTAGGGACTCTAAGCCCTATAAGTCGAAGGAGTGAAGGGAATTAGTAAAGAAGTCTAACTACCCCCGGAGGGAAGGGCCTGGAGGCGGAGTAGCTAAGATGCTAAGCTCTATTCTTATTTATAAGTTAGAAACCTCTGCTAAAGAATAAGACAAGTTCAAGGAAGCATTCTGAAGAGCTCTCAGGGCAGCTCGGGTGAGTAGCCCGTCCAAGCGAACGATAATAGACAGTCCAGTACAAAGCCCTTGTTCTTGCTCTGCAGCTACCTTTCCTAACCTAAGATGTAAGCCTTCTCCCTCCTTCTTCTACTAGGGATCTTCTTCTTTCTAAGGGACATTGGCCTAATCATTCCTAGCATCTGTCCTTGACTATTGCTATTTCAATTGCACAAGCCATTCCAAGAGCCTATCCTCCAATCGCAGGGCAAAGTTCCCAAGTACCTCGCCTTTCTTGCAAGAGATGGGCATAGTTATGAGATGCCCTCATCTTCTCTTTGATAAAGCAGTATGGCATTCTCAATCGTGCACTTTCTGTCCCATATAACTGCGAAATCCTACTCTTTGGACAAAAGGGGAGGGAAAGCTTTGACCCTTGCCCTAAGACTGCAGACAGCCAGATAAGATTCGAAAGTTATGTCCTACTTTCTTCCTACTTCACTCAGCAGCCATCTGTGCTTATTCTTGAATGAGATTCTGGTCAAGTCCTATGAAAAAAGAGTCTAAATAAGTCCAACCATAGAATGCATAGAAATGGGCCTTTCTTTAGGCTAGTGATTGAAGCTAGAAGTTCAAGTTCGATAAAGGCTTTGTCTTCCTTAAGTCTGTCCGTAGAGTAGAAGATCGAAAGGAAGATTTCCTTCTTTCTGATCCAGCCTTTGGCCATCTCTTCTTTTCAAGTAAGATCAAGAAGGCCTGGCTTCTAGCGAGGGATATGAATTCTTCGGCTAGAATGGACTCCTCTTGCTTTTTCTCATCAAGCATTCCCTAAGGTGACTTCTCAGTACCATCTTAGTCTTCTCCTTCCCTTATGAAAGAGTCCGTAGATAGTCAAGATTTAGTATCTGGTCAATGGCCCGAAAGGGGCGATCCCTTAGGCCTGGGAATTCCGTATTATAGCAAGTCTCAATCTAACTATATTTCAAAGAAGTCATTCACTTAATGCCATTCTTTCCTTTCTTTATTAGACGGAAGTCCTGATTGACTAGATTCCGCTTTGACTTCATCTTCGCTGACTTAATAATTAAGCAATGCCAATAGGAAGAAGTTCTTTGCTAAGCCTTTCTCACTCTCTCTTGAGCTCTTCCAGGGGCAAAGTCAAAGGAGTGGTTTGGTCGCTAAAGAAAGCTAGGTTCGTTTGACTCTCGTGATTGGTGGACAAGTAGCACCGCCCTACGTGCTAGAGTGAGTACACCGGGTAGTCTTGGTACTGGATCGCTTCTATAATAAATAGAATCCGGCATCGCCTTGAATCCGACCCTTGTTGGATAGATAGGCCTCTTGAAAGATCGCCTTCAAGGGTAGGGGAAGCAGGGTTGAAAGTCTCATTTTTCTTGACTGACAAGTTGAAGACGTTCCAGAGGGCAGAGTCAAGATTGGATTTGAAAGCAAGCAAATTCAATGTCTTTCTTTCAATAGTTCCAACTCGTACTTCGCCCTTTCAATGTCATCTGCCACTCAGCATTCAATTCACTCAGAAAGAGGAGTAAGCTCATTCGTAAAGACTAGTGGAGATAGATCAACTTCTCTGAAGATATAAGAGAAAAGGGGCGTGTCCTTCAATAAAAGATCTTCGCGGGCAAGGCAAGTAGCTCTCCACAGCAGGAAGACTCATCTTAGGCTTACGCCCGGTGTCCGGACCGTAATCTTCATCTTCACGGGAGTACTCAAACACAATTCCTAGCATGCATGGGGTCTGTGAACGATAGGCTTTGCTCCCTCCTTCTTCTTGCCCCTTAGGAAGTGATGGACATTCCCAATAGAGGAAAGACAGACCGGAATAGATGCAATATCTTTCACATAAACTGAATCGATCGGCTCAAGATCGAAGGAGAAAAAGACCTCATGGGCGACTTAACTTCCTTTCGAGTACGCCTAGGCACTTTCCCAATGCCTTTAGTCCGCGGTAATCAAGTCTAATGCTCTGGCTGGGTAGGGTTCTCTCTTTCTTACAACTGCTTTCCTTTAAGCTGCCTTTCTCTTATCTACTCTAGGATAGGAGCAAATGAACGAAGTTCAAATCTCCACTATGCTTTCGGAGAGGCTATCTTCTTCCTTGTCTAGGAAAATATCCCTAGCCCCTTTAGTGAGCTACCTTAACCTTGCATTAGATTCGCTTTCGAAGTCTTCTAAGGTGCATTTGCTTTAGCTTGAGTGCTTCCATGCTTGCTTCCCTTCCCGCCTAGTCCGTCTAGTAGATCGAGTTCATGTGCTTGGAGGTCTATCTTCATCCCCGGTCGTATTGTGGTAAGGTTTCATTTTCTTCTTGCTTTATGGAAATACGCACTTATGCTATGCTGCTCTTTTCTTTCTCTTCAGTTGCCTATCCCGCTATTGGTGATGGCGGTGCAACTCGTGCTGCTTAAACGAGGTGATTCAGGATCAACGAATGGCTCTGGATCAAGGCCAGATGAAACCTACCATCCAGTGGCTCTCTACATGCCCATGTCTTCGCCTTGGATTTGCTTCGTAGCTCTCATCGCTATAACCCAATCAAAGATTCTCTACATGTATGATTAGCTACCTCGCTACGCATACCTTACAGGCCGATAGCTAGTAGCCTCGACAGATAAGCAGTTATTGGTTTAGGTTAATATCCAAATATAGATGAGGATTCCGTTGGTAGAGTGAAAGCAGCAGTATAGAGTATAGATAGGAGCATGGAAAGAAGGATCGCAAAGTACTGGATAGAAAGCTTATGGTCTCTCTGTCTGCTGAAGTCAGCTATTCATTTCCAGGTATTCCGTGTCTAGTTTGATAGAACCAGGAGTGGGAGATGGAGTCGATTAGTTGACTAAGTAGAAAAATGAGACTTCTAAATGAGTTCAGCCTTTTCGACTACGTACCTTTTCTATTTAGCAGCTTTTTCTTTCACAACTCTTTCTGTCATAACGGAAAAAACATAAGAATCATATACCACCTCTGCAAGCACGGTTACACCCACAAACTACGATTCGAAAGAGTAGGTTAGGACAGGCTTCAGTGCAAAAAACCTACTCAAGGGATATCCAGTAAGGAAGGCTTCTTTCAAGGGCTAATACCCAAGAATTCCCCAGCCTACTCCTTTACATCAATGGTCTCGGACTAAGATGCTAGAAGCAAGCGGTCTACGATCGCGTACTTAAGGCGCCTCAGCAGGTCTACCAACTACCAATATTGCTCCAACTATTGTGGCCAAAAATGCTGTCCCGGCGACCCTATCCGATCGCGCATTGACAGGATCCGACTCTTTATTTGTCGATCTAGGAGGTCTACCACCACTTCAAAAGGGAATAGGCTTCGAAACTCTAGATTAGTATAGGTATAGGCACAGAAGAGTGAATTCGATCCATTTTTTCCCTCAATCATTCTATCAATTGCCGGAGTGAACTTCATTGAATCGAATCTTTCACACTTTAGCCTTCTTTCGAAATCACCATTTCAATCTTCAACTTTCTCGCTTTCAGCTCCACTTCTTCTGAACTTGAATATTCCACTTATTCTTAGGGCTTCCACCCCTGAACATGATTAGACGGTTTTCTTATATTATATAGCGTAGGTGGAGTCACCTTTCCCCGGTCAAATGAGATGATAAGTGCCTTTTCGGGATACGGTTTGAAAGAATTTCTTAAGTATCTATACACGAGAAAACTGCTATTTTGCTGTCAAGCAGCCGTATTTTAGGTCTAATTTGACAGTGATCCTATATATATGCTTAACATATGCCATTTTTCACTTTCTATTCTATTGAGAAGAAGGAAAGCCCAAAGTCCCGCGTAAACAAAGAATTGGGCTCTCCTGACTTAAAGGAATCGGCTGGAACCAGACTGACCTATTTGCTGCAGAGGAACTCGGATACGTCCGCCACACTCAAGCCAATTTATCCTTTCCGGGGTGCACGATCTATTAGCGGTGGAAGTTCACTTAGCTTCCGATTACTAGTGCCCTTAGTACTATAACCTATAGACGCATCCAAAGGTGCCTTTTTTGTTAACTTCTTTTGGCTAATCGGTTCATAAAATGGATCTCTCAAAAGGGAGTTCCCATCCATAAATCGACCGATCAATGGTACCATAAGAAAGCTTCTTTTAAATGGTCATCTACGTTGCTTGCTTGAAAGTGAGACTTCTTTTTTGGGAGTAGCCAACTTCATTCAACCAATCAATAGCTAATGAAAGGAGTGAAGTCAATAGAATAAAATCTTGGATTTCTTCTTTGATTTATATCCCTATTTGAATTTGAAATTCTAAACTCTGGAATTCTGTATTCCACATATTCGGCTTTGAAAGTCCCATCTTTCTTTGCAAACTTCTTTCTTCTCCCAACTTTAGCCCCGACCGATGAACCTTAGTTCAGACTTTTACACTCTTTAGCGCAGTGCTCTGAGCTGACTCTGATTGCTTATCTGCAGCCTTTCTTTACCAAAGGAGTGCAGCAGCAACTTGACAACAAAGATGGAGCTGCTTTTGTACTTGATACCTCTTAAGCTAAGCTAAGGAGTGAACTTCGTGGATTCTTCCTAAAATCGAGTATGATAAGTTCTCTAATCATTGATTTGCCCCTCCTTCAACCAATAAATTAGAAGGGAGATAAGCATTTCTGCTTCCTGCCTACTAATGAGCTTAACATGAAATTCAAAGAAACTAGACTTTCCAATCCCCGCGGGGTCCTACCCGGATACATACCTTTTTCTTGCAGCGGAGAGGTCCCGCTTCGAAGTCCCTCTCTTATGATATATTAGTTCGAGGAAGATGTGAGCTCTTTTTTTTTTTCTCGTTAGCAGCTTCTCCGGTTAGACGGATTTCCAAGGTGGAGGTAGAGGACAGCTTTCCCGAGACTGCAAAGTCGCTGCTCTCTAGCTTTCCTATTAGTAGGCGGTTTCATCTATATTGATTATTTCCAGGACAAAAAAACCTTCCATTTTGAAAAGTCCTGCCTTACCTCCTCTGTGAACCTTAGCTTAAGGAAGACTTCTACACTGCATCTTCGCCCAGTTCTAACTTCTATTTACATCTCGTACATCTTCGAATTTGACTTCTTATTCGGTCTCAATTTCCCCGGGAAAATGACAGGCTTCATTAAGAAAATGGGATTCCGGAGGTAGCCGATGAAAGAAAATAGGTATTCTATTGGTTTTAGCAAAAAGGTGCTTTTGGGCGGCCAATTCCCGTCTTTTAGGTTTGACTTCCAAAGGGCTTTTCCTCGACTTAACAAGATGCGTTATCGGGCCTTCGCGAGATCCCTCATTCAGAAGGGAATAGGGGACAATGAGATGGAAGACAAAGTCAATCTTGAAAAAGAAATGGGAAAGTATGCGATCGATATTGGAGTAGCTGTAGAAGGCGAATTAGCGCAAACAAGGGGATAGAAGGTTGAAAACATGGTTTCAGCCAAAGAGAAATCCTGGATTTCATGATAAAGAAGGTTCAAAGATAAGGATAGATCAAATGCCACCCTCGGAAGTCATTTCGTAGGTATTTTCGTGGCTAAAGAGCCCGTCTTTAGACTCATTTAGCCGAAGCCTATACATATAGTTAACACGCGTTGGTCGATCTCAGAAAGCTGAAAGGAGTGAAGCGAATCTTTACTTTATATTAGGGCAAGATCACCATTCATCCATGCATAGGAAGAACCCGTGAAAGTAGAAAGACCCGAAAGAGCTCTAGGAGGCCTACTTCCCCTTCATTCCTACCTACTTGATTCCAGATCATATGGGATTCACCTGATGGCCCTTTCCTAAATGGCATTGCGGGTAAGGCTTTTCCTCACCCGTATCAATAAGATGAGTCAAGTATTAATTCAAGAACGAGAAAAAGGAAATGAGAGAATGCCTCAGTCCCCATTTGGCAACTCTGCATATATCTCCTGCTCGACCCCTTACATGAGCATATCCATGGTCTTCCCGAAGCACATCAGCTCTTCTTACTTAAGGAAGCGCCTACCGCCAGAGCGAAGGGCTTCAGGTCTAAAGCAGCTCTAAAAGGACTTTCTTTCAGATGGGACAAGTGCCATTCTCATAAAGCTATGGAATAAGGATGTTAACGGCTAAATGGAACTTCTTTCTGCTTCTTATCACGAAGGAATTGAAAGGAATCATTCTCCTAAAGAAAGATTTCTCGTAGTGGACGATAGCCCCTAACTCATACTGTAGGCTTTTACTTACTTTTGAATCTGGGCTTAGCTCACTTCGCTTCTCTACCGGAAGCCTATACTCAGACAAGACTGATGTATATCACTCTATAGCCAAGACAAGAGGGACAGTTGCTACATTCAAGCCTACGAACCTCACTCCTTCCTATAAATCTCTCTCTCGGACTATCTGATATGTCCTCTCTTCCGCACCCTGCCTTAGCACTCGCTCACCTGCAGAAAGAAGATTCTCACTAATAGACGGAGATGAAAGAGAAATGGATTCTTTAACACATAGATGGAAAACTGAGCTCATCTCTTTTCCCTAGGAGAGGTCTCTTTCTTTCTCATTTGCTTATATGTCGAGGTCCAGAAGTTGATCAATTTCTATCCGTCCCCGAGGTAGTTCATTCGCTCGACTAAAGGAAGATGTAACCAATCCTCATCCGACAAAGACTGTCTTTTCCTTCCCTCAGGCACAGCTACAGGAAGACTTTCACCTCCAAACTGCTTTCACCGATTCCCTACCACGATTAGAATTAGCGGTTTTCCTTAGGACTCGCCGATTGAGAGTGACCCACCTATTCTTCTTTTCTTTCAAAAATGAAAGTCATAGTCCTACGTGCTACCCCTAAAGAAGAGCAGGGGTGAAAGGCGAAACTCATTCCGTCTATTGCTTCCTCCAACAGATTCAATTGCATCCTTTCTTCCTATTCCGCCAAAACTAGCTGCTGACTCAACCTCCCCTCGGGTTGCGGCCCTCTTTCTTTTAGCATCGGCGATTGAAAGAGAGTAGGAGCGCATTCTCTCCATCTCAGTTGGAAAGTATATCGCTCTCAGCAGCAGTTCCTTGGTCATACCCTCGGTGATGACTAGCAGTCCATCCTGATGAAGTTCTCACCTTCTATTGATAGTCAAAGAGTAGTTAGGGCCCGGCTATGATTCCATCAACAAAGCCGATTCGGTATAAAAGCTTAGCTTCTATTACAAGCGAAAAAGCGAAAGCATAAGGATGAGCCTTGGGCCCACTTTCCTAAGAGCAGAAGGAGCGTTTAGATACTGTACCTGTAGGTGCGTGCAGGAGGCAAGGACTATCAATCAAAGGAAAGGTTTCAAGGCGTAGGAGAAAGTCTTCTAATGGCTCTGAAGATAGACTTAGAAAAAGCCTGAGATCGGAAAAGAGTCTGTCTGGGGCGGGTGAGAAGTGAGAGTCGATTTGATCACAAAGATTGATCACAAAAAGATATTCGCGTATATAGTCTAGCCGCTTGAACTCAGAGCTGAACGTCCCTGAATGCGAGGTTCAAGATAGCAAGGACGGCCCTTGACTTCATTCATTACGAATGGCGGGCCGGGAAGAATGGAGAAAGAACTGGCCGAAGGCAACGTCTATCTGTCTAGTGAAGTCAAGAGAAGGAGAAGCGTCTTTCTCTTCTTGAAGAAGGGCTACTAGACTGGATCGAGCCCTGACCGGGAATCCTAGATTCCTAGATGTCGAGAATCAGCCCTTTTTGTCGCGCCTAGATGGTTCTTTCTTGAGAGACTGGATTTTCGAAGAAGAATTTTCTAAGTAAAGTAATCAAGCAAAAAAGCATTCGCACTTTCTCGATGCATGAATCCATTTCTTTAGAAAGTTGGGCCTAGCGGTTGCTTAGACTGAGCTCTTTTTCCCGGGAAGAGTCGCGAAAGAAAAAGAGGAGTCAGACTCGATGCGGATCCCATCCGGGGCGAAGGTCCGAGAGTTTCGTAAACCAGTTCTTTGAGCCGAGGTTGGAAAAGAATAGGAATGTAGTGAAGAAGAAATGAACTTCACTCTAGGCAAGAACTCCTTCTTCAAATGCTTTCTCTGGTTCGCTTGCCCTCAACTACGGCACCCTTTCTGTCCTTCCTACTCACTTCTTTCGGAGGGAAGACCCGGCAAAGGAAGAATAGCTATCCTTTCATACCCTTGAAGGGCAATCTCTTTCCTTGTCTTGATAGGAAAGCTCAGTTGAAATTAGACCTTTCCGGATTAGCTTCATCTATAGATGGTATGAATGAAGGATTGACATCAGTAGCAAAGATTCTTTAAGACTGGAATAAGATAGCTAATAAGTGAGTCCGGGTAATATATGAGCTTAGTGCGAAGGGCTAAGGAATCACAAGACAAGCCTAGGTTGGGGGAATTGACTGCTTTCTTTCCTTTTCAGTCAGAATCTTTCCTTTTCTATAAATCAGCTGACGCACCTTTTCTTGCTCTTATAGCTCCGAGGGAAGTTGAAGGCGAACTTGGTCCACTCTCTTTCCGGTCCCTCTCTGCTCACAAGTCCTACGAAGTCAAGCACTTACCACTTAGAGCCGGGGACAGACATGTGCTTATAGCCTTACTTGATCTGCTGATGAACTATGACTGAAATAAGGTAGAGAAAGCGAAGGGAAGCTTTAGGTTGAAGTAAAGGAGAAGGCCGGTGAGTACGCAGGCGACCGATGAGGGAGGGGGAGGTTCAGTCTCCTACTTACCTCTTGTAGTCGGGGCTGTGCTAGCCCTATTGATAGGTCCTGGGCACCGCCTGCCTTTGCCTTCTCATTTTCAGATTGAGCAACTATAGACTCCGAATCTTTCTTGGGCTCAGGGGCAGGGATCCAATTCCCCTATAAAGATTTGCAGAAAAGCAGTCTCAAGATGGGTAGAAAGGAAGTATATAGCTAGACACCTCTCCATCCATATCAAGTCAAGGCGCCTGTACATGCAGCCTAAGTACGCAGAGCCTAAAGGGAAAGATTGCTTCTGTCTTAATGAGAAAGGTTCTCGAAGGAGCGTGGAATAGACGAAAGTCAATAATGCAGGCAAAAGGTTTCTGTCCCAGAAGACCTATCAAAGGCTCCTTTCTCTATACTGCTCTTAGCCAGTCAGAGGTCTCAGGGAAAGCCTCTCAGCAAGCTCAGTAGAACGAAGTACAAGGATCCGAGGCTAGCAGCCTACCTTCTTTCGTTGACTATAAGAGAGAGTCTTTCTGTTCAGGCTAAGCCAGCTTAACAAATGTAAAGTCTGAGAGATAGCCGGGTAGGCAGCTCGATGCACACCTCTTACTTGGTGATGGCAGTGGGCCTGGTATCGTGAGCATACCTTCTTCTATTTCCACCAATCCTTTCTATCAAGTGGTGTTAAAACCATCCTTCATAGGCATCTAAATAAAGCTCCTTCTGGAGAAGGTGGTTGAGAAGATCAAGATTGGTAATCAATGTTATCTTCCCTTAATATATCAATAATTTGCCTAGTTCGGCAACTAAAGCTGTCTTAAAAGAAGAAAAGAATGGGGAGGAATAGGCCTAGCTATAAGAGTAGGAGCTGTAATGGGGGCGAAAGATGTTCTGCTTTGAAAGATATGGTGAGGAAGGAAATTCTCACTATAGTAGATGAAAGACCCTCTTCAATATGGATCATTCAATGGTTCATTCACGCTGAACTATGGATTACTCACCCACTACGACTACAACCACAGACAGAACCTAACTAGCTGTGGGATAAATCGATCAAAGACAGTACCTGACATCATCGTTATTGACTCTCTAAAGAACCCAGCCCGTCAATCTCTGCCCATCTTGCCCAGAAAGGATCAGTCGCCTCTACGATTTTGAGCGGCCGGTCGGGGCTAGGTAATGAGCCTAGTCTCCGCCTTTGAAAATACTAGAGATATTATGAAGAAGGCATGGATGAATGAAGTAGCAGGGTCTCCTATCGTTTGTGTCATGAGGAGGAATAAGGATATGATGCAAGAGTTCATTATCTAAATCTAATGAATCGTTCCGTTCGAATACTCTATCCGAGAGTTATCAGTATTTATCAAATCTGTTCCTATCTAACGGAACACTATTGGATCAAATGCAAAAGACATTGGTGAGAAAAAGATGGCTTTTCCCGGATGACATACAAAAATTTTTCATGGAACAATATGCTACTGCTGAAAGACGGAAGAATTGAAATCTTAGATCAAAACACTATGTATGGATGGTATGAACTGCCTAAACAAGAATTCTTGAACAGCGAACAACCAGTTCAGATATTCACGCCCGAGAAGTACTGGATTCTCTTTCGGATAGGCCCTGAAAGGCGAAGGAAAGAAAGCAAGCCATGGCTAGGAGGGGCCAGACAAGGCCCTCTCTATTGAATAGGATTTCCCGCTTTAATTATATAGAAGAAAGGACTTTGATGTCAAATAGACTTTCTCACTTTCTACAAGCCCGTCTTGAAGAAGATGCTATTGTCCTTCGGGGACAGATAAGAGCTCCTTGACGACCGCTGTCCAGCTAAAGAAAAATGCTTTTCTCTATTCTTCTATTAATATTAAGGAGAAATCATGGAAGAAGGTCTCGGCTTTGTCAGCACAGCACTGATCATCTTGACTATCTTTGCCGCCTCAAGCGAGCACTTTTTGGCCTTAAAGAAGGACCGAAGCTATATAATAATATATTCTAGCTGTCCACTATAGGATCTTTCTTCTAAGAATCACTTCCGTTCTATGTCACGAAATGAGGAAGGGAGCTCCTTCTATTCAATATCCATATGGGCGAAAGAAGATCGAACTTGAATCTGCCCTTTCGTCAGTAGTCATAAAAAGAGAGAGAGGTAAATGAGATTGAGGAAAGTGAAATGTGATGCATCATAGAGATGATAGAAGAGAGGCTGGAAAAAGAAAGGAGGTCTTCGTCTTTGACTAAGAATTTCCATCCTCAAGATAAGCGAGACTATAAATAGAAATGATAGAGAAGGCAGTCTAGCCTGACTTTCTATGCTTGAGCCATCCATTCTAGTCCCATCAGCCATTGAAAGTATGGTTAACATTTCCGCTGGTCCACGAATGGACTTTCGTAAGCCGGTAAAGAAGGAATGAACTGACTTGAACTGCGCTTTCCACTATCGTGGTAGGAAAAGCCTATTTCAACCAAGAAAGTTTTTCTCCTTCGCTCACCTGAAACTAATGCTTTTTCCCTTGCTAGCTTTCCACCATTAAGACTTGTTTACTTCCTACGCTATTAGGAGACCCAGAAGGGAGATTTGTGCTGGCATTCGGTTGAGCCATCTCTTATTTACAGAACTGTGCCAACGTGTGCCTACATTCTTAGTCTATTTGATTTACCAGTTCCGGGAAGAGATATTTATTGAATAGAAAGAATGAAAGCAGTACCAGCTTATCGCCAACCGTGCTTCCTACCAACTCCGCCAACCCCAGACGGTCCTATTGATTTAGCCGCACCTGAACCCGCAACTGCTGCCTCTACTCCGACAGCTACTTACTTTTCTGATGAATCTTAGCTTGCTTTTTGAATACAGTTAAAGTGGGACCTCCCTTGTTCTCGCATTCCTTGCCTTGGCCCGGCCTTCAATCAAAGGCTAGTCATCATTAGCTCATTGGCTTGCTTTCTGATAGCTTTCCCCCCGGCTAGGAAATTCGATGAGTCATCGTAGGGGCTTCTTTCTTTTACTTCAAGCCCACCCTCCTTCAAATCCTGATCGGAAAATCGCGTAGATTGAGATGCAGCTCTTTGATCTCCACTTGGGTCAGCAGTTGAACTCGTTGCCGAAGACCTTGAAGCTGCTCTATTTTTCGGCATTGCGAGAAAGTTTTGACAAAGCAGAGTGAAAGGTAGCACATCGAGAGAGAGGGCAGGGGAACGTCCATTGGGTCTTTGTCTCTATCTCGCTCTCCCCAGTCATACTTAGGATAGGCGGGCTCAATGGCCAGGACCTCTGGAAATCTTTCTCTTAAAATTCCCGGTATTCAGTTGTCTTCCTTGCAAACCCTCCATAAATGAAGCGGATCGCCGGGAGGGCTCTTTCTCAAGCATAAAGCGAGAGTTTTCGACCCTTTCCAATGATCTCCTGATAGAAGGCCAGTTTCTTTAGTAGGAAATCAACGCGTTGAAAGATCTTGGATCTCACCTGGGAACAAACCAAAGAAAGCACTTTTCCCTAAAAATGCTATCTATCCCTGCCTGCTTCTTCCATTCGCTGAAAAATCCTCTAGCAAAAGATTATGTGCGCATGCTGCCTACTCTGCTTTAGTAGTGCGTTAACTAGTAGTCCACTACTGATTAAGGATTTTTTTGTTAGTGACACCTTTCTTACTAACTATAAGCGAAAATATATATATTGGATAGGGTATACTCCTTTTGTTTACAACTTGATCAAAGATTCCGTGACTTGGGAAGTCCCGAGACCGGGATCAAGCTAGACCCTGTGGATCGTAAAAAAGGTAGTTTTCCTGCTTGCAGAAAAGAAAGCCTTTTTCGACAATCTGCTGAATAAGAAGACGGGAGCGAAGCCTCATCTCATGAATGGCTTAAAAGCGTCTACAGGAGCCTAGCCATAGTCAGATAATCAGTAGGGTAAATAGCAGTAGTAAGAGAATAGAAGTAGTCCGAGAACTTCTATTCCTAGTATTGTTTGGGCTATGGACGGAAAGGAAGGACCTGATCAACTGCGTGATGGGTCTTCGGAGACCTTCGTGCGCGGGTTCTTTCTTCTGAGCTCTAGATGTGGTAGGCCTTGGTCCGGTCCGCGATCAAAAGTCAACTGGGCGCATCGTTGAGAAGTAGCTTTCCACGAAGTGACTTGGTTTTGGGTCAGCAGCATTATCAGGAACGGAGGTAGAATCCATCATCTTTGGTTTAGCGGAGCCCTATGTTCGATAGGATCAGTCTAAGGACAAAGCTTTCCTACCCTTATAGAGAAAGGTAACTGTTTACTAGGCTATTCTTCCCATTTCGAAAGAGGCCAGATAGAGATAGCACTATGAGTAGCCCTTCCCCCCTTTTACGATCGCCCGCAGATGTAGGAAGGCCTTTCTCGTCAACCGAACTCTGTCACCAAAGCTCTTTCTCTTTATGGAGGAGAGGAAAATTTCAATCTAATCTGCCTATGCCAGTTCAAATCTGGTGAGTCGCTCATTCGTTCGTGGGAGAGTCCCATTTACACGGGATTTCTTTATTTCGGTGGATTTACTGGTAGAGAATGGGGTCAGCTAACTTTCATTATTACTTTTTCAACGGGATCTTCTCTATGTAATAAAGACCCAATCGTCATATTGTCACACTGAACAAATTCGAATAGGAAGACTATTTACTTGGATAGGTCACTTGAACAACTGGCTGGAGTAAAAGGATTCGAATCTTTGCGTACCGGCGCTAGAAAGCGGTGCCTTACCAACTTGGCTATACTCCAATAAAGACAGAGCTAATCAAGAAAGCTATGTGAAGGACTCTATCTATCTATGCAATTTCACTCTGAGAGAGAAGAACTTCAAAGGATGGATTCTCCTCCTTCTTTGCTTTGATCTCTCTTCTACTGATCTTACTAAGCTTTTGGAAGGGTCTTAACAGTCTTGGAGTTGATTGGGACGGTCTGAGTGGGGGACTCGCATTGGTCATTTGATTTGCTCTAAGAGCCATCATTTCCGAGACGGATAGAGTAGATCTTAGGATGACTATGATGCACTCTGGTTCGGGTGAGGTGGTGCCATATCTTGGAAGATGGTGAATCCCAACCTACGAGCAAGCCAACTAAAGATTTGAATTCCACTTGAGACATCGAGCTACTTTCTTTCTTGTCATCCCTAGCGTCTCGGATTTCCTCTTTCTGACTTAGATTTGAGACGTCTCCGTTCGGGGCTTATCCTCGATCCTCATCCCTCTTCTGGTTCGCATTTTCCGATCTCTCATAGGGTGTCCGCCGCTTCAAGAAGGGCGGAATCCTCTCCTGTTGTTGGTGGGTTTAGCTCCGCTCAAGAGGTAGTACCTCTTTCGCTACAAGTATAGATTAACTACAAGAAAGAGAAGATCTATGAGAAAAGATCCATGTGAGTGTCTACTTCTCATTTCTTGTCTATGGTGGCTTGGTCGGTCTGATATTGACTTGGTGGGTTCGCCGTCATTCTGCCTTTTCTATGGTTAGCCGGGTGAATGTTATCTGCCCTTGCTGTGGTTAGCTGGGCGAGTGCCTTCTATCTTTTTTCTTGCTCTCTTCTCTTTTTCTAAGTAAATCCATACTGCCCCTCGAAGGCCAATGATCGTCAAGGGCTGTATAGATTCACTGAGAAGGTTGGATGGTACGTAAGTAAGGTTGTGAAATGCACGATTCCGGCACTTTCGCCCATGTCACCAGGGAAGCCTTTCTTTTGATTTTTTTCGTCCAAGTCAGATCTCAGTCTCTACTATGTAATATAATATAAAATCAAAGTGGAAGCAGCTATGATGACGAGGAAGACTCTCATTAGTGGAGCCCGCCGGGCAAGCGACGTCATCTTTGGTGCGATAGGCGTCCCGACTGGCCCGAATTGAGGATTTTTGGATGCTCATTCTTCTTCCATTCTTTTGCCTTCGTTTTCCTTGTGACTAAGGTGAGGATTTTTGACGGCGTCCTCTGCCAATTTCTCTCAAATAGACCGCCAACACGGTGAGACCGCCAAATAGACAGATTGAGACCCCCGGCATCTTTTTCCCCGGAATATTCTTGAACTTGCTCTCTTATAGTATAGAAATATGAAGTGCCTTTTTCCATTGTAGATATCCTCTGGTACATCAAAGAGGCGGAACAAAGGGCTGCACGAACTTAGTGAAATATTTGACTGCCTTTCGTCCATGTCTGCGGAATAAAAGCTAGCCAGTCTAAGCTAATAGCAATCCATCCAGCTGTCAGCTCCTTGGAAGGTAGACGAGCTCTAACTTGCATACTTTACTAAACGGCTTACTTCGTTGTGATCTTAGTTGGGAGCTTCCTCTCTCCCGCGCTTAGTAGATCTATCGTTCACATCGTATACTTGTCTTAGGTATACTGAATATACCATTTAGAAAGCAATTCCTGTCTTCTAAAGAAAAATCTGTATTTCCAGTCTCGATGCTCATCCCGGAGCAGTTCGCGAGTGAAAATCAACCGATTCCGCCTTGGTCAGAAGGCTTGGAGAAGGCAATGCCCTAATTCATTCACATTCGTCTAAAGAGCTAAGGAAAAAGGGAGTATAACAATAGTCGAAAAAGCCCGTACATGAGGTGACCAAAGGAAGATTTCTAGCTAAGGAAGCCTAAAATGAATCAATTTGACGAGCTGACCGAAGTGAGATAGCTCAATTGCCTTTCGGAGTGGAATCTCCTTTAGTAGAATGCTTTCTCGATCAGTACCAGATCGACACTCACCCACGTAAGGGATCTCTGACTTTCAACCTGGAAAAGATGTCACCAAATCTTCATCTTTCTATTTTTCTTTTCTTTTCGAAGGCATTCTTTCTCCTCAAGTTATGCTCTCGCCACTGCTCCTGAGAAAGATGTAGAATCTCATTATACCTTCTTTAGGCAGTTTCGCTTTCAAATACAGTTCCAGGGAGCCTACTCCTATGCTCAACTACGTATTTTCTACCCTAGATCCGAGATGTCCTAAGATATGGATGTCATTGAAGAAAGTTGATTGTATTGTCTATTGTAAGTATATGTAAGGTTGAAATATGCAGAAGGATCCCCGCATCCCAGCCCGGGGAATGGCTGAATAAGATCTCCTTCCCTTTTACATAGGTAGGAAGGGGGGAATTTCTCTAAGACTGCTAGTCGGTATTCCCCCAATAGCTAGTGCTTCCCGGCCATAGGTAGATAAAAGAAAGAGAGTCAGGTCGAGCCAAGCTTTCCGCCCCCGGTAGTTCCCCAGTAGCAAGACCCACAAAGGACGAGCGAGCTTAAGACCCCGAAGAGCACCCTAGCGCCTTCGCTTTCCCTATCCTCTCTTTATGGCGAAAGAGCGGTCAGTTCGTAGGAAGTTCTATTGATAGATCGAAGAAGGCCGATCAAGTAAGGAATCCCTTCTTTCTTTGCATCATGCTTGCTCCCCACCAATAAAGAACCCGGAACCATGGGAAAGAATCTTAGAGTCGCTAACGATTGTGTATGCTCGCCAGAGCAGGCCTTTCTCCGGGCTATTCGTGCTAATGCTACTGCCGAGTAAACACAGACTACTGTTGAGTCCAGAAATAGCATAAGAAAAAAAAAGAAATCCATCAAGTTTTCTTCGCTTTCATCAACGGGCACTCTTTCAAGCAGACAGACTTTGATTAAAGAATGGATTTGAAAGGCACTCTCTTCTATGGAAGAATGGCACAAGAACTGATCCGAATATGAACTCCCTATCCCAGGGGTTAAGATGAAGGAAAGGAGCCATTTATCACTTGATTGAAGACAGAAGGAAAAGCAAAGCAGAAGGTGCAAGCAAAGGCCGCAAGCATACATACGGTCTCCACCCGGACCATTCGCAACTTTCGCTGGAGAAGAAAAAAAGAAATATGGTCTAGTAAACAAAGCAAGAGAGACTTGACCAGCGAGGTTCAATCGACTTTCATTGACCTGAACTCATCAAAGTCAGCATTGTATGAAAAGAAGCAGAGAAGTCCTCATAGTCTTGTATTAAGAAGTAGTTTAGCTAATCAAAGTCTATTTCAAGAAAGAAGAATGCATTCCATAGAGAAAAGAGAATAGTCGACACAGAGACTTAAATTCCAGAAAGAGATTACATCACCTTGTGCATTGAATGAGGATGTCACCAGTTCAGCCTCTACTCCTCTTCTCCATTCCCGTAGCATAAAGAAATTGGTCTACAAAGATCCTCTTCCACAAGCAATGGCAGCAGTCTCCTCTTCTTCTCCTCAGTTTGAGCCGCGAACTCGAAAGCAAGCCTCGAAGAACTCTTTGAAGATCTGCGAACTTCAGTCTATCGATCAATCCCAGACTGCCTGATTTCACTAGGAAAGGCCTATTATCTGTCTATACTAGTCTTCCTAATGGAAGGGGCTTAGAAAGATATCAAAAAGTTTGCACTTAATCTTTCTTGCTATTGAATTCCAATCTTCTGATCTTCAACTATTCTCAGCCCTCGGAGTCTAAAAATCCGTCTATCTTCCTATTGGTATCAATCGGGCCTCTCTTTCCTTTTGGTGGTAAAGCCCCATGTGTAGATTAGCCTTATTCTTCATCTTCTATACCCTTCGCTTGCTTAGGGCGCCTTGAGGGATTTCAAACTAGGAGAAGACTTCTTTATCACATAGCCTCGGTCCCTTAGTCTTATGTATAGCGCAGCTCAAAAAAACTTTTTTTTCCGATCGATGAAGGAGACTCATAGAGTCTTAGGCGCGCGCATTCCTTTTCCTATTTCACTGGGATCGGTCCGTCAGCCTGCTTCAATATTGTCTTGATTGGCTATACTCTTTGAATCTTCAGAGATAGCCTTAGAGTTCTGTCCTGAATGGGAGGCTTGTTGAGTCAAGTCAAGAAGAAGAAAAAGAAACTCCCACAAAGTAGGACAGTGGGCACAAGTCTTTATTCAAACTTGAATTAGTATCTCCATTATAATTAGCATTTCTATCAGCTCCGCTCTTTTGTCTCCTGAATATCATCTAGAGACCCAGAGATCCGGATTGGAACCAAGGCATATTGATTCAAAGCTTATGGCCCTTCAATACAACCCCCCGAGGACAGCAAGCAGCTCTTGTAAGGGAACTTGTGTGCATAATTCGTTTGACATCTTGACAGAGCTTCATGAGGTGTGGGAAGCAGTTGCAAATAACAAGGGCAATTGTGGGCAAAAGGCCCATTCTACAGGAGGTCGGGGCAGGAAGGAGGGACCTATTCTAACGAGGTCACTTTCTTTAGATAGACGCTGTCCGAGATACTACCACTCGCCCAGAATTCCAAGAGCAGTGCTGAACTCGGGCCTCAAAGCAGCAAGAAAGCCAAGGATAATTAATTGCTCTCCTTCTGTCTGCATCGTACCAACATCAGTACTCAAAGGAAGTAAGGAACTCCACTCAACTGCCTCTTGTAGTCCGCAAAGTACTGTTTAACAGTACGATCTCGTTGATCCTGGCGAAAGATAGCACATGATAGAGAAGTCATACATTCGCTTCATCTTATCCTTGCCTCCATACACCACAGCTAAGTAGTCCCACATATCACGAAGATTGGAAGTATGGGGCAGCATTCCGCCTCCACCTAGTGGATTGGACTACTATATGCCTACCGAAAAACCTTAGTGGTCTAGGGCTTCGACTCCGATCGGCGCGATTGCTTGAACCTTCATTTGAAACTCTCGAATCATCCACCTTCTGTTTACCAGGACCATTCTTTCGGTCAACGGTTCTGGCATGACTCTTATGGAATCTTCTATCTGAAGCAGTACTGTTGGGATGGGCGACGCTTCCTCTTCTTTGTGAGGCTCCATCTCTTGTAGAGTAGTATTCGGGTTGTGAGTGGGGGTGGAATCAGGCGAAGTGGAAGGTTTTGTTGACGGCTGTGAAGTGTTAGGAGAGACCTTTCCAGTAGTAGGTTCTGGATGGGGGGCGCTATTAGGCTTTTTTCCACGAACCTTATTGGGCTTACCTTTAAGGTTTGGGCCTCTGTATCATAAGTCATAGCCACTGGTATTTCTTTCAACATTTTTGGGTCCATTGTAAGATCTTCTACCTTTTCTCCTGCTCCATCTGATGGGCTTTTACTCAGTTCCTTCTCATTAGTTTGAACATCTTGGATAATTTCCATATCTTCCTGCTCATCTTCTTTCTTCTTTGTATCCACTAAGGGCTAAAAAGCTCACTTTACCTTTTCCAAGTTAGAAGATCCCAAAAAGATGCACTTTTTGTATTCGATATAGCAGCCAAAGTTCTATTTTTATTGATTCTCAATAAAGGAATGGTTCTGGCCGACCTTCTTTCTTTAATTGAGATCTTAGCTATCAAGCCCATCTCGCCCATTCTTATTCCCCAGGTGAACTCTTCAAGCGGAGAATTTCTCGCTATAAATAATAAGAGTGGAATTCAGCCTGGTGAACGAAAGTCAAAGCCAATAGCCAAGAGCTATAGCAGAAGGAAAGAAAAGCAATAAGGAGATTCCACTCTTTTCAGATACGACTGCTTTTCTTTTTCTATAGAATTGACTAGACAAGGGTGGTAGTCGACTGGATTATTGACCAGAATTTCACTTTCTTTAGATCGCAAGTCAGTCTCTTAGAGTCCTTTCCTTAGTAGCAGGATCCTATCATAGGCGCATTCAGTTCAGTCTAGTTCAGGAGTGAAGGCAGGCTACTCTGACAACAGGCGCATAGGAGCTATAACTCACCTTCACCCTCTTTTCGGGGGGGGATCGGGATGAGGCGGGATGGGATATCAGCCAGTTATGCGGCAGAGTCACGAAGGAAGGTAGCGATTCTCGGCGAAATAATTTTATAATAAGGTGGGCCCGCCTAAAGTCAGTGGGATTCTCCTAAAGATGCGGAAATCCGTCTTATCGATAAAGAAGGCGCTCCGGGTTGGAAGAAGATCATTTCTAGATCTGTCTTCCTAGGATACGAAGATGTTGAATCTACGCGCATGAAGATGAATTCTCTATTCAAGGTCAAATTCTTTATTTACTATCGTAGATAAGCATCTTTCCTTTCTCCCGCTTAAGCAAATCCCTCTTTTCTGACGAAAGAAGATTATACTATTTGATTGGAACTTTGCTTCGGAATCGTAGCAAGTGAGATCTTCAATCAAGAAAGACCGGGCGAGAGGTGGTCCTTTACTGCCCCTAAGAGAAAGGTGAATATCATTTCATAGACTGGATTGAGCTAGGATCAAGATATAGAGAAGGCCGGGCGACTTCTTCCTCTTCAAAGCTCTTACAAGAAGGCCTTTCGTCATTCTCTTTTTTTCTTTATTGGCTTGGTCTACCGGATTAAGGGAAAAGGAAAGATCAATAGAAATGAGTAGAAGACTAGCTCGCACAATGGCTAGGGCTTAAGTATGCTCTTTCTTTCTGTTGGAGCATGTATGGTATGAGATGTCCTTATTAACGGATTGGGATAAGACCTGCGACAAGCGCTTATTAGTCCTTTCCAGCTGCTCTAATATGCGAGTGGTGGACCTCTGGACAAAGAACAATGGGAGAAGTCAGCCCCCAAGAGTGGAAATCCCTCTTTTAGTTCTTTTCAGATTCTCCGCTGTGCCTGTACTAAATAAATGAGTTGATGATCTGGTAGGCATAGGGGATTCGGACTGAGAATACCGCAAGAAGCTTTAAGTAAGTAGGCCGGGGGATCCATCTAATGAAGGAGGTTGCAAACCAGACTTCGACTCTGTCTGACTTCTGAACTGCTGGGCCTAGCTTTGCGGATTCACTTTTGCTAAAAATTTCACAAAGAAAGATGCAATACGAAGACATCCAGACAGGCTTCTTCGGTAAGCCTTCCCTCCATTGAGCTGTTAGCAGCAAGTCCTATCCCTTAGCGAAAATGAGGTGAAAGGGGCTTGACTATTGAGGACTACCTTTTTCATATGGGTGCGGAAAGGGACGCCTACAACCAGTTCTAAATGAAGCTCTCAAGGCTATTGATCAAAAATGCATAAACAATAGGCAAGGAAGCTGCCTATTAATAAGGGAAAGAGAATCTTGCTCCAAGGTGACAGGACCTGCAAGATTGAAAGAGCGAGCTTTCAAAGTATGGAGTGGATGAAAACCTTATCCACCAGAGCCTGCTAAGTCCGCTTCGCTTGGTCTTCCTGCTGTGAAGAAGTGGGACTGCCCCAGGTCTTTTCCAAGGTCTTCCCTTACTGTCATGCTGCAAGTTTGGCTGATTGTGCTTTTGTGGGAGAAGGAGACGTAGAAGTACATTCTTCATTTGGCAAAGCTAAGCACCTCACCGATAGCTAATAGCTAATTCACCCTCTCCTGTCGAGCTGCGTACCCTATGAAGCCTTATAGGTCGAGCGTCTTTCAACCGCGTATTAAGAAGAGGAGAGATCCATGACGGAGCGAGCTACTAGCGCCTCACTGGTCCAGGTGGATACAATTTCTGCTTTTTCAAGAAAGCTTGGCCTTTGGCTGTTGGTACTAGTGTCATAGAGGCAAAGATATTGCATCAAATTCACTCTAGAGCGATATCTCTGATAAAAAAAAAGAGAGATCATCCTACAAGGTCCTTCTTATCTTCTTCTTGCTTGGCTCATTTCGTCAGTAGACTTCTTTTTTCCGAAGCCGGGGGGTTATAAGCCTAGTTTTTAGCCGTTTTGCCACCTGGGTGGGAATCCTTAGCCAATTCCTCGATCCCTGTCGCTTTTCCCGGAGCCCGCATAAAGATAAGAATCTCAAAGATCGGTGGGAACTTGGACGTCGAGAGCTGGGAGACACTTTGTGAGATCCAAGAGCGGATTGACCCTAAGGAGCCCTATATCCGTAGATATGATTTGATCCTTCCTTCTCATATTGTTCCGAGACCCATTATTCTGAATTTTAGTACCCATTACTATGTTTTCAAGTCTCTAGTCTGATGAGAACCTCTTACTATCTTGAATCAACGGGAATGAAGGAGGTTTTAGAACGAGAGATCCTAGTTCTTATTTAAGAGTGCTGGCACATCGAATAGCTTTGCAACCTTTTCAAGCTATTCTAAATCCGATTTCATTCTTCTTTGTGAGCACAGGCTGTCAGAAAAGAGTAGAGAATTCACTAATATTGACTCTGGAAAGCTCCTAGAAGGATATCTTCTGGATGTGGAGCTCTTCAATCATTGAAAGAGACATTCATTCTTTATCCTTTCGTGCGCCTATGTTGGCTAGGTGTGCTCTTAGCTGATCATACTGTCTTCATACTTTAGTGAACCATTTCGTAGAGTCGGAAAGATGGCTACTTTATTAGCGGGCGCAGTTGGAATAGTGCTCTCTCAGCCTATAAAAAAGGGCAAAGAGCGGTCAATATAGGTCTTCTTACTTAAGGCCGAAGGAAGGGCTTTGATCTATATTATATAGGATATTTCTTATTAGGAAATGAGATCACCGCTTAGTTCATCAATTGAAGATCCCAGCAAAGTCAATTCCGTCTTTGAAGAAGGATAGAAAGACCCGATCCGGACTTCACAAAGTTTGATAGAGATCTGGGCCAAGGGATTAATACCTTACTTCTTTCATGAAATTGGCCTTCCGTAAGAAATTCTATCTTCCCCGGTTGAAGAAGAGACATCTTTCTCACTGGCGATCTCTTCCGAACCAGAGATTGATATAGAAGAATCAGATGGCAAGGATCCGTTCTCAATCTGAAAAATCGGATCACCTAGTTCCGGGAAGACCTGATTGGCCATCTTGAGACTATTAAGAATCTCCCCTCGTGAGAACATCTTCAATGGGAACCGTAGAGAATCTATTCATGGAGAACAGGAGTTGGCGGAGAATGATCAATTCTTCCTTCCACCGGACTCTAAGCCAAGTCCAGACAGCTTACCTACTATTCTGAGTCCAGTTCTTATTCTTAGGAGTTGGAATGGCAGCCCGACCTTTCCTGGTCAAAGACTACATAGTTTTCATGAAAGACTTTATAGTTTTCATGAAAGACTTTGATAATAGATTAAAGCGAGCAGTCAAACCTATCTTCCGCCTCGTCGAAGATCGGTCATTCTTCTTTTGCAAGGACTAGAGCCATTCCATTGATGAAAGTCGTTGAAGGAAGAGGCTAGATTCTACTGAATTGAAGAGGGACGACTGCCTTCAGCAAAACTGAGCTTTGAGAAAGGCGGTCCTCAACATTAGACCAGAAGTTACTTCTTTTGATGCTTAGGACGATCTCAGATCCCTGTCCCTTTAAGTCTCGTGCTTAGTTCTCCCTTCCATTTTCTTAGTCTAATAGAAGTGAAATCCTGATCATATTCATCTTCTCCTGTCGAAGAGTTGGAGCTTAGCCGCTAGTGAGGGGAAGGAAGAACTTGAAGTAGATTCACTACCTTCAACGGTAGAGTCAAGGAAAGCTCGAGCGAATGCTTCTCGGTCAGGGCTTTAGGGGCGGACCTTCATTCATCTTTGGTACTAGGAAGGGAAGGATGCTCCCTTTAAGGGTGAAGAACCTCTTCCTTACCTTGAAAAAAGGACATTCAACAGATAGTCAACAAATGCCGGCCTCAGATGACATGAATTCTAGGTTCCTACCAGCTATTAGTCGGAAATTGCTGATTCGATGCACACATAAGAGAAAGTGCATCTCTATACGAGAATCCTAAGTCCAGTGATGGGACAGCGCTCTCTCCAGTTTGATCATGCATTTTCGCCATCTACTATGACTAGGCCGCTCAAAGCTAATATCTGAGGATTCATATCTCGTATTTCGATTTAGACGAGCTATAGAGATTGCCCATAAATGAAAGAAGACATTTCACTCTGAATTCTAAAGGCTAAGGACACCTTTAAGAAGAATGGAGATTTAAGCACTTTATGCGCCAGCCAAATCAAAGACCTTATCTATTCTACTATTATATTAGAAGACTGGTCTAGTTGATGGGCGAATTGCTCCATCATTGATGTCTTTCGAGACAAAAAGGAAATTCCTACTTACTTTATACTTTCCACAAAGGAAGGAAAAAGTCCCTTCCACGGTAAGAAAAAGGTCCGACCTTCAGCCGTAGGTCCGTAAGCAATAAAAAAAGTATAGAAATCTCCCAATGCGGCAAAAGATATTGAGTGAGGAGAACTTGGAGAAAGTCAAAGCTAGCCATTCATTCTGATATGAATATAGGCAGATTGCTCCCCACCAGAAGTGGACCACACTACTTCCTCAAAGACTCAAGAAGCAGACGCAAAATCACTTGGAGTAGGCGCCCGAAAGCCCTCTTTTGCCAGAGCCTCCATAGCTGCCACTTCCCACTGCAATGTGCAATGGTAAGGAAAGGTTCTTCCTAAACTATAGATTCATTCACGTACGCTGTATGGTACCACCCCAATGTAGTAAAGCCCTAATCTGTGAATGATGATGAGGAGTAAAGTCAGAGGGCAAAAAAAACCTCTTAATAGAGGAAAAGAGTCAGGCCTTCAGATGCTGCTGCCCCCTAGCCCGGCCAATAAGGAAATTCCCTCAGTAATACGGCCTTTGGTACCTATTCCGGGAAAGCCGGGGCAAGAAAGAATATCTTAAGAAGAAGCAGAAGCAAAGGCGCCCCCTTATCTGCAAGAGCCTACTCATCTCGCCCCCCTAACTTGGGGTCTTAGCAGTTGGGGGACCTTTACCTTACGACCTCGGAAGCACCTCTCTTTGAGAAGGAAAGATCTCCCTTTGATAAGATTGCATGTGTTAAAAAGCCCCGCTCTGGCGCCACCTTCTTCCTAGCCAAGAGAGGGAAAAGGCATAAGTAGAAGGAAGAGTATGTCCTCCCGAGCATTCTACCCCTGCCCACATTCGCACAGATTGCTGCTTTCCCGTCAGTGAGAGACCACACTTCTCCAAAGACCCCTTAAGTTTAGGCTTTGCAAAGTCCTCTTCTTCTTATGCCGAAACTTCCGTAACAGTCATTCAGTCATTCTCCGCTGCAATTGAAAGTGAAAGAAAGCTTTCTTAATAAACCAGGTGTTTACGTAGCAGGCTGTATGGTAGCCCAATCTAGTGAAAGCCCTCTCATCTGTAGATGCAGATAATGATGAGGCTCCTCCAGGAGGAATAGGACCAAAAAAATCTGAATAATAGAGTCAAACTAAGTAAATGACGCCTGTAGGTGCTGCTGCCCCCTAGCCCCTACTTGGTCTATCTATAGCGGTGGGTGTGGAGGTTTTCTTGAGGGATTACCACCTTTGCCGCCTCTCCACGGCTTCTTCTTCTTTTTTGGAAGGTCTATGATCGTACAACTTTGGTTGAGTATTCACTTCCGCTTCGGGTTCATCTTCTGTCAATACAAATACATTCGGTACACCTGGAGCAATGGTATCATGTACAACTGCCCCTTCTTTATCTTGCTCTGGTTGAGCATTCGCTTTGGCATCTGCACCTGCCACAATATCATCTGTCACACCGGCGCCCCCCGCCCTCGGCCGAGCAGTTGACACATCTGCAATAGGAGTCTTACGTCGAGCCCGAGCTGAGTCTGTTACACCATTCTCCCGAGGAGCCGACAGACTGTTCTCTTCAAGACTTGGATTCATATCTTTGGACGGAGTCCCTTCTTGATTACCTAGTGGCTTCCCTTGTATGCCTTGACTCTCCTCCTGCTGATCCGGAACTCTTTGTTGAGCTTCCTGCATCGCTAGCTCTTGCTTTTGAAGAGCTATCGCCCTAGCCTCCTTCCGTAGGTTTACATTTTCGTAATCTAATTCCTGTTCAGCCCCAACTAATCTTTGTGATCCATCAAGCGGAGCCTTAGCTCCGGCTTCGCTCCTCTCCTTTTCCTTGCTCAATCCCGAAATAGATCATCCGCTCCCTTTCCAAATGAACAAGTGCCAAACTTTCGACGAAGATCCCATCTTAAAGGTCCATACCCAGTGGTTTAGGTTTAGTCAATCGTCGCAAATAGAATTCAGAATTGCGTGGGAACAAGCCCTATCAATAAAATAAGGGGATCTCACCTCTCTTCTTCTGTCGGTGTACATCCGAGGGTTATAATAGAAATGGTCAGAAATAAAGCTACTTAATAAGGGCCCCCTTCTCCCGAAACTTCCCAACCCTTTCGGCCCCTAAAGGACTACTTTGTATGTAGAGGCTGGCTCAAGCGAATTCCCAAGTAAATAGAAGGAGCTCACTTAATAGATAGGCTTAAGGTTGATGACTAGGCAAGAGAACTCCTTTTCTGAAACTCCTGCGTACTGCGCCCGTGAACAACTGATTCTCTTTCTCGTTTACATGAGGGGGATCTCTTACCATCAATTCGTCTCGAGAGACCAAAAAAAAGCAAGAAAAACGTACGTCTGGGTCCTGTTGACTGGTAGAGACTCTGGAACTGATAGATAAGAAAAGTCCGCCTAAGCTGACGGAGTCTTTTGAAGCCGACACAGATGAAGGAGATGAGTCTATCTTCTTTTCTTTTCTAAGATTGGTCCGGGAAATAAGAGAATTCTCAAGCCGATGCTGCTATTTCCGAAAGAAGTAAATACGGCCGTGCTCGAAGAGTGATGAGTGCCTTGAAGGGCGTCGAAGAGAAGGTGAATCAGTTTCTTACTCAATCGTAGAAGCGTGAAATGCACCTGATCAGGCAATAGGTATGCCTATAAGTGGAAGGTTAGCAGACATCGTATATCTTTCAGAGGACCACTCGTTTTCTTCTGTCGCTGCCTTGGTCGACACTGACTCATCGTGTGAAGGACAAGACAGCAAGCGGCTGAGAGCCTACTCTAATGCCTGATTATTATGCCATGGCCTTCTTCTTTCCGATACTTGCTACTCTGAAGTTGATAATCTAGCTTTCTGCTGAGTTGATGTGAAGTGATCAGACCTGGATGACTAAAGAAAGGCGGTTGAATAGAGCACTAAGAGGACTGAATTGACCGATTTCTGGGAAAAGATCGTCTGTCTCTTTGCCCCGGCTATATTGATCGAGAGCTGTTCAAGTCTTATCTGATCAAATTCATGTGTACGCCAAAGGCAAATAGCATTCTCTTCAACGCGGCATGATTGGGAGATATATTAAACTAGCTTTTCAGGACGAGGCCATTACTATAGAAATAGGTCTGCTTGCAACTGATCGGGTCGAGTGCTAGCAGGTGAGATTAACCTATTCCCAGGTCTTTAGCATACTTTCCATGGACGGTAGGATGGGACGGATTCATCATTGGACTTTTTCTTAGCCAGGCACCCTTCTCAAGCAAATAAGTCCAAAAAGGGAGCCCCGGCACGAATCTATCTGATTCAAAGGTTTCACGCAGTCCAGTTTGCTCTTAACCACATGGCTATGGGCAGGCGAATAGTTCTATTTGACCGTAGAATTTCTTTAGAATCTCAAGGTCTCCTGGTCTACTACTGGAGGTCCGCAACTAGTGATTGAGAAAGATGGAATTCAAGGTTCATGAGTAGCTCTTCTTGCTCTTCTTAGCGCGCTCCCACCCTCATCTATAAGAGATCATTTCTTCCCAAGATGGGATTAGGTAGAGGTAAGCTCCTTTGATCTGCTGTGACATAAGATTAAGTGGGCTAAGTAAATCAATAAGGGAAAAATGATGATTGATCGTCTTGATCCGTCCACTCTTTCTGAAATCTTAACGATGTCCATGTCAAAGACCATAGGACCGTCGATAGACGACATAAGCCATGGCGAGTGCCGGAGGAGGAATGAACTATGAGTGCGCGTGCAGTACTTCATTCTGAGCGTCAACTTCCTTATACACCGATGATCTCTTTCTTAAGTCTATCCGACTTCACTAATTTCCGCTTGCTTGATCTTTAGTAGGTGGAAGAAATCCAGGAGGTAGGGAATCAGTGAGAAGTGTACACCAACAAAAGAAGAAAGGCACTGAAAGTGAAAGCATGCTGCCTTGGAATGAACTGACTTTCCACTTTCTCAAGCAAGTAAGGAAGGGAAAGCATAAACTATTCTCCATTCTTTCTATCTCCTTTATTCTATTCTATTTCATTCTCTAGATCCGTATTAGGAATTCGACAACAAAGAAAGGAGCCACCATAACTAATCAATAGGGGTGGTGAGACATCCACAGCAGCAGAGGACAAGAAAAGTACCTGCGCATGAAGGCCAGGAGACATCAATGGCCATGGTTTCATGCAATCTTGACACGCCGGTAGTGAGCCTATCTTTACCTGCATGCAAGATCCACAGAAAAGAAGAAAATGATGGAATTCAACCTTTCGATGCTGTGGGCTATGGAGCGGCTGTCTCCTCCCTTATTGATTGCAAAAGTCATAGCTTATGGACTTGACTATGCCAATTCTGCATTTGTGATTGTACGGGTAGGAGCCTTTAGGCGAACCACTGAGGATGGAAGAAGCTTACTTAAATAGTATAGTGGTAAGTTGCTTACTTGCGAGAGTAGAGTCAGTAAATTGCTTACCTTCTTTAATTGAGAGAGTCAGGATTCTTTCAAAACTCTCTAGCCACAGAGTTCGGACATTACTAGACAAGGCACGTAGCTCTCTTTCCATTCCTATCCGCCGGCGCGGGCGCTTTGAGCAACTCTCTTTTCTACATCATTTCTACCTTCGGATTCGTACACACAAAAAACGAAAGAATCATCAGTCATCGTCTCATCATCCTGGGTAGACACCAGTCCCTCACAAGCAGCCCAAAGAAATATCCGGCAAGTGGGGAACTCTCTTTTCATAAATAACTATGCACCCTTACTAAAAAAGCTCAGGCCCATTCCTAGACAAGGCTCAATCACACCATACATTACTATCCTATTCAATAGGCAGGTGCTTTCTCACTACTATTATTCCTTACTAGACAAGCACGGTTCGGACTCGTAGACAAAAATCTTTTCTCTCTTATTCTCGCGCTCATGTCCGGACTCATATCTTTCCCAACTTGAATTTCTCTTTTACTAAACCAATCCTCACGTACGGATTGGCCTACCTTATTATATTATACAAGCGTATCCGCTAAAGAGAAATAAGGGTAGTCATGAGCATTTCCATCCCAGAAAGAGAATAACTAATATGGAAGACACATGTCAATTGGTGAGCCAGGGCGCTTTGACTAACTATCTTTAGAGCCGTCTCCACCCCTAATTGGTAGTAAACTTCCCTAGGCTTTCATACAATTGCTGAATAGAGCGGTTAGCGGGTTATAGCTTCATTCTCTCTCCTAACTATGCGCTTTGTCCGGACTCAACCACATCATTCCCCTAGCGCACACGCACCCAATACTCTTTATTTAAAGAAAATCCCATGTCCAGATTCGGTAACAAAAAAAGCAAAACTAGGGCAATGGACCGCTTGCTCTTCTTCATCAAATCGAAGGGGAAGAAGTCAGATTGACTATTACAGAAGGAGGCAAAACTTTATGTTCGCCACGTGAAAGCTAGAAAAGAGATTTTGGCTAATGATAGGAAAGAAAGGCTGCCCTTCGTCTTCGTGCCCCACGGTCTAATAGATGGGTCAAAGAGGCGCCCCTAAGAGCGGAAATCGCCCATCCAAAAGACTAGCAGCATCTTCGTCGCAAACAGTATTTATTTGTCCAATTCTTCCATTCCCTCCTTCTATCAAAGAGCTTTTAAGGGTATTCGATGAAAAAATTCGATAGCACATTGTGCAATTCCTCCTTCCACCAGCAGCTTATTCTCAAAGAGGAGATTCTTCTTCCATTTCATTCACCGGCTATTCACTCACCAGAAAGAGTTAAATCATCAGTCCCAGAGCTTGGACATTTGTAAACAACTTCTTCTGTAATAGCAGCACCTTCTTATACTGCGGATTCTTCTTCAGACCGACAAGAGCTCTTTCCGGTCTGACTTCTGTGGCATTTATCCATTCTCCTTCAGTGAAGTTCCTTGCCTTCTTTTGGCATTTTCCTTCTACTCAGAAAACAATTCCCTTACGCTCCCTCCAGAATTCCCTTGTCCCCTTCTCTTCCGACAAGGTTTTTACCCCTCCCTACACTCCTAGTAGGGCACGAACGAAGTGCTTTAACACTTTTTTAGTGTCCAATTCCTCGCAGAGGGCATTCTTCAAAACATGGTTTATTCCGCAGCCCAACTTGCTCCTATGTTATGTACTTGTCGGCTTCAATTGGGCTGAGCCAGTAAGCGCGCATTCAATTCCTTGTATTCTCTAAAAGCTCCCTTCTACCCATGAATCCAATTTTAAGTATGTAAGTTCCTTTAGCAGTTACGCTATCGTCAGCATTCACAGCGGATTCTCTATCTGATCCGCCTAAGAGTTTTCTTTCTCTATCGTCTGCTTTTATTTCAAAAATTGGATGCGCTATCTGGTCTAGTTCAACTGATCTACGATGGTCGGGTCCTTGCATGTGCAAGCATTCCCTCCCTCTTTCGAGAACAAGAAGAGGGCATTATCAAGCCTGAGAAACTTCCTAAAAAGGCATTTTCTTGCTAACAAAGAAAGGAGCTACTTCTATCAAATATCAAAGAGTAGAAGGGCTAAGCAGAACTCCTCCCTTCGTGTCTGATCTTATCTGCTAAAGATTGAAATCGTAGATCTCGGATTCTATTCCGGCTGTTTTAGTGTATAAAGAGAAGTACTTTTTCTATAAAAAATGGAAGGGATTACAAGGCCGTAATCTCAGATCCTTAGAAAAGGGAATTCGGACTTGCTTAGTTGGAAAAGTAAAAGGCTTTGCCAAGAATATTGAAATCACCAGGGCCGCCTTTGCGCATGGGAATCGCCACTCTTGGTATAAGAGTGAGACGTCAAAGGCACTCAAATGCGGTGCAAGTCCTTTCGCCGTCAAAGCCTAAGGAGGGAGACCAAAGCACTGTGTCGCACGAGTGAGCAGAAGCCGATGGGCTGTTCATAATCGGGCTGTCGCTAGCCGGGCTAGTTCAGAATCAGGGCCTTTCCGCTTTTCGTCTTCGCCTCGGCTAGAATGATGCTTCTTACCACAGACCCGCAAAAGCCGCCGTAGCAGTTACCTCCCGTCGATCGCTCGCCATCCATTTCCTGATACTCCTCACTTTACGATAATCCATTCATGGTCACGAAAAGGGGAAGAAAGAAAAGCAAGGAAAGGAAGCATGCACTTGAATAAGAGGGAGCTTGAAAAGCGGAGTCCTATACTTCTTCTGACAACTCCGATGAAGCTGACTTCCACTCTCAATGACTGCCAGGAAGGAGCGAATCAACCTCGTCAAATGTTTAAAAGAGCGGATTTCCCTTTGAAGGGTCCTTTCTTGGTCGACTAAAGACGCTTGTTTAGGAGATTAGCGCCATTTCTTCTTTTTCATTAAAAGCTATGGCACCAAAGATCGATTTCTCAGCAATAAACTTAGCCGTAGAATGTCTTTTCAACACACCAGCCCCATCGAAGGTTACTTGCTTGCCTTCTCGCGCATCAAAGTCTAATATTGATAGCTGCTTGCCTTCCATATCTTCCTGTCGAGGCAATTCATCTTGGCCATTCTCACTTTGAATCCAAGGAAATGACAAAGAATCTCCCTCCCTCGTTGGCTGATTCCCTACCATTGCTTTTGTACTGATTTAAGGACCTTTCCTCTTGATGACAGCAACTTATGCCTTTAATGCCCTCAAGTACCTAGACCTATGAAGAGTAATTTCATGTGAGAAGGAGGACAGAACTTATCTCCTAAATAGCCTTTATGGGTCCCGATTCATTCTCTACAGAACAGATCGAATATGCAAACTCTTTTGATCAGACCATTACAAAGGTAGTTAGATTCTTCCGCTTTCCGATGAGGAATAGCTCTGACTGGATTTCCTACAATGAGAGGATAGAGCTTAACTATAAAGAGTTAGCGGAGCAGAGCGAATTAAAGGATATCAGGGTGCTCAAGCTAAAGCTCAAGGTCCGAAAGGGGAGAAGGATCAAAGAATCTCACTAAGCGAAGGAGGGTTAATTCCCCCAAGATGCAAAGTTTTCTCTTTCTAGTCCGTATTGGCCCTACTCCTTACTTTAAGAAAGAGTTTACCTACTGCCGGGGCGGGAGCTATTACTAATGTATATCACCAAGATGTGCTGACAACCTACTTCCTTTGATGAATCCAAGCTGAGGAGTGAAAGCTGAGAAGATTGAGTTCCAACGGGCATAGCAAAATTAGAGAGGGAGAGATGTTCTCAATAGACGCAGGGCTAAGAGGCTTCGTTCTATCATCAGTATGCTTAGGAGGATAATGCTTAGACTCAAGGATTCAAGCAGGGTGGTCAGCTACGAGACTGATTTCCTTCGAATAGGAAAGGATGGGCTTCATCAGTCTTATAAGATAGAAAGGGCTTGAGGATTGACCAGAAAGCTGTCCCTTCTTGCCAATAGCTCTTTGATCCTCGGCTTCCCTTTGCCTGAGCCCTTCTACTCAAAAAGACTAGATCGCGATAGTTCTTCTTTGCTTAGTGGTTGAGAAAGAGTGCACGAAGTCAGAGTTAGACAACTCATACTATAAAGAGTTTCGCCTTCCTTAGCGCTACTATATAGTTTTTCCAGGCGGGGCCCTTATACTTTACCTGGAATAGAGAATTTGAGAGTTTTCATTTCTAGTTTACCAGGGCGAGTAAACTGACTCAACTTTCCTCTCCCGCTTAGTCTTTTTGACGGCCATGGTGTAAGTAGTTCAACAGGTCTTAGTCCTAGCAACTGAACCAAAAGAAAAGAATGGACTGAGATTAGGCTATTACCTACTCAATTACCAGACTGAGAATCCTTAGGCATCTCTCTTTCATAAGTGAATTTCTTGATTCCATCATATTCTTCTTGAGCCAATCTCTCTCTCAAAGTCTCTCGTTCAGGAAGAAAGGGGCTGACCAGCAGCAGATCAGGTCCCATCGAGCAGAGAATTCGAAGCCGGGAAAGAGAAGCATGAAATTTCACACTATTCGCAGCCTGAACATCATCAAAGGTTATTGACTTTCTCTCTTTTCAATGGCAAAGCATTCAAGGTAGGACTTAGACTGATTCCGAGGTTGATTTATTCCAGACCGGGGAAGAATAGAAGGGAAAAAAAGAAGAAAAGCAAATTCCAATGATTCGAGATCTGGATAGCCCATTGAGCTAAGGAGCAGAAATGAGACCGGGCCTACGCTTGTCCGCTGACTCCTCTACTTATATCTTTTATTCTATGATGGACGAAAGAAAGCCTCGAGCTCTAGTAGCCGAGCCCTATGAGAACTAAGCTCCTCTTTTGGCTTAAGAAAGAAAGATGGTCAGAAAAAGGAGATCTTTCATCAGCCAGGCCAAGTGAGAAAGTCCCGATGAGTGGCCGATCCCAATTGCTGAGGAAGATCCAGATTCTGATTCAGATGAAGTCGCAGGCCATATTGGGATGAAAGGAAGGTAAGATGAAGGAATTGCTCATTGGCAAGCATCCAGCTGAAATTTCAAATTGGCAAAGGAATGCTTTGCATCTTGGCTTTATTACCATCTCCAAATTGGAATCCAACCTTCTACAGAAAAAAAGGAAAAGAAGGGAATGGGCGTGATGCTTTTGAGGATGCAAGTCATATGTTCTAAGAGAGCAAGCAGCCAGGATCATACTATTCGTTGACACATTGAAGTGTAGGCTTATTTGCAATCCTCCTAATCTTCTTAATAAGCTGGCTGACTTGATCCTAATTGAACTAAGCTGCACTTGAACTCGCTTTGGATCTACCAGAGGCCCTACTTGACCTTTCAGTTTCCTATTTTGACCTCCTTCACTTTCTTTGCCTATGCAAGGCCTGGCTCTTATCATCACCGGGGTCATCTACATTGTCAACAGGAAGAGGCAGAACAAGATTCTCACTAGCTAGTTTTCTCAAGAGGTGGATCCAGATAGACAAGTGGAGGAAGAGAATCAGTACGAGAAAATGCAGAAGCAGATTGTTGAGGGGCAGAGAAAGAGTAAGCGGAGCAAGGGGAAGATTGGTTGGAAACTCCAACGTGGGTAGTCACTCTAACTTGCTTGAAATTGAATGAAAGTGGAATCTCCCACCAGCTCATGGATTTCATAAAGCTTAGACACCATTGGTATTGCTTCACTACGAGCATCAAGCTTTGTTTAGCCAGGGCCCAAGCCCAACTCCCACGCTTCATTCAGTGGCTTCTGCTTCTTTATAGAGAAGCCTTCAACTCCGTGCGTACATGGGCAGCTGCAAGAATTCTCGTATAGTCAGAGACCTGTGGGCGCCATACTTCGTCTATTTGCTAGAATCCTTCATCTCTTTTTTGGTCTTCAACCCTTGAGGATCCCGGTGGTAGAGCCTTCTTATCTATATATCTTATCTATATATATATATATATATATATGAGAGAGCGGATGGGCCTATTTACTTAGAATCCCGATTGAGGTATCCGCGTGCCTGGCCTTTTGAAAGATTCAACATTTTCCACCTTAATGCGCCCAATTGTCTATCTTGAAGAGGAGAACATAAGCCGTTGCACCGAATTCGCTCTATTTCACGCTTCTAAGGAGTGAAATCCTTCTTCTAAGGAAAGGGATGAAAAAAGTCAGTCTTTAGCTGCCAAGACGAAATCTCTCAAATCAGTCAAGGGGATCTGGAAGATTTTGGTGTCAGTGGGATAGCCAAGCTGATCTTCTTTAGAATAGGACTTGTGCTTGAGACAATTGTTTGAATATTCTATTTCACCCTTCGGGCTTAGAAAGGCTGATCTAACTAATGCGTCCATGGGGGGAGTTGGAGAGGATAAGGATTGAAAAGGAGTAGCATCGTGAAGAAAAGAATGTCTTTCCCTGGAGAAAGGGGCCTTAGCTTCATGAAGAAGGACTAATGTTGCAGTAATGGGAGCGTGCCCTTTCATCTGCTTCGCCACTAAGGTTCCCCAGGTCTTATCTATCTCAATGGTCTTTTCTCGCCAGAATGGTCCGAGTTCTGCCCAGAAAAGGTAAGATTAAGGAGTCTACCTCTAATCAGTGAGGTATATCCTTCTCTACTTCGTTCACTTGAACTTCTCCAGCTTACGCTCTCTCTTCACCCGAATAGTTCGTTAGCAAGGCCTTAGCTATGGACTTTCCCTTGAGGATTGGATGGACTTGCCTACATCTTCCCCGTCTTGCTCGACTAAGTTCCCTTTTGCCTTAAGCGTCTGTGTCATTAACAATCTTTCAAAGCCTATCACTAAGTAAAAGCTAGTCTGTCCTTACTGAGACTGACCTTTCCCTTTGCCTTTCCATAACAATCTAGCCTAAGAACTTCTAAATCACCACCTAAAAATGCTTCCACGCTGCAAGGAATGGAAAAGAACTTATCTGCCTCGCTATCTTTCTTTCCTAATATCACGGGAATTCCATCCATAATCAACTGAAAGCCAGCTTTCTTCAAGTTGAGAGCTCCTCCGCCTAGGGAATCACCTAAGACGATGACAGCGGGTAGATCGGCAATTCCAAGGCTTCTAGCTTCACTGACAGCTCTTACTGCCAAAATGCTTGCATTGAGAGCCAGGACTTCCATTTCTGCTTTAGATAGCCATTCATGAGCCTTTCAAAAAGCGGTTAGGACTACTTTTTAGGTCAGGCTACTTCTCGTCTCACTCTCATCTCCAGAATTCTTCTTCGGGCCGGCAAGCCAAGATCGATTCATTTTCTCGTGCATTTACGTGAAAGTGGAAGCAAAAGCCCTGTCCTTAGGCCCCCAGCTTGCGCTCAGAAATAGGAAACTGACAGTCAGCGAGTTAGAAAGACAGAAGCATCTTTTCTTTTTTGTAGACAAGTGGCTGAATCGTGCATTTACACTCTATTTCACTCCTTTCTTTATATAGAATATCTTGAATATCTTCAAGCAGCAATGATCTCTTCCCCTTTTTTCTGTCAAGTCAAAATAGCGTATAGATCCAGATTGCATCGATCTCTTCTCATTGCTCGATGAACGAAAGGTTTCAGGAAGAAGTCAGATTCTCATACCAATAATTCTTCAATAATAAAGGCTTGTCACATCACTATTGGTCTGACTTTCTCCCTCTCTTCCTGAACGAGAGGTCGTCCTACCTTGGGCATTAGTAGTAGCAGGGCATCTGTAGGCACCTTACTCACTGTCTTGCCTACCTACTGATCTGAACCCTAGAGCTCACTCGTCCCGGACACAAGAAGAGGAGACGGGGCTCGGCAGCACAGTCCACAGGCTTCATCAGCGATTGCTAGCTCCCTTCAATGGTCACCTCCGGTCGTCCTAAGGCTATTGAGAAGAGAAGAAGAAAAAGTCTCACTTTCCATATATAGCCGACATCACTTTTTCTTTCTTTCGATCTTTCTAGTAGCTAAAATCATCGAGCTAACTTTTGCCATATGTCAGACTCAAGAAATTCTATTTAGATTTCAGTCTATTAGGGAAAAGAGAAGAGCTCAGATTTGCTGCTATGTGTGACTGCTCTCTATTTCTTATATTCAGTAGGGATAGTGAGATATCTATTTATAGGTTGAAGTGAGGTGGCGCAGTGGGCTATAAAATTCTCACACAATCTTAATCCCTGCTTGGTAGAGGTTCTATTGTCTGATGTGAGGCTCCCTCGGCAAGCCTCGTAACCGATAGTGATTGAGGAAGATGAGCTGGAACTTCATAGGAGCAAGAAAGCTCCCACTCTAGCCTAATAGCAATCCATCCTAAATGCACAAGATCTGGTAGCGAAGGCCGGCCTTTGTACTAAGACCTTTATGCTCTCTTCATCGCTTTAATATATTCCTGGAAAAGACGAAAGGGTGAATGACTGGAAAGGGGCTGCAGCTAATAAAGAGTTAGCAAGTCTATAGAGTGAAAGGCGCAGGAGCGAAAGCATGATCCATCTGTCTGTAGAACTAGTCTTTGCATTTATCCATTAGCTCTTTTCCCGTCCCGACTAGCTTACTTTTCCGGCCAGTTCTTTTGTCCTTCTTGGTGAGATTCTTTCGTCTTAAGGCTTTAGTCTAGACCCAGAACAAGAGCAAGCACTCTAGCTGCCAGCAATGGGAGTTCCTTTCTCCCCTTTTCAATTCCCGAACTGCATAACTGTAAGCTATACGCTTATGACTTAAGGAGCCAGTAGCTATAAGACCTACTGCTCAAGAAAGCTTTTCATCCATTTCTACGCCAAAATTGAGTTAGGAAAGATATCTCAACGGGTACAATCCCCTAGTCAAAGGCTACGAAAGATAGATTGCTTGCTAAGGAAGTAGGTCCCCGTAATGCAAGCTAGTCCCTTTTTAGTAAAGCACTGAATCACTGGGCTGTGCTCCTTAATAGCTTCTGGCTTCGGGTCAAGACCAATGGGATCCGCGGCTCTCGCCTCTGCATCTGTATTTTTGCTTGGAACAGTCTTTTCTCTTCTACATTTGCACCCGGAATATCTCGAGATAGAAGGACATATCCGAACCTTTCAGACTTCCCCTACTTATCTTCGATTCGATACTTTACAGAAGTGAAAATCTCGTCGTACTTTGGCGATCCCGGGAAAAATCTTCTCCGTAGTGAAAAAGCCCCCTGCCATAGAAAATTGCCTCAAAGCTTTAATGCATTGGCTATAGAGGTTTCTTTTCTGTCCTTCTTTCAACTCCCCTGGGAAAATCATAACCGACTCAATTCTACTTATCCTCCTCCGGGCACAGATCACGTCCTTAGCTAAGGCCTTTGGTTAGCCGGCTATTGAGGTGGAATCTGTCAATAAAGAATGATTTCAGCAACTCTTAACTAGAGAAGGGCTTATCGAGACTCTTCAGCGATGATCTTTCACTAAGTCGATCAGCTAGAGATCCGATTTGGAAGACAAGTCCAGTCCTGAACTTCTTTTCCACCCGCTAATGCTCGCTGACTCGCCTACTTCTTTGAATCGCTCTTCCTCGCTACTCCTAAGCAACTAGCTTCCTTCTGGCTGGCTTGATCACAGACTTTGATTTGCACATGCTTTAAAACGGATTGCTTTCACTAGCCCGATCCCTCTGATCTTCTTTCTGTCAAGCAAATTTCTTAAGATAATATGTGATCACAAGGAATCAAACTCTTAGGACTACTGCTCTCAAAATTGTGAGAAATACTGAGATTGAAAGACCTTCTTACTGGCCCATAAGGAGAGAGACAATCCAATACTAAAAAAGAGACTCAAACGGGAACTAGGCCTTCCTTTAGACCGGTAACAACTTAAGAGGACTGAGTGAGAAAGCCTGTACTCCGGGGAAGGGGCAGTCGCCGACCTAAGGGAGTTATTTCATAGATGGGGTCAGATAGAATATTCTTCTTTTTTCCGTTAGTATGCTTGCCCAGTTAAAGCCTTAGTACTATAAAAGTCAGGCTTTCTCGTACACTGTAATTAGATGGGCTTAGTCCTCCAACGAGAACTCGAACTTGCTCGAAGACAGAGGCCAGGCAGGAAAGAGGCCTGAAACCTATTCTATTCTCTCCTATCCAACTGGTGCAACTCCAGAGGCTTAGGCAATTGGCTAAGCAATTACTGCTTCTGGATGGCTGTAAACTGACACAGGCTGGATGGTAACTACTACCCTATCCAACCAATTTGAAGAGATATTCAATCTCCATCCGCGACAACTCCTACTTGTAATACAATAGCAATAGGAAAGACAGGACTTCACCCTGCCAGGCTTACACTCCTCCCCCTATCCTATCGGTCTTCCTTCCTCTCCAGTCTCGCCTCTGAAAACCAATAGGGAGAACATTGAAGACCTACACTCCTAACTAAGAATGGAATTCTTGATAGATCAGGAAGGTATCCTCCCGTCCCTGCCCTCGGTGCCGATCCCTACCTTTATATATAAGTGCTCGGAAAGAGCTCGAAATAGGCCCTTCTTTCAATTCTGAGGAAGCTCCGATGAGAACAAGAAGGTTTTACAATTAGCCTGTCCTTCTCATCTGTAGACAGCAAGGGATGAGGCAATAGCTCATCACAACTAGAATCTTGATTGCCTTGGAGATGATTTGAAAAGAAATGAAGAGCTTCAAAAGAAGTGAAAAAGCGGAAAGAAAGAGATAAATAAGTGCGAAAGTGTGCAGTGAATAAGGCCCTGAGGCTTAAGCCATTCTTGACATTCCTGGACAAAGGTCAGAATGCAATCCAAATCAAGCGTCGAATCGGAATGCTTTTTCTCGACTTCCTCCCTAGGAGGGATAGAACTGGCTTAGGCAAGACAAGAAGGAAGGGGCTACCATCCCTCTATAATGTGCGAGAAAGTGCCGACTTAATTCAATAGAAGAAGCATATATATCAAGCTCTTTTCAATATATAGCACTTGAGGGCATCTGTACATCAGTTCTTGGAATTGCTATTGAAGAGGGAACTTAGACGAGAATGAGAGTTTAGACATCTCCTTATTGAGCATAAAGCGGATCCTATAGTCTTAATGGAAGGTGAGATCTCAAAGTAGTGCTAGCTTTCTTGCTTGGTCAATGATTCCACTTTCCTGCGACCAAGAGGTTCCGCAGGTGCTATCCGCCTTTGGAAGCCTAAGCACGTCGATCTCGAGAAGTAGCTGCAATCAACTAAGTAATGGAGTGCTGAGAAAGGTGTGAAGACGGTCTATGCATGCCCGTCTAGGTCCTTCGGGGAGGATCTGTGGAACTTTAGAAGCTTGTGCGCCATAGATAGAGCTTCCATCCATCACTGAGAATTAGGCTATGCTTCTTATCTATATTTGAGCCCTAGCTTCTTTCAATGCTCGAAAGCCTCTTTGATCTGAAAGCGTATAGGGATAGAGAGATCGACCCAAGAGGAAGTAAGGGCGACATGGCTAAGAAAAAGGGCTCCGTCTTCTAGATGGGGCAGGAAGGAAAGGGCATGAAGCAGGTTTGAGTACCGTACTTCAGTCCTCCTTTTCTTTTTTAAGGTTCGGCTTTCTTCAACGACTTTCGAGGATAAGAGCGGTGCATTCTCAATTTCGAATCAAAGCTCTTTCTCTCGCTAAAGGCAGGTTAGAGTATAAGTCAGTATGATCAGGCTTTCATTGTGCGCAGATGCCTCGTCTTCAACGTCAAAAAGAAGATGGTCCCATTCATCTCATTCACCTACGAAAGATTTCAAGGGCCAAGTCGAAGTCGATATAGCTTTTATAGTAAGGGTCCATCCAATCCATCGGCAGATGCGGAAGGGAATGAAAAAGCAGGCAGATGGGTGGCGGGCAGACGAACAGTCTCTTTATGATAGTCCTTGTTCTGATAATCCTGGGTGGCCAGCGGATGCAGCGTATGAGACAGAAGATCATGTGTACGAGGATTGAGCCTTTGGGGCACGAACGTTAGGGGATGAGTATGACTGGGCGGATGCAGACGAGAAAGTTAATACTACCTGGCAAGATATACTGCTTGCAAAGAGACGGGAGGAATTGAGAGGCAAGGGACTGCGCAGATCCACGAAGGTAGCTCTTAGCCGTGACTGACATAGAGATTGACAGCTTATAAGAAAATATGAAAGCCATCTCAAGCCGGGACTGTCAACTTCTTCAATAGCTTCAATGCTGACTTCGATTGGCATTGCCTACTCATGTCACCTACGGAAACCTAGTAGAATCTTTCATATCCTCCCGATTGAGCTGACTTAGACTTCTGTAGTCCCCGGTTGGTAAGACATGGAGCTCATGGTAACTGTCATAGATTTATTAAAGGGATCTCCGCACCAAGAGGAGGTACATAAGAGTCTTCGTATCAATTTTCCCTTACGTCTTTCTTTCGTCCCAAAAAGTCAGAGGAAGGATGGGGAGCCAGCCCCTCTTACCAATTCAAGATGAAAGTTCCACTTCGCTTTCAAGGAGAGAGGGGATAGGATAGATATCTGAGTCGAGAGGGCCAGGGAGATAAGTGGATTGAGTCTACTTTAATGCAAGAAAAAGAACTTCAACAATTCCTCATTTCATAGCTCCGAGACATAATAAGAATTATGAAAGCATCGGGATGCTTGGAAATGCTTGGAAAAAAGCAAGAGCATCAGGAGATGATAAGTTAGCTGACACAAAGGAGCTTACTTAAGTAAGAAGGAGCTTTCATAATAGAAAAAAAGGGAAGATATAGAATATCAATCAAGGAGCTTCAGGTATATCATGCGACTTCGAATGATGCAAGCAATCCTATAGTCGAGGATGGCCAAGGTTCTAGATAAAGGTCGATACTAAATATCGGCTCTGGTCCTATCAGCTCAAGCAGTTGCCGGTCTTCTTTTCGTAGGAAAAAGACATTCCCATTCCGTCGTCTCAAATCTTATCTTTAAGATAGTACTCCAATTCATCTCCCCACATCTGATCTTTTGCGATAGAAGGAAAGCGAGAATTGCAGAGTCTATCCATCGCTATGACCATTCCCCATCCCATGACGTCAATCATAGACGAAAAGAGAATTCTGCTTAAATTATATAGATAATAAAGAAAAGCAATTTCTTTCGAAAGTCTAAGAGTCAGATTCTGAATTGATAAGGAAGGGCCCGCAAGAGCTTCTAGGAAGGGGCCGAAGAGGTTGCGCGAAGTACGGCACTTCTTCTTTTTCATTAAGCTCCCTTGCCTGAAATTCGATCTGTCCTTATGCTTTGATTCCAAAGTCGGGCAGAGAAAGTTATTTTCACTCTCCTTTTTCTTCTCGCAATAAGAATCGGTATGGGGATGAAGCTTGAACTAAGGGACCGAGGGGCCTAGCCTTGATTCATCCCACATCCATTTTCCAGTGCGTGCAAAGCACAAAGGACGAATAAACTGCGAAAGAAGGAGCTCTTTGCTTTAAGAAGAAGGAGCTGCTCTTGAATCCACTGCTTTCCAGGAGGAAGAGCCTGCACATGAAAAAGTCTTAAGGTTTAGCCGGAATCAGTAAGCAAAAGGGTTCTCTCCTCGTAAACTTCCGGAACTCTGCGAAGCAGAGCCACTATACTTAGTATTGATATCCCTCACACTACTCAGATTTATGCTCATTCTCTTTCAGTGTGCTAGTAATAAGCTGGGAACCCCCTGTGTACAGTGCCATAAGTTATTGATTCATCACAGAGTCTAAGACTAGCCATAGTTCAAGGTACTCACTAACATTAAGTCATACTACTGAGGGAATGGGATGGCCAATGCTGCTATTATAAGGACCAGGTATTGAGTGAAGAAATGCCTTAGCAAACTGGGAAGAAAGAGAGCTTCTCCTTCCCAATAGCTAAATAGGGGCGCATACGGACTACTTGGTTATATACCTTTTCCAGGAATGGAGAAAGTTATAAATTACCTTAGCCTATCAGAAAGTGAAAAAGTTGTGCACTTTTACGAACGCAGGGAAACTTTCTTTGAAAAGAAGATCTCAGGCCAATTAAGGTGAAAGCCAATGCCCTTTCTCTGAAGCAATGGTACCAATATGCAAATCCATTCTCTAGAGTTATTGAGCAGGAAGATCTATCTCTTTTGGAGAAGTGCACATAGGCCATTCCTCTATTATAGCAGAGAGTTAGTATAAGGTGTATTGCTAATAAGCGAAGGCAGGCAAAGGTCCGGCGTACTGACAGAGAAGACTTTAATCGCTTAGCCTCTTCTTTCCTTGAGAGGACATTTACTAAATCAATGCCATAGTGAATCTCGATCGAAAACTATGCCCTTTCCACTGATCTTATAATGGAGACTTCGGTTGAGCTGATAAGGGCTGGTTAGCGAAGTAAATCCTTTGCTTGGTGCCTAGGAAGTCTACGATCAGAGCGCACTCAGATCCCTTGCACTGATCTCCGACCAAAAAAGCCATACAGAATGAGAACAAGATCAGTAGCTGCAACTGAATTAGCTTCCACCAGAAATGGAACTAGGCAAGGATAGAAGACTGATTATTCTTCTATGTATATATCCGTCCTAGGAGAAGAGAAACAGGCCCATATGAATACCAGTGAGTAGGCCAAGGTCACGAGGAAGATAGAAGCAAAACAGCGGGCACATATTAGCTGCTTCATCTATATAAATGGAAAGCCTGGCACTCAGGAGAAAGAAAAGGCCCATTTGCAACTCATTCTCGCACATCCGCAAAACAAGTTCTTCTTAAGGCGGGTTCAGTAGCTGAACCCAACGGGAGCTTTGGCTCAAACCTGATACTCTTCAATTACAGAATGTCAACCAAGCCAATTAAAAGATGGAAGGAGAACTTCTTATATCTCAATAGCAATTTTGGCATGAGATAGATCGACTGAGTCAAGGTTCCAAACCAGATAGATCCTATCTGAGCAGATCTGATACCACTCCATTTCCCTTACCAGCTAGCCACACGAAAAGGATACCTGCAAAGAGACTGACGGAAGAGTCAGATATCCATATCCCATTGAAAAAGGAAGAAAGAGATTTCAGAGCCAGAACTGATCGTCGTCCAGATCCTCCCTTTGTTCATACATACTTGTTTAGCAGATCCCCGGGAAGAATTCCTATCCACGAGGGAAGATAAATAAGAAACCCTCTAAGAAAGAGGGCTGAAAAAAGGTGGGGGCTGCCGACGATTCATACTGATCCCACGTCAAGGTCCTATCACTTTGAGATTCAGCAACTCAAATAGAATCATCCACATTTACTTCAGAGAAGCAATTCCAGCGAAGTAAAGCCATAAATACTTATCTCCTTCCGAAAGGCGGATCAGCCGAGATCGAAGACGAACAAAGACATATACGACTGACCACGAAACTCAAATCTGTCCCAAAACGTGCAATTAGCTACTCTGTCCAGCACAGATGAGAACGAGGTCATAGATCTCTGCTTTTCTGAACTGATACTGGCCGCAACTGATACTGAAATAGAACTTTGGTTCAAACCAACTAAAGAAAAGGGAGAATCCTACTATTCTTTCCCTTCCTCTTATTCTTATATAGAATTACGGACCTCGGACTTGAGAGAAAGACAGGCAGAGTCAGGAAAGCCTTCTCCAGAAAACGTCCAATCGGACCAATTAAGCAATATAGAATGAAAGAAAGAGAGACGTAGAACTAGAAACTATCCTCTCCTTAACAGTCGAGCGGCTTCGCACCTCAGACTGGAACTGTAGACTATCCGACCCAAGGAAGCATAGAGAGCAAGCTTACTCTCATAAGGACTTAGATCAATTTATTTATAATAGATTTCCCAACTTATTGAGTCTGACATATGGGAAAAGCGCATCGATTGCACCTAATAGACGTCGATTCCAGATAGATTGTTGGACTTAGACATTGCAGTAAACCCAGACAAACTCTTTGATCTCGTATGAAAAAGAACATAAGAATAAGGTACTTCCTTATTAGACGAGCAGGAAATCCCACATCCTATAAGGATCTCGAGTGGGTAAGCGAGCTCCTACCATAGTCATATCGCCTATCCTATTACCAATAGCCAATAAAAAGCTAGATTAGCAAAACAGGAGGAAAAGTCTTTCTTAGGGCGATTGCTCTACCTTTACCCGCACCTGCAACTAAAGATAGAAGACTGATTCCAGCCTCTTCAAGCCCAAGAACAAATAGGAGCATAAGTGCCAAAGAAACTATATCCCTACTGGATTCTCATTCGTCAGCTTCCACGTGGTAAGCATATTGCTAGAAGCACTTCTCTACTGGCTAATGAGGAAGGCATAAACTAGGATTTAAAGAGAGAATCCATAGTGAAAGGTGATTCTATTAATGACGAAAGTCTCACTTCTCTTACATGATATCACTCTCCTCTATTTATTGAACGAAAGAAAGAAAAATCCATCTAAGAGACATAAGTCAATGGACCTAACTTGAACGAAGACTTGCTTTGGGATACTATGGAAAGAGAAGGATTTCAGGATATCCAACCTGGAAAGATCTATTTCCTCAGTAACCTCTTAGACCACTCGATGAAGAAAACTAGTCTTAGGCCTATTTCAGTAGGTTCAACCAAACCAGAAACTGGGGTATGATCAGTTGAATGGGAAACGCACTCCCTTGCATATGCACAAAGATCTATTCCTCTGATTTCAGTACCTTCAACCAGACCTGGAACTTCTCTACGGGAAGAATTCCCAGCCTTTGCCCGAGAAAGCCAATCTCAAGATCATAAAAACTGAAAGTCTAATACGCATCCAAAGAAACTCCCTAGACTATATAAAAAAAGATGAGTTGCCTTCTTTACCTCCCCCTTCTTTCCAGACGACTTGCTCACTCTTGACCCACTTGCTGGCCTAGCTAGCTTAAGGTATTCTTTGGTGAATCATTTCTAAATGAAGGACGAAAGTCTGCTTAACGAACTGCAAAGTGACTTCTCCTTATCTATTTCTTTAATGAGACCCCTGCGCCCGCCGCACCTTGGATGAAAGATAAGAAAGAGTTAAGAAATGCATTCTTCGATTGAAGCTGACCTCTACTAGGGCTGACTTTCTTCTTGGATGACCGGGGATCACATAACGACTAAAGCCAATCTCGATTCTCAATCATCTTTGGGGATCATTCCCATTCATTGACCATGGGAGGGGAACCTGAAAGAGTTCAGCCTTCAATCCCGGATCACGCCCTCCCGAATGAAGGAGCGATCCATCAAGCTTGTCTGATGGGCGAGAGGAAGATGAGATCTTTCAAACCTATGATGCTACCGTAAGGGCTGTTCAAGGCCCCGCCATCTCAAGGTCGCAGTCAAGCTTTCAGTCACAGGTTGATCAGAGGCATAGATAAGAAGAGTGAGTCTCTATATAAGCAATTCTTGATGTCATAAAAAAAAGAGGATAGAATCTTCGTCTATTGATTTAGGTTGAGTCTGATCGTCTTCCTGATGCGATAGCGAGGTAACTAGCTCGATTAAGCCTAATTCTAGTTGACGCTTGGTAAGAACCTTTCTGACTTCATGAAAGCATTCTCTCGAAGGCAAAGAAGTAGTTCAAGAAGGCTTTATGCAAGGGAGGATTCTTAGACCCTACTTGAGAATGTATGTGAGAATCCCATAGACAGAAGTGAGATAAGGAGTTTGGCTTACAGCAATACGTCAAGGAGAGGATCTACAAGAAGCTCGACTGATAAGGAGAGGAAATGAAAGGGCAAGCACTAAGCTCGACTACCGATTCAACCAATCAATCTCTGAATTGCGGGAAAGTGAGGATTCGGAACTCCTTTTGTAGCAGCTAATGTAATACCCGCTTCAATTGAAGTGGATTAGATCTTGTCTAGATCTAGGCTTTCAACCATAGAGTCAAGCAAGTGCCACATTCCAGATAAGACATGCTCAGAGAAAGATGATATCTGGCTCATTCAGAGGTTCAATGAGGTCTTTCCTTCTAACTCTATTTGGAGAAAGAAGAGCCTTCTGCTTTCAACTCGTGCACTGTGGATGAAGCAAAGAATCTCTTAGAAAGAGTGAGCACAGAATGGACTAAGGCTATAGCCTCTCTAAGAAATATCCTTACTATACTATCATCTTCCCTAGCTCCTCTCCCATATGGAGATAGCAAGAAAGAGAAGACGATTCATCGCTCATGAATAGGCTCGCTCAAGCAATGGTTGTATTCCCCTGGGCGAATATGAGACGTAAAGAAGGAAATGAGGATATCCCACTGGAAAGCAAAGTGGAATTGCATCTCAGTAAGCCGCTGCTTCCTATGATAGGTATTGGGAGAAGATTCCAAAAAGTGGAGAAGCCATCAACCTAATCTCTTTTAACTGTGGCATCTATGGCCATAGGGAGGACTTATGTCCTTAGAAGGTCACTGAACCTGCATCATCTTCTTACATGGATTTCAGAGATTCCGGTGCAAGACTCAAAGCACCGTCGACGCTTCTGGAGTCTGCTTCACCGGAGCGCCCCGGGAATGGCTGATGGCGCCACGTGGACGGGCGTGAGGGGGACAGATCTTTTCTCGCTCCACTACGGCTGTGCATGGCAGGGGAAGATTGGCTGAGTGGGCGGGTTGAGAGAAGGAAGGACATATAGATCTTCTTTCTCTTATGTGATTGTGACGGGGAGAGACTACGAGATGGTGCTTAAGACTAATCGATTGAGCCTATAAAATCAGTAGAAGAGATTCCATCATAGTCAGATTAGCCAATAGAAAGAAGGAAGATAGGAATGCTACCTATACTTCAGGGAAGAGATGCCCCTCAGTAGTTCACTCGCTTGACCTAAACTACCTTTCTAGATCTTAGTCTTCTTCCTTATTCTGACTTCTGTACCTGTGCTGGAAGGAAGGATTAGCAGTGTGCTCTACTTCATGACTCTCTGTGGCACTCCCTTAAACTACTGAATGATTAGCTTAAAGCCTTGCTCTTCTACTTCTTTATGTAGGAATGAATGACTCCCTCCGATGCATCAAGAAATAGGGGAGCAGATTTGCTTCCTTCTCTTTTCTTGCCAATCTCCCTCGGGCCTAGTCCAAGTAAATCCTATTTCAGCTCCGACTTTGACTTTTGAATGAGATTAGCATTTTCCTTGTGTATTGCTCACCCGCTCTATCATACTGTCTTTCTTCCCGGGATAGCTCCGCTGGAAGTCCCTTTTTCAAGTAAGTAAGTGGATTTACATGATTTTAGTGGATCTCCAAGTCCTAGGGGATCATATTTGTGAAATAAAAATAATAGGATTTCTAACTTACAATCTCATTTCCGTCGATCTCAGACTGCCTAATGTCTGAACTCCTTGTCATTGAATTCGCACTTCTTTCTCATTTCGATCCCGAGATAGAGTTTCCTGGGCATCACTTCTTTTCCGCGTGGATTTCTCAGCTGCTCGATCAGACTGGAATCTTAGGGAATATATCTTCCCAGGATTGGTCCGTAAATCTCCTAATTGGATTGATCGACATTCCTTAATTTATTAGATAAGGCGGAAGCAGTGCCATTTCTGGTTGAAGGCCCATCAATCGCCCTATGAAATTGTTGTTCATCCGTGCGAGAATTCCGGCACTTCTTCTACTGATCCGACAGATTCTTCGACTAATTAGCTTTCGTGCTCAGGCGTATCTTTCTTCTAATTCTTTCTCGGTTGATCTGCTTTGCAGCTAGCAGGAGATCTTGCGTAGACTCTTCCAAGGGGTAAGTCTTTCTTTGTAGGTGGTAGGCCCAAAAAGAGAGAAGGAATCTCCGCAGTTCAATCGATGCACTAAGTTTGCCGGCAGACATAAGAAATGGAATTGAGATCTCAGTTAGCGAGGTTCTCTCTCTCTGTCTCACTTTTGCCGATGGTCGAGCAGGGCTATTCTATTCGCGGGCTATTTCTTTCTCATATTAGTCGGGTTGATAGAGCTATGAGGAAGTAATCTTTCTTCCCCCGAAGGAAGCTATAGAAAGTCAGTCTTTTCTTTCCTCACTGTACATGCCTTCACGACTATAAACTTCAAGCTAGCGAAAGGAGACCAAGTGGGATAGGAAGAAGTAGCCATAACCTAAGCCTGGGCTCAAGCTAAGAGGAAGAAGATAGTATTTTGCTTAAGTGGTGCTTCTGTCCCCCTACTTTACGAAAGAGGCGAGAGGAGAGATCGAAGCGAAAGAACTCTTTTTTATCTTTTCCTATTTTTCGGCGAAAAGTAGTGAAAAAAGACGGGGTTTGGCAACACTTATTCAAGGAATGGAAAAAGCACATATATTACGGAAATATGAGAAAAATTCCTCCTTTTAGCTCGATTTGACCCATTTTGCTTAGGTAAAGTGTGGTTTTGGCCATGGCTAGATAGACGAAATTCTGTCTTTTTTTGTTGATTTTTCTCGTTTTTCGGATGCGATCGTGAGTGTGCGGTAGCTTCCTTCTCTATCTCATCTTTCTTGGATGGACGAGAGGTAATCTACACCAGTATGGGGTATCTACCTAGTCTTCATTCTTTCTTTTTAGTCTCATCCCCCTACTCTCACTGTGCCAGAAAGGAGAGGGTGGTTACAGTCTTCACGGGATAGGCTCAAGCTATCAAGTATGGGATAGAATCTCCGTCTATTCCGTCTTGTCTAGGTGTGGTACAGCAATCGCCCTACCTAAGAACTAGTGGTGCATATGCTATTGAATGAGTTTCCTATTCTACTGGGCAGACCCTTGTTTTTTCTCTGGTTGAAGCTACTGAAATCGGAGGAAGGAAATAGTCAGGGAATGAGAAGATCTTTATTTCAGGCATTATATACGTAGCTTCCATTCCTTCTCTAAACTCACGGGCTTGGTCCTTAATTCTATAGTAGAATGACTCTCTCTTATAGCCCGAGGGTAAAGCGTCAGAAAGAGCTCGTAGATATTGTTGTTCTGATGTGCCCGAATTCGTTTCCAATTCTACCGATCCGACTAGGAATTAGGTCAGGTTCAGTCTGGCCTTGTAGGTAGTAGGGCCCATAAAGATTCCATCTCCCTCTCCGAGAGAAAGATAGTAAATCAAATGGAGAAGTCTCGGGTGAAAGTATGCGGAGGTCCACAAATTCTTTCTTGATCTTCGTCTTCGAGCGAAAATGGATATTTCCACGCCCTATGTGGCACACAACTTTCTCTCAATCTATGCCCTAGGATCTACTTTTGAATCGGTACAGTGGCAAGTTTAAGGCATGGACTGCTCATATGGTAGAAGATGAGTTCAGTATCTGAGATCTCTTTCTTTTGTTATGGCATCTGGATCTTTACGCACAATTACCTAAGAGAGTTTCTTTGGATGCGTATTAGACTTTTTGTTTTGATGATCTCTCTATTGGCTTTCTCAGTCTATCGAAGCTAGTAGCTTGCACAACTTCCGTGAACTAGCTTCAGGAATTGCTTTCATCTGTGGCAGAATGACTTTAGAATTCTACTGATCCGACTTATTGAAGTCGAAGTTCGTATTTGGTGAATTGCTCAGTCCTAGTGAGTTAAGACTTTCATGCTGGAGCTTGTCTCTCCTAGGATTGATATTCGCTTACTTATAAGAAGTGGATCTTCTTTAAGTGGGTGAAGTTGAGGGTAAAGCTACTTAAATCTCCCAACTGGTTTTTCGGATGTTCTTTCATGAGTTTCCTATTTTCTCTTCCGTCATAGACTTTCCTGGTGTATAGCTCGGCTGGTTAGTCTAACTGGTATCTGAGAGATGCTCTCTTCCCAGTGGTGTATTTTCTCGTTCTTTTCTAGTGACTCCGGGGAAGACGGGAAAGTTCGGGTTTACAGTTTTATGGGAGGCCCATAAAGATAGAAGGAATCGACGTCTACGAGCGAAAATAGGATTGACTGGTTTTCGCCTATATTGGGCTCAATAAGTTGCTCAATCAAGATCAGTTCCCTAGGTCCAATCGAATAGCTAACTTTTCCCGTGATAGAAGACTTTTTCTCTTTCAATCTCAGTGACGGGGAGAGAAAAGTCTGACTTTGCATATATATGGTACAAGAAAGAAATCTCCCTCTCCTAGGTCAAATAAACTTACTAGGTTTTTCCCGTCGGATAGCAGTTAGTCTAGCTATATGCTTAACAGATGGAATTCCTTAGCCTTAGCTAGGAGTTTATAGGCCTTCTTTCACGTCTTTCCCGTCTCTTTACACCCCAAGGGGATCTGTATTAGACTTAGCTGGAAATAGTTCTCTCAAGTACCTGATAACTGGATGTACATTCTGATAGTAGAGTTACTCTAGGCCATGTAATTTCTCGGTCTACTAAGACTCTTCCTTCTCTCGATTTCTCTCTCCGTGACCGAGGGAAAATAAATGAGTCTCACTTTCCTCTATGTCGAGGTCAAGAAATGGAATTTCTATCTCCCTCTCCTTGGTGACATAGGTCAATCCACTTTCTCATCCTGCTCTCTTCCTGGGATAGGTCAATCGAAGTGATTTGCTTAATCTACTGAAATCCCAGAGGATGACGTATGTGGTAGGCTGGCGTCTTTGGGAATTTCTTTCAAATCTGGTATTGGTGCATTCAGTAGAGCTTTAGTCCGGCTCCACCCCGTCCTCTCCTAGGTTTCATTTCTGAGATGGAGTTTCATGGGCATAGCTTAGGTTTAGGTTGAATGGTTCAGTTAGTCTGCCTGGTATCTAATCCTATCTCTCTTGCCGGTATAGGTCAGCACAGGTCGTACTGCTTCTTTCTTAGACGGGATCTCTTCCCAGGGTGGCGGAAATCCTTCTCTTTCCATTTCCATCTCCCTCAGCCTTAGTTCAAGTTAGGGCCATTTTCTCGGATACGAGATCTTAGTTCTTTCTAGGCGCAATCTACTGAAAGAAGATAATTGAAGACCAAAGTACGAGCAAGAGGAGGATAGAGAAAGATCAAGACTACAGCGTAAAGGTAAGGAAATGTAGATTCTATTTCATTTAGATTCTTGTCCTGGATAGGAGGAAGAGCTTCCTATTGTATTTTCTTCTAAGAGGAAGTGCATATTTCTCCCAAGTCCTGGTTCCGTCTGCCTAATTGAAGACGCTTTCATCTGTGGCAGAATGACTTTAGAATTCTACGTTTCAGACTGATTATTGTAATTGTAAAAGGTCTTCATTCGTTTATGTCCTCGTTCTATATAGCTCAAGTCGTCCAATTTCTCGTTTTCTAGAGAGCTAGATGGAAGGATTTGATGACTTATCTGATCTCTCTTCTGATAGGATTTCTATTTCCCTAGAAGAGGAATTGGGTATTTTTCCCTCGTGAACTAGCTTGCACCTTTTGGCGAATTCCGGCACTCCTTTTCCCATTCTGTCTTATCTTGAAGCTCTGTTCTCAGTCATTCATAGGTCCTATCTATCTCCCTCTTTCTCGAGGGCATTCCTCTATCTAAGGGCGAGAAGTCCGATCATCGTGGTTATAGCATGAGTCGGGAGGGAGTCAGGGAACTGATGCAGGAAAGGGAAGCTATTCCAGTCAATAAGTGAATTAGCTATTCTCCTTAGGTCCGAGAGATGAGATATGAAAAAGGGGATCTCTCTCCGGGAATTGGTCATCTTTAATCGCCACGTCTACCTCTCACCAAACTAAGCATTCGAGCAAAGCCTAATTCATAAGGTCAGACGGATGATATTCTATCTCTATGTACCTAGGTGAATGACTTCTCATGCTGCTCCATGCATTTCCTCATTGGACAGCTTCAATTGATTCAAGCTCAAATCTATTCGCCCTCACGGGAAGGGTGAAAAGCAGTCTAGTAAGGTCTCTTCCCCTCACTACTGCTCAGTAAATTTTATGATATGAGAAAGGTCAGATTAGAGAAGGAACTCTTTGAATGGAAAGCTCATCTTACATGAAAGGAGGTAATGTGAGAGATCGGCCTAAGAAGATGGGGAGGAGCCTTCTACCCTTCTGTCTTTCCCAGCAAGCTTGATAGAAGCTCTTTCTTCCCCGGTCTACTCTTGCGCACCTCTTGTACCAAGAAAGACAGAGCCAGACGAATCCTTCCATCAGCTAAAGCCAATAAAGATCTTCAATCTGAATCTTCAACGGGTTAGAAGCCTTCATTCCAAGCCTTGGACGAAGCTTACGAAAGAATAAGCAGATTGGCCTACCTGGGAAAGATTGGATCCTTCCTAGCCCGAGCGCTTCAATTCAAGCTAGAAGCCTAGCATGAAGTTCTAAAAGTCTCACCAACTTCTATGCACCCTTTTTTCCCTTTTTTCTTTGTGCATGGTCGGTTGTCAAGGTGGAGAGCGTCGATGTACGAGTCAGCTTTAGCCTATCGACTCCTAAGCCAGGGTCAGAGTGGGATCTGCCAGCATTTCCTTAAAAGATGAGTACGAGACTAAGCCAAAGTGGTTCTATGGGAACTATAGACCCTTCGGGAGAGAAAAGGCAAAGAGATACTATACCTATTCCATTCTGTTGAGGCTGAAATCCACTAAAAGCCATTGATTTGTCCTCTCTTGGATTGTCCACTCGGCTAAGGTCAAAAGGCCTTCTGACTTCTTGTTCAGAGAGGAGGTCAGGGTCAAAGTAGAAAATGCAAAGGAAGCATTAAGGGAGTGAGAGCAAGATAGATCTTCCGACTGTGACGCTCGATAAAGAGAAAGCCCTATTGAGCATAGGAAGATCAATTTCAACAGGAAGCAATCTCTATCTTCTTAAAGGAAGAGTTCTGCCCTATCATTGACCTCGACTAGCTATTCAAGTAGCTCTTAGCGGCTTTCGCTCCAACGCGTGGTGGATCTGTCAATCATAGCTACAAGACAGAATCTTTCTTCGTCACATCAATCAAGAGAATGGGAATAAGATCTCAAGTCTTTCCCTCATCATTACTTTACCTTCGGCGGCTTACCTCTTATTCTTGCAAACCTACCTCCCCTATCGAGGGATCCGTAGAGAAAAAGAAAGGTTCTTACCAACCGCTTTGAGAAAGATCTCTCTATTAACCCGGGCTTCTCATTTCGCTGACATAAAGGGCTCCGGGCTGGATTGAATTGAGTCAAGGGTGAACTTTTACCACCTTTCCTTCTCCTGCAGATATGATAAGAGAGATCGTAATATTAGAAGCATCATCTTATTCCGGCTAAGATCCGACTCTGAACTGGCCTTCGGTCTTTCTTGATTGACTCAGGCTGGAAAGAAAGCTTGGGGCAAGTGAAGAAGAAAGGAAGTTCAATTCACCCGATCACGTCTAACTTGAAAAGTTTTCGCGGCTAGCGCGAAATTAAAATGATTAGGTCAGCTATGGACGGATCTCTAATCTTTTCTGCTCGCTTCGAGTGCGGTCCCATTGGCTCCTTGCCTCCGGTGGTTGGACTTCCCTTTCGGAGTAAATGGGATTTGAAACCTAAAAAAAGAGGGCGGACTCTACGGACTTCTTCTCTTTCTCTAAAATTCTCTAAAACCGATCGTCTTGCTGAGACAGAGACGAAGAGTGAACTCTTTCTGATATCCTTCTGATTCATTTCATTTCTACCTCTGCTCTCAAAGAAGGTCAAATCCTGTCTGAAAGTGAGAGTCTCAGTCTAGTTTCAGTGAACTCTGTCCTCTTCCCAAGTCATTCATGACTACCTATCTCTAGCAAACCAAGAGAAAGATGGACGCTGAAGAAGAAGGAGAATCCGCTAATCAGAATAGCTGTCAGCCCCATCTGCCTTTTTTCTGAGATGGGAGCAGACAAGCCGTCTAGTCCAGCGCTGGCCTCGAGAAAGTCGTTTTCAGTCAAGCCTAACGGCTTCCTTTCAATTAGTGCTTTCTACTCGATCTACTTTCTTGAGTTCCTTCAAAGACCATCAAGGAAAACTCCAAAGAGAAGCGGCAGGTCACAAGGCCTTTGATTAGTAGTGGTTCCTGGGGCAAGGGTACGGCTGAGACATAGGAGCAGTGCCCATTTTTCGTCGATGGACCCACCTCCTTCTTCTAGTACCACCGCCTAACCATCCCTTTCTTTATTGCTTGCTCGGCTAGCTTGGCACATACGGTTAGTTAGTTAGAAAATGGAATACGCCCCTTATTTGCTTTTGTTCGGATTGAATTAAGATGGGCCTTTCGTAGAGATGCTTTCTATCTCAGGTTGAATAGATGCCTTACTCAGAGTGTGAGATGAGAGGCAAAGGGAAAGAGAAGTACAGCTAAACTATGCCCACGGCGGAGACATACTGATTAAGAAGCTTTTTCTTCTAGCATTAGTGAGATCCTTTTAGGGAGCCGATTCACTCGCATCCGCATCGGCAGACGCCTAAGCAAGAGATCCCTTTCTCTCACCAAGATCGAGGACAAAGGCGTGCTGAAAGGAAGAAATGGCTTTACGGAACACTTTTAGGAAAAAATGGGACTCGACCCGGAAAAGGCACTTTCCGCTTACATGAGAAAGGAAATTGGCCAAGGAAGAATCCCACGACTTAAGTAAGACAATAAACCATCGGGAATGATCCTCCACACTTGAAACTCAGAAATGCAGGATTTGAGATCTTCTAACTTATAGAGTACTGGACAGCTTACGAATTACGCACTGGAAAAAGGGTCTACCTTAGGAATGCAAGACTCGGGGCAGGGGAGGAAGTCATCAATCAAGCTAGGACATAAGATAGCTCTCATCCTGGATCAAAAAGGAGCATTCTTTTCTTACAGGATCGCCCTTATTTACCTCCAATAAGAAAGAAGGAATCTCCGCGAGTGACGTCCTTCTGTGTCAGTGGTGAAAATCCTATTTCCTATGGTAGACTGAAGACCAAGCCAATCATCTTCTTTTTTTGATATCAGGTCTTGTCATTTGATCAGTCCAACTAGTTTGGAATCCTTTTCTTCCTTCGCTTTTGAAGAAATATATCTACTCAAGGAATCTCTATTACCAAGGTAAGGAGCATATGTCTCCTCTCTTTCAATCCCATTTATGGCCTATCTCTGAGCATCCAAATCGATCTTTTTATAGCCCGATACCTGAAGAAAGATCAGTAGTTAGGGCGCCCCTTTGCTTCTTTTTCCTTCCCAGGTTCCATTTCCTAGGAGATATGGCTCTCTTCAAGATTTTGAGATCGTCAGGGGGACCAAAGCAATCAACCATAATAATCTCACCATGAAAGGATAAGATACCTATCTTTTATATCCAAGCTCACAGGCCTTTTGCGATAGGCTGACTTTTTGGGAGGAGCTTTAGCTATGAACTATTCTCTCTGTCTCCAAGCAGCAAGTAATTTCTCTTCTTTCTAGGGGCCTTAGAAGGTGAACTCTCTTCCAGAAAAGATCTATGCTAGTCCCTTCTTTTTTTCCTCTCCATTCACTTCTTTATAAGCCTAGCTTCAAAAAGAGAGAGTGAGCCAGAAATCGAATAGAAAGAAAGCTAGCACTCTAACAGACAATGCACAAGATCTGGTTGCGAAGGCCGGCCTTTGAACTAAGATCAATTCTCATCGGAAAGACTCTTCGACACAAGACAGAACTCCACGAACTATATCGAGATCTTCTTGCTCCTCCCGCTGTCGGGTTAATCTAACTCCATCCAAGGGGAATGACTCTCATATCATTTCAGCTTTCTTTCCTTAATTACAGAATTCTTCATCCGCTTGGGACCAATTCTCCCTTCGACTATTAACCTCCTTATCAAGGAATTCTTTCCATTCTTTTTCCTTCCTTGGTGAGGCCATCTCGACAAAGGTTCTTCGAACCCAGTCTGAAATGGGCAAGAATTTCAGCTCTGCTTTTCAGTTTCAGGCTGGAATTCCCACATTGATTGAAAGACTAGGCCTAATACTGATTCAAAAGAAGGAGCTCAATTCAACTTGATTTACTTGGGATCCAAGCTCGTTATAGGGGTCAAAGAAGTTCGATAAGCAGGATTCTTTCGGGATGCTTTAAAAGAAGAATAGCTCAGGTGGACATCGCATCAGTTAGTACTGGTCCCCGTTTATCCCGATCTGGCTTTTCGGGCTTTCCTTTCTTGTCTAATAGAGGCAGGCAGTGTGGAGTCTCGCTTGCTTTCTGGGTTCCCCTTTCTTCGCCTATGGAGTGAGTTTGTTTATGGCTATTAGCCTCCCCCCGTCAGTGTGCTCCTAGCTCTTGAAGTGAGTTTGCTTCCCCTGCGCTCGATTCCAAAGGCCTGTTCCAAGTGCTTTCCTTTCCAGGTAACTGGGCCTAGATATAGTAGCATACCATTTGTGCATACTATCTTTCTTTAGAATAAGTAAGATGGTATTCTATCTCTTAGGATATCCCGACATACAGGCAAGCCCGGTAACTCCGATTGTCTTACTGAACTGATTGTGTACCCTACTAGGTCGCTCCTCCTTTCTCTAGTCTTGTTTAAGAATTCCTTCCTCTATAAGGAGTATAGCTCTCAGAGGCATAAGTTTCACTCCTATGCTTCCTATGCTACCTCCGTCCTTCCTTCCATCTAGATAGAGAGTGAAAAGGCCTTTTCCTCTATCTTCAACTTAGTAGGAGTTTCCTTATAGAAGTTTTGCTTATCTTTTAGCCGCCAAGAGCTGGAATGCATATCTATTTGAATCTGTAGAAGTAGAATCTCTTGCTCTTTTGAAGGTGATACCATTCTAGCATACTCTATTTATAAGGCATTTAGTCTACCAGAAGAGTATGTGGCAGATGTGCCTCTATCCTAGCTGCTATTAGGAAGCTCTCCTAGTAGCTAGGTAGCTAGGTAGTTCCGAGTAGCTAGGTTGTTATAGAGCTTCCCTTCCTGAAGTCGCTTTTAGTTTAGTAAGGCTTCCCTACTTCTTTCTTTGATAGCATGATCTACGACCAACCTTGCCTTAGAGTTCTTTTTGTGTAATAATAGCTCTAATTCTTTTATGTAGGAGCTATTAGCATAATAGCTTTCATTCACACTAGGTCTAATTCCTTTGCTTCTTCTATTGCTCTTCCTCCCTAGCTAGCTAATAGAATGGTATTTCCTTCTTTCTTAGGTTTCTAAAAGCTAGGACAGATAAGACAGGGTTATATCCCCCTCTGTGGTCCGGTCCTTCCTTAGGTTCTGTACGATGTTCTGCTAGTTTGCTTGCTTGGGAGCACGAGATCGTAACTACTCGTAATATCCTTCGATCACTTGCCGCGAAGATGGAAAGCGTGAGCTAAAGCGGTTATCAGGTTAAAGACTCAATCTTATTGTTAGGAAGTAGCTGCAAGAAGTAGAGTCAGTCTGAAAGCCTTCTTCTCATAGGGCAGGAAGTTTGGGATGCCCACAAGTATGGAAGCCGTGGTTCGCACGAGTGAAGCTAAGGGCGCACTCTTTTTAGGATGGTATGTTAACTTGATTAGATTCTCTATTCTATCAGGAGTGAGGTTTTTATCCAGGGCTTCCTCCCGTATCGAAAGCGTAGGTAGGTATCCATTTGAAGCATTTCCCGAATGCCTCAATCTCTCTTTCCAGCCTTACTAGTAGGTAAAGTTTCCTTCCTTGACTCTTAGTTTTATAAGGTAGGCTGATACCAAGTCCTTTCTTCCTGCCTTTAGTAAGTACGTCAGTCTGGCCTTTACCTTTCCTTTCTATTCAATATCTCTAGATGGAAGGACTGAGTTAGGATAGTCAGGATAAGACTTCTTCTTCTTGCTTTGAGATGTAGCTTGCCTTCTTGTGCTTTTAGTTGAGTAAAGCCTCTAAGCTTCTCTTCTTGAGTTATCTTCCTGACTAACTGTAAGCAGAGGACCTTACCTAGACTCTTAGCCCTTAAGGAAGTGTGCTTTACCTAGGGACGTTGCTACCTGCCTAATTGAGATTCTTTCCTTCTTTTAGGACTGCCATTAACTTCCTTCCCTCACTTTCAGTTCTTCCAAGGTTTCTTCAATGAGAGTGAAGGGAAGTACCTCCTAGCTATAGGGACTCGGGAAACGTCTAACAGTAGAATGTCCTTTCTCTTTTGCTAGCTAGAATGGTCTCTCCTGAGTGAAGTAGCTAACTGAATAGGGCAGCTATCGAAGAGCGTAGGAGAAGAAAGAGATAGATCTTACCTTTCTAGATGTAACTTTCCTTCTTTCCCGTTCATCTCTTTCTTCTCTTAGAATCTCGTCTAATCTATCTGATCAGAGATCTTATTGGTCTTTCGCTCAATCGAGTAGAAAGAACTATCAAAATCATTTGAGAGAAGTTCTCCTTTGAGTTCGTCTAGTTGGTATGGTGCATTGAGAAAGAAGATCGTATCTGATCTGCCATGGATCTTAGATCTCTTCCTTTTCTTTAGGTCAATGGAGCTTCTCACAATTAAATAAGATCAGATCTCCTCATATGGATTGGGGAAGAAAAGCTTTCTTTCTTCAGCAAGTTTATTGCTAAAGTTTCTATCTCCTAGTGAAAAGTGGCAGAATCCCAGAAGCTCGAAGATCATCCACCAGATCTGCTCTATAAAAATATTTGGAAACTGATTGGTATGCCAATTCGACAGGTTCTACTCCTACCTTTCACTCACTCGACCCACTGGTCTCCTTTCGTTCTCCTTTGCGATATCAGTAGAGGTGGGGGATATCTTTCGCCAGTCTTGACCGAATAAGCTTCTATCTGGAGACCCTCTCTGAGAGACTGAGATTGGGCACAGGCCTTGAGGACATAGCACCTAATTGTATTGTTCTTCACCTTGCTATCTATCTTCGGGAAGATAACAAAGCATGATCATATGGGCTATTTTTCTTTTTGTCTGGCTGTGACCATGTCTCCCGAACAATCTCAGTACATATGGCGTCAGACGATTCCACATATCGAGGTCGGAATGGGATCGAGTCTTTTCACGTCTCACCGTAGTGCCTGCTTTCTCTTTCTTTCCGATTGATGAACAAGAAGGTGCCATGGAAGGATTGGGGGGGTCCTATTCCCATACTTGGGTTATCGGATAACTATCTCAGTGCTTGCCCAAAAGGAGAGGCCACGGCCCGCTATTGATCCTATCTCCTTCTTAGCTTAGTTAGCTTCGTCGAAAGCTAGAGATTGATTGCCTTTCACTCTTCACCCTTCTGAGGAAGAATATCTCCCCTCCCTTATCTATTCTGCTGCCATCTAGCATTCTTGCCATCGTCAATGAAGACTACAATTTTCATCCTTTTGCGCTTAAGGCTCATAATGGTGAATCGAACTTTCGATAACTCTTTTAGAAATCTTAGGGGATTGCTGGATGGAAGATAAGTAATGAAACCCGCGATGGCAACTGAATAACCTCTTTTTAGTTTATCTAAAAAAAAGCCTTTGACCTTTCTATTCGTTCGCCAAATATTCTTCAGTTCCATCCTAGCTCGCTTTTGTCGAAATCTGTGTGGAAGAAGAAGACGGCCTTCACCAGCCACTACATCTGTGGATCCCACCCAAGAATTCAACTTGGCGGCTGCTCGCTCTTTTATCCGTGATTCACCACCCACTCGATTTATGAATAATCGCACCAAAATCCTCTTTTTTATCCGTGATTCACCACCCACTTGATTTATGTATCCCACCTTATTCTCAAACCTGGTGGCTCGGTTGATTGGCACTCCTGTAGGCTCATCTTGCATACAAATTCTAGCGGTCCCAAGTCCTGCATCCACCAATAATCTTTCTGAGCTTAAGCGTAAAACTTCTGATTGGACGGCCTTTCCACTACATAATAATAGACTGGAATTTGCTCTAAGAAATGCTCGCTTTAAATAGGTGGTCACTACTTCAAAGCGTTTATTTCTTTGAGCATTTCCTTATAATAAAAACTCGCTTTCCCTTTGGAGGTCAGATTTTTTAAAATCGTGCGAAGTTTAGCATTACAATCGTAGGGGTGTTTGTTCCACCTTATGGGAGTCAAATAGATGTCCACTCCAGTGCGGATATCCTTGAGATCCAAAGGATCCATACTATTAGGATTTTTCCCATCGAGAACCAGTTGAGTAATTTCCTGAGTAATTTCTTCTTGGCGAATCAGCGTATTCTTAAAGGACCGATCGAATTGAGGATCCTTTAAAATAGCATCAATCCGTCTTTTTTTTTCTTCTTCGAGGAAATTCTGCTCTGGTTCTACCTGGGGCGAGGGAGAGTCTGGAAACATCTCGTCCAAGTCCGGAGTTGGCTGCCTCAGAATGGGAAATTCCTCGGACAAGGAAGGTGAACCCCTATGCGACTGATCGCCGGCTATGTACGTGGCGATGAGAAAATTGTTAGATGGGCCCGTCGGTGGTAGAGAAGATCCCACGCCTCCTGAAAAAGACGGTAGAAAAGGTTCTACCGCTCGAAAGAGGTCCTCCATATTAAGATAGCCCAATCCAAAGAGAAGGTCCAGTAGAATACGAAATAGACAAATGGCTAACAGAACGAAAAGGATTTTTGCTGGTTCCAGCATCCTCCTCACAAATAAAGCAAATTCCAAGATCGCATAACCAAAGAGTTGTTTCGCCAAAGATGGATTTCGAGCCACTGCATCTATCAAAGAACTGAAAACGTTTCCAATACCAATAGCGGCACCCGCCAAAGCAATTGTAGCAGCACCGGCACCTATTAATTTAGCTCCTTCTAACATGTGGCAATCAATTTCTCCTTCCGTCAAAGCTTTATTCAGTCACGATTCTTATTTAGACTTATGTTCTCTATGTAATGGGCTAAGCGAGATTTGACTTCCTCTTGGATCACTTCCTCCTTTCGTTCATCGAGCAATAAGAAGAGTAGAGATGCTGATCTCTCTATCTATATAATTATCTAATTCAGCTAATGGATCGAATGAGAACATTTCGCGGCTATTAGCATGTGCTACCTTCTGCAGTTCCAATCTCATTCTAAATCAGTTGGAAATAAGCGAACTCTCCGGGACAAAAGTGAAGCATCCCTTTCCTCTATACGGAATAGCCTAAGCACGAAGAGATAAAAAGATCCAAGATCAGCTTCTGAAACCAGCTGTTCATTGCTAGTTTACCAGCGGATCGAAGCAAGTATAAAATGACCTCAAACTATTATGCAATTACGCCAGACATCACTAAGAGGACCTCTTTCTACGTCATTCCATGAAAGATTGAAAATATGACCTAATGCCATAGATAAGTAAAGAGGAGAGAAGGCGGATCCCCATGATCTGACTTAGTGAATAGGGAGACTGCCCGGGAAAAGAACTATATGCCTTATCCCTTCTGTTATAGCAAAGCCTAATCTGTCTTTTCTTATAGAACCTTCAACTAGAATAGGACTTTTTCACTCAGATAGAATCGCCCTCATCTTAAGTTAAGAAAGCACCCTCTCGGAAGCCAGAAAGCAGCCTATCTGAACTAAGATATATGCGGATATGCACTGGTAGAAAAGCACTGACTCTATCTATGGAATTCTCAAATTAGAAAGATCGAGTCCTCTCCTTCTCAGTCGAGCTTATTTTATATCCTCAAGAAAGGAGAAAGGACTATTCGTGTCCCTTTTCAAATACAAATTGAAGGGCAGAAGTAGAATCTACACTTTCGGAATACGTCTTGCATAAAAAGAATAGTTCACGATGGGCTGGCGGAAGAGAATAAGAAATCCTTAGGCCAACCTTCGTTAACAAGTTTGATGAAATAGAATAGTCCACTAGTTGCTCAGAGGCGAGCCGAGAATGACCTAGGTCCTCCAGATAAGACTTAGCGAGGAGGAAGAAGATCTACTGCGCTTATCTAATTATGAAACCTGATAGAGACTAAGATTATGGGAACTGGTCCGACCGAGAGAATTAGACCGATTAGACAGCCTCTTGCCCGATTAGATCCCACTGATCCCAATCCAACTTCAAAAAGAAGGAAAATTTCTTACCTCTTTCTTAACTCTTCCTAATCCAAGGAAGACGAGAACTAAGAGAATCAATCAAAGATAGAAAGACTAAAGAATCTATTTTCAACACAGCCTATTCCTATTCACTGAATCTGATTGAGATGAAACTAAGAAGTACAGAGGAGAGAACCCTCATCTTATGCTATTATTACGATCAGACTGCCGAGGGACTTGAACTATCTAGCCTAGGGAAAAGAAGAAATATATCCCTTATCTACTAACCGTTAGATCAAAACCTAAAGTGACATATTCAAAGAGTTTTTTACCAAGAGTACTAGAACAGAAAAACAATCTTATAGCCAGAAATAGTCAAAAAAGACGGGTTCGGAGAAGGAGAAATCCTTAGATGAGAAAATAGCTTATACTTCTGAATTCCTATTGAGAGCTCTATTTTCTCTATTTTATGTAGGTAAAGTCCCACTTTGCATATATGCGGGAGTTCATCTTAGAAGTCTTTTTTCCCTCTCCGAGCTCAAATCTCATAGCTAGTTTTTTCCTACGTGAGCTACAAGAAATTCTATTTCTATCTCACTAGTGCCTCGAAGGAAGCTATATCCTATAAGTCTCAGTGTACATCCATGAACTACTCTAAAGTTCAAGTCCCGGAAGCGCACTGGGGTGAGCTTTTGTACGGTTTCACGGGAAGGCGAGAGAAGTGCGGGAGATCCTCTTCTGCTTATTGAGTAGAGCGAGCTTCTTTTCTCGCCGGATTCATAGCTTCAACAAGACTAATGAGAGAATCAAAGATAGATTCAAGTTCATCAGTCAGACCAGAGACCCGAAGGACGGACTAAATTGATTCCATCCCTTGATCTTAAGCCGATTCCCTTCATTCCTGCCGGTCTACCTATGCTCTACTTTATTCTTCCCTCTGTCCCTTCTCAGGAATAGGTTGCTCTTATGGGAACTACGGTGAGAAAGAAAGCTAGTGACGGGCTGTCTATTTACTTTTCATGGGTGAGACACTCTAATAGAAAATGGCATACCTGAATCCGGCAAAAAGAAATAAGCAGCTAAGTAAGAAAGCAAATAACACTAGTGAAGTCACGAAGAGAGATCTTTTGCTCAAGATAAGACGGAGAGAATAGGATCAATCAATTCGAATACTTCTTCTAGGAAATATAGAAGAGAGATGAAATCTCTTTTATAAAAGCTTCTTTCGTACTCATTCTATCACTTAGAGAGATTTTCTGACACTGAAGTCTTAATCATCGAACTAGCCTAACAAGAGTTTTGAGTAGTTCATAGATAGGCTTTACTAAATTCTACTAGTACATGAGCAGCAGGGCAATGCTTGCTTCGAGAACTCCCTCCCCTTTGTCTCGCATATAGCAAAAGCAGTCTTCTTTATGGCTTGGTGACCTTTTCCATGGAGAGCCAAAAGACGTGGAGGAAGGTTCCTAGTCCATGGTAGACTCATTCCAATCTTAGATCCCTTCCGCTATTGCTTCATTCCATATGACAGGCAAGTAGCTAATGTATTAATCGAACTCTTTCCTTTTCCACATGAAGACTGGGCATTTTCTCACTTTCCACATCAAGAATATCCTCCCCAATTAGTCTACTATAGAATTGTAGATTTCCACTCAAGCCCCTTTTATACTCTACGGCCTGTGAAGGTCTTCTCTTTGTCAGTCGGATTCCACGCCAGTATCCGTCACTGCTTTGACTGGAAATGGATCTTTCGGGCTTGTCCAATCTCCCCTTTCCTCGACTGACCCGACTAGAAGGAAGCGATTCCAATAGAAGAGTGGCATTCTAAGTAATGGATGTGGCTTCTTGCCTTGGCCTTTCACTAATGATTAGCGCCCAAGTTAGGCAGGATCTCTGTTCTCAAACCTCGCAATGACTTCTTCCAATCACATTCAATGGGCTTGGTGTAGATCTGCAGACTTCTGCTATTGAGAAAGAAATCCCTGCGCATGAGGCTGATTGCTTCAAAGAAGTATGGAGAGCACCGGGATAGCTTGAAGAAGGGCAAGACGTCTTCTTTCTACCAGTAAAGAAAGTTGCCAGACTGTTGAGTGAAAGCTCTTTCGATGACAAAGGCTAATCTCACAGAAGACATAAAGGAAAAGACTTGACCAGTCATCTCTTCTTGGACATTTAATAGCCCGAGTTCGTACACAAGAGATGTCTTTCTATCTCGATCAAAGCCCCGGTTTGAAGTCGCGGGATACCATATCGAGAAGGAAAGGGCTTTAGCTCTGACTTGAAAGAGTCTGTACTTTAGCTCTTGCTTCAAGGTTCGACAGATCTCCTTTGAGGCTCGTAGATCTCGTATAGAGGTTCAAATCTACGCTTTCTTCTCTAATAATAATAGCTTACCAAATGAAAGGGATGTAGGTTATAGTATAGGGATCAGCTTCTAGGTCACATCTCTACCTACTGGGAATAGCTGTTCTCGGACTACTGAGTACCAATGGTGGTAGGCGGCTAGGTTTTTGTGCTATTCAATACATAGGCCTCTCGTTTAAGACTATTGTCATCAACAGGGAAGGAGTTGACCACTCTCACCATTCATTCCTACTACGCCGAAAAAGTACGACCGGGGCGATGTGAGTACCATTTCTCGAGACAGGAGATTAGGCCGAGCAAATGGCAGACCAAGCACAATCACAGGGGCCAGGAAAGGTAGCACTCACTGCAGTCCTTGCCGCTACCACTGCAGTACCTGACTCAGCTACAGGAAAAGTAGACTCCTAGTCTGCTTCTGATGACGACTCCCATCACCGGAAAGACGAAGGAAGAGAGTCGTACCAGCGCTCTCACAATAGAGAGCAAACGATTCCTCTCGCATTTGAACTTCCCTCTGATCTCCGGCTTAGTTCCCGCCCTCCCGGAGGCTCTTCTTTGTCCTTATGTGTTCATGGTCTTCCCGATGCCTAAGGCACCCCGACCTGAATTCATTAATTAAAAAACAAGAAAGCTTACTCATATTAGGTCAGTGGGACTTTGTGTCATAATTCCTTGAGCAGTAAATTGGCACTTATTGCCATTTCAGGGAGTCCAAGGACAGAGAGCCATTAGAGTCCGTCCCCGAGACTGAGATCAAAAAATGCTTTTATACGCTCATTCTCCATTTCTTTCTAGGCTTTTTTCATTCCATTGGAAAGATCGAAAAGAGGTAATTCTTCTTAAAGCTTGAAAAGAAAAGAGTCAAAGCAGAAAGAAAGTCAGTACTCTCACTGCGCTGGGCGACAGGAGCGAGGGGAAGAGAGTTCTCGGGCTTAAGCTTAAGGTAGTTTAGTTCGGCTCAGTTTCTTTTGAAAATAGAGTGAAGATAGTGAAAGAGATGCATTCCTGTGCCAAGCCAAAGGCAAAGAGCACATCAACGGGCCAAAGTGCGAAGAGCTCCTTCTTTCGGAACTAGGTGAGCTAGAGCTCTATGGAATAGCATATAGTCATAAAGCCCAGAGAAGGAGTATGAGACCTCTCTGCCTCTCTGTGAGCGACTTAGCAGCTTTCGTCTTTGGAAGAGATTGCCGGAGAGAATCTCTATTAAAAAGAAGCACTATCTTGCTGATGGCTTAGAGATCTGATGTCCCTTTCTCAAGGCTTCTCATGAGGAAAGAAGAAAGAGAACTCTTTCCGGTCAATCAAGACATTGAGTATGAATCAAAGCTGCAGGTATATGTCGACGAGCCGGAAACCCTTCTTTTATCCTCGTCCCATCACCTATTAGTTCTGCCGAACCTAAGGCAAGCTTAGAACTGATTGACCTAAGTAAGTAGGCAAGGGCTAAGCCGGCGTAGGGCAAGGCAAGAAGCTCGAGCACGGACAAGGTGATTGTAGTGCAAGAGATTTTACACTCGATGAAAGAAAAAAGGAAGGAAAGGATGGAAAGCGATTAAGATAACTCGAAAGGGCCCGGTGATCTCGCATCTTTTCTTCGCAGACGACCTAATGCTATTCGGGGAGGGGACTGAAAGTAATGTGCACAACACGAGGGATTGTCTAGAAAAGTTTTGTATTATTTCGGGACAGCGGGTTAATCTGGTGAAATCGAAGATCTTTCTGTCTCAAAATGTTCCAAAGCAAATGGCGGGTGACCTTAGTAGGCAGTGTGGCATTCCGTTGACCGAGGGAAAATCAATAAGTCTGGGTTTCCATATAGGTGAGAGGTCCACTTTTGATAAATTTCTATCTTTCTTTAGTCCGTCGGTCTTAGTCATTAATGGTACTAGCTTTCGAGATCGCCTATTCTCTCTACCGGTACCTTCTTTTCTCGTTCACAACCAGCTTCGAAGTTCAATCTCATGAAATATATATCTATCATGCCTATTCCATTTCGTCTTTTCTTTCCCGTAGTCCATTTAAAAAGTATAGATAGATGAGCTTAGGCAAGAGTCGATCATCGATTATGTGATTTTGACAAGAAGTCCACTCTTCCATTTACCATTGGCAAGAGGGAAGGCTATTATACTTGCGTCTTGAAGTTAGCTCTTTTGTCTCCTAGCTACGTGCCTTTAGGATTCCATTCAATATGTCTTCCTTCCATTCCGGCTAGGACCTTCGTTGACCTACTGCTTTAGCCGGAAAGACTGAAATAAGAAGAAGGTCACAAGAATTCAAGTAAAGAATGGCAGAGGAGCTCAAAGGGAAATCCATCTAGGCAGTGAGATGTGGCCTGGAACCTAGAGGAATAGTGAAAGAGTAGATTTGAAGCATCGAAAATAAGAGAAGGATGCATGGTATTGAGGTTAGAAAGAAAGCTGTAGCCAGTTACTAGCGGAGCTATGGAGCTAGGTGTAAACCGCCACGTCGAGACTCTCTTTCTCAAGTGATCTTACCCTCTTCTGAAGGTGGTAATCTCAGTCCTAAATGCAGCCGTGATCTTATATACGTATACGTACGAAAGCACTAGATGCGGTCGGACCGGATTTGCAGGCCCAAGTAGCCCCCCCTGTGGGGAATCTTTCTATTTATATAGGTATCTAAAGATGAAAGTCTCTTTATTGAACTCTATCGCGAATCCTTCTCGTCTTCAGCAGTCGCTTTTCACAGGAGGTAGCTCGATCACTCTATCTTTCAGCCATTTCTTCAAAATGACCCTAACCTTCTCTTCTGTGCATGGAAACCTTGGCGGTGGGGTCCGTTCTTTCTTGGCTTATCCATCATCTTTCTTAGAGGTGTCTTCTTCTCTTCTTCCAGGCCAAGATGACAGAAGGAAGGAAAGAAAGTCGTGGCACCCTTATGCTCGTTTTCTTCCATACGGGCTCGTTTGGGCAGCAAGCCAAACTTAGACGGGCAAAAAGAAATGAAATAGGGAACTCCCTATCGCCGTTATACAATTGAATGTCGAACGTTGCTAACTTCTCCGTAAGCTTGAAATGGTACAACTCTTTCGCTTTTGACTACGACGGGTTCAAGGGCAAGGCCGGGCTAGCCAGTTCTTCTTCTTTCCCTCGTCTCAATGCGCTATCTTCGGTAAAGAGTCAAGTCTAATACCAAGGCCTAAAAAACCTTTCGGAAGTGAGGTCGGGGCCAATATAGAACTCTTGGACGGGGAACTCCGGCAGCTCAAACCTAGAGAAGAAGAAGTCAGTCTAAGATTTCGAATGAATCAGTAGGAAGCCGTGCCAGAAGGAAATCAAATGACGATAACCGGCCATGGGTGGTTGCGAACAGAAGACGGGAGACAGAGTACTCAAGACAGGCCTCGCTGGGACGAAGCAAATGAATAGAATCATCATAGTACTCCAGAGAGCAGGACTCCATGGCGGGAGGAACCTTCCGAGATGTGTATGATGATGTCTACGAATCACAAAGATTAGGAAATGGGCGGAGAGCAGAAGAAGAGAATACAAGGTAGCCTGAGACAGCTGACGCTGATGTGACAGATCTACAGAATCCAAACTCACGTATGGCGATAGATGGCCCCTTTGAGAAGGCTCCTTGGGATGAAACTACAGAAGTACTATCTTCCGAGCAGGAGTTAGTAGACGAAGATGAGTTTGATCCTCAATGGAGGGAGCGGCGCTATCCGCGTGCAAGAAAATAGAAGCTCGACTGAAAGGAGAGGGAAATGAAAGAAGGAAGGAATGAAACTAGAAAAGGAAGTCAAAAGTATATTTCTCAACCCCATGAGGGGCAGATAATTAGATTTATAAGTTCCGCGAGGGAAGGAAGACAACTCAGCAGAGGAGGAATTGTGATTCGTTCCCTAGGCAGAGATAGGATGAGGTCATGTAGATAGAAGGAGAAGCGGTCTTACCGTATCCGTAGTTTCCGTATAGATAAGGGAAGAGGAAGACACCGAACCAAGCTATATCAATTGACTCTTTACTCACTGTACATCCATCAACTACGAGAAACCAATAAGAGAACGAAGTGAACCCGGGTGGGTGAACGAGTGGAAGGTAGGATAGAAAGGTACTCAGTGAACTCAACAGACAGATAGATAGAGGCAAGGTCAAAAAGAAAGCATTCGAAAGTTCTAGGCCGAGGCTACTGACTTCGCGTCCTCGGAGGCCTAGGGAAGAGAGAGAGCATCATTATACTATTTACGCTTCACAGATTATAGGTCAGGAGCTGCTTTCTCCCAGTCTACTCTTTCGCCATCAGGACATGCTACCACCGGACATGCGGACAGCCTAACTGCTGGTACCGACTTCATACTCTCTACTTCCACGAAGACCTGACCTACCAACTATCACTCGAGCTACAGACTCAATTTAGGAAAGGAAGAAAGGAGCAGCTCCTTCATCACTAAACACTCCAGTCAATATGAGAGGTTTCAGAAGATACCTAGAAGCTTAACTTTTGGATATAAAATCATGAGGTTTATGAAAACAAAGGTGGTACATGAGGTTCATGAGCCAAACAAGCATAAGCATTAGCTAGCTAGCGCGAAAGCCTATAGCTAACGCGCCCAGTAAATAGAAGATGAAAAAGATCGTTCGATGAGGCGCACAGGATCACAGAATCCCCTTCATTAGTGCTTCGTATGTGATATCGATCCCATAACTAGAGTGCGAGCTTAGAAGCAGAGTTGAGGAACACTCTTGACTTCTGAAGGGAGGGGGTGCCTGTTCGTAAAGCCTAAAATGAGACGGAATTCCTTCGGTGTACTAAAACCTAACTTGACTTGTAAACTTAAATATAAGCGCTCTTTGATGAGCCGGCGTAGCAACGTAAATGATCCTATATCTCTGTCTAGGAGTTGACTCCTGTTCATTCATCGTGGGACGATACCTTTTTACCAGGATTTCTGTAAAACAATACATATGCTATTAGTGTTAGAATTGGGCTCATTTCGTGGCATATCGAGAAAAGGGAGTGAGTGAAGGTCAAAATGCGTATAAAAGTCAAGCGTAGAAGTAGCCGCAACTGTCTCCTTCGATCATCTTTCAGTAGGTGCTCGCTAGATCGCTTTCCTTCCGTGAGTGCAGTTCCAGTCCCCTGTCCCTGTATTCCTCCGCCGATTTGACAAGGGTCAACTCATCTTTCCTAAATAGGTAGAAAAGGTATTCCCCTGAGACTGTATTCTGTGAATTGCCCTAGTCGGGGCTCAGACAGCTGCATAACAAACTAGCCTCGCGCACCTCTTCAATGAAAGGCTCGTGCGTCTACGCCTAAGATAGTTTCAAGTGCTTGAAAGGAAGGCTAGCTGCTTCCAACTCACATATCTATCACACGAAGAAGATTCAGAAGGATTCTTTGCTTTTAGGCCTGATGTGATAGCAGATTTCACACCCTATTTATGATGCACGACTTCCTTCATTCCCCGCGCTGAAGAGCATTCTCAGTCCAAACCTTACCTTGGGAATTCAATAAAGCGGTGAACACGTTCTCTTCATCTTCGGGCGTGCTAATCCTAATTCTTGCTCCGGATCGATGGGGAAGGAAGGAATCTCTCTTTCTGCAGTAAGACTAATCGAATGGTTAGGGATTTCCTACTCTAGTGCATTTTCAAATTCGACAAGCAAAGTTCGGGGATAGATGAATCTGGACACAAAAGACTAAAGACTGAGTCGGATGAATAAGTACCCATTAGACAGCTCTTATCTCTAATATCTCCCCGAATCTCTTCCTTCGATTAGACTTCCCACAACTGAAAGATAGCGAAGCGAAAGCAGGGGCTTGAGCGAGTGAGAGGTAGGAAGGATGCCGCATAGACCCTATTTGACCCATGCAAGATATGAGGAGAGATGAGAGAATCCATATGAAAAAATCTCACATCTCTTATGAGATTTTGACTACGGCACTTTCTATTCGATTGAGCATTTCTCCGCAGAAAGACTAAGAATCTATGTCTTCTACTCTATTCTAATAGACAGTGCACAATGAATACTAAGGTTGACTTAGGGCATTTCCTTACAGTGTTCCCAACCAACTCTTTCTTGAAAATCGGATGGAATTGCTTCGCGCTACTACTCGTCTGTAATGACTAAGGTATCCGTCTGACTATGCATCTCACTATGCCTGTAGGAATCCAATGGAATGGATTCAAACCTACGAAGAGGGATTTCTCGTCTGCCCTGCGAGTGAGCGAGCGGAACATAGTGAAGCGAGTATCCTAGCGAAGCGAGTTCTCCTGCTTTCCTCTGTTATCTACGAGAAAAGGTTACTAGTTGTAAAGGAAGAAAGTGAAAAGATCGGAAACAGACTAGAAAAGAAAGGCCTCCCCGAGAAAGTACAGTCGTCTCCTCACCCACATCAACCCTAGTAAGTATAAGGCCAGTTCACTTCCTTGAATTCTTAGTCGAGTGAGCCTAAGAATAGCGGGAGCAATGTCCAGTTCAAAGCAAAGCTCCTAGATCAAAGGCATAAATTGGGTACACTGCTATTCCATCGCTCCTACAATTGAATCCGATCCTAGCCTAGCTCCAAAGAAGTCGTTACGCGAGAAGGTCTTTAGGTCCTGCTCGATCGAGCCAAGTAGTCCCTTTCTGCTCAAAATAGCCTTTCACTACTCATAATGGTTGATACCCCTCAACTAGAGTTGCTGATTCTACTCTTGAAGTGAGTGACTCAATAAAAGATCTGCAAGGACTGAACCGAGCTTCCTCCTCCACTGGATCGAGTTCACTTATGCTTTCCATCTCCCGGCAAGCAATAAGTAAGTTCAAAGGCTAGCTATAGCTCTTTCTTGGATCTGCTGTTACCGGAAAGCCATCCAATAGATCAGTAGGTTAATCCAATCTGTAAGCAACCTTTCCAATGGGCTCGCAGGGAATGAAGTTATTTACTGTGAAGTGAATGTCTCACTTCGCCTTCTGTCGGCTTTCTCTTTCCTCTCATGTGGCAAGTCACTTTCTTTCTAAGCTGTGCTTCTGATCTGTCACTGGCAATCTATCTTCTCTCTCTTTCCGACCGATGCATTTTATGGGATCGAAAGACCAAGCCAATCTGACTTCACTTCTTCCTTTTCGTACTGGCCAGTGGAAAGAAGGAACTTCAACACCATTGGCAAGTACGGATTCCTCTGACAATCTTTGCTTGGGTTTTGCACTTTGTATTGAAGAGTGGAACTTGCTTGACTAGAATGAGACTAACTCCCCGGTAGACTGATTCCTTTCCTTGCTTGGTTGACTGCCGGTCAACGACTAGGGATCTTCTAGTCCATCATCGAAAGCTCGCCGGACGCCTTCTTTAGCCAGCAATAGTCCTTCCTTTCTAAGCAGAAAGTCTTCGTTGGGGTCAGGGCTTTCGCTCGCTTGGCTCCCGGTAGTCGAACTCGCTGGAGAGGATAGGCCTGGAATTCATCGTAGCATTTCAACGAGCATTTCTTGGGTGAAGGGAAAGTGGCTGGACACGCGAGTCAACTAGGGGCTTGGCTCCGACTTCCTCAACCTTTGAGGGGGCTTACTATGTGGCTGCTGTGGATGATCTCCTTCTTTAGAAGGAAGGGGGATTTTTCACATCACTGTAATAAAGTGATAGAAAAGGCAGAAAAAGAGAGAAAAGCCGAAGGAAGCGGCCTATCGACCTTCACCTTTAGCGACTGGGATGGACTTAGGCAAGGGGCGGCGTAAGCCCAATCCGAAAGTCACTCCTTGTCTGGGGTCCAATGATCGATCGTAAAAATCATATTCCCAAGGTGAAATAGATAGGACCTGGCCCCAGCCTATGATATCCGGGGGGCTACCTTTTCTGAGACTTCCTGATGAATTCTTCTTTACTTTTACTGGGCTCCTCCACTCTGGAATCGCTAAAAGGCGAAAAGAATGCCTTATTTTGCGAGTTTCCAGGCCCTGGTATCACACACGGCGGTCTTCCAACCGAAGTTTTTATTTACTTATTGATCAGGGATTGACCTGCACTACTATCAGATTGCGGGGCTTAGTCCGAAGTGAGTTGTATGCAGATTCGGTTTTTTTTGATCCCTTCTCAATAGAATTCCTAGCCTTATACCCTTCTCAATCTTTTCAATAAGGCTATTTCCTAGTTGCTAGGTTTCCACCAGTGTACGGCCAAGTCTTTGACTCCGAACTACTGCTTTGGATCTCTCCTTCCTCCGGAGAAAAGACATTGATTCATTCCCCTCTGGGGGCGCTGTAGAAAGGGTCCGCAGAATCACTACTTTTTTTGTCTTCGTGTAGGGAGAGCCGAACTAAGGGAGAGAGCTCGATTGATCTAGATCAAAGAAGCCATATCTTAGAAGTGATCTTTGATTGGCTTCAGAGGACAAAGTCCATATCTGCCGCGAGTCGGCTTGGAACCTGTAGCTATCTCCTTCGCTTCATACATATCCAATGATGGATTGGTGCGTCGGCGCCCTTAGAGATTTCTGGATCATAGTCCATCCACCCCAGTTTAAGGGACAAGGTCTATTCCCCCTTACGAACTGCTTTATGCGGATAATCAAAGTACGACCAAGATGTGTTGAGCATATAGCTAGGTTCGCTGTCAAATTGTCTCATCATGCTAAAAAGACGGGATTTTGACATAGTTGAAATACCTTTTCTAGAAAAGACTTGACTATACGAAATTACTGAAAAAGCTGGTTTTCCTCACTCTTATCATATCAGTGATTGATCAAAAATTTCCCGGCTTTCTCGAAAATGCGTCCAAATCTTCTTTGCACGAGATAGCAAAAATAGAACCGGGGGTAGGCACTCACTTTGCCTGCTGAAGAAGGTCCAGTTCAAAAGGTATGGCACGGAAGAGACGATCTCAGCTCAGCGTTCTTGTTCTCCTTCTTTTCTTCGACGAATTCATTCTTTGCCTCTGAAGAATCTCTTGAAGCGAGTGTCTCATGACCTAGATCTAAGAATTTTTCCCTCTTCAAGATGACGATGATGAGAACCAGATGATGGTAGTTCTCTTAGCCCACCAAGCCATGCGGAGAACTTCACTCTCTATCCCTGAAGGTCAATTTCTTCTTTTGAGCTACCTTTCCTATTGGTTGATCTCGAAAGCCCACATTCCTCTCTACAAGATATTTCACTCTGACCATTTGCAAAGACCTTGGTACCTGAAGAGCGAGCGGGAAATCTTTAGCCCGGCCCCGTAGGAGCAGGATAGGAGGCAAGACCATCTCCATCGTCTTCGATAGAAAATGAGCCAAAGGTTTTATTCGCAGAACCCCCTGGATGCCTTATTCAATATAAGAACTTTCTTTCTATTTTCTATATAGAAGCTACCTAGGAGGCAAGAAGGATGACTATCTCCTTCACATAGGGCATTTCTAAGCCAGACACAGAGATTACAGAACTAGATCTGACAGAGAGAATTGGATCGATTAGGGGTCTCTCACGTGATTATATTCCACTGATCAAGAATGGAAGAATCCCATGTCTGGTCTGAAGCACCAAAATTCCCCTACTTTTGACATATCCTAGCTGCGAATCCGGAATCAAATACCTAAGACTTTTTTCTCTTTTCAAGAACAAGAAGATAGGAAGATAGAAAAAGAAGGATGATCGAGTTGAAGAGGTTCAGTCTTCTCTTATCTCCGTCTCTGTTAATTAGAATAGGGGAAGTGTGAGCTAAGCTCTTTCTCCGATAAGGAAAGATTCATCTTCCTATCCTAGAGGCATTTACCCTACTTAGATGCACTAATTTTAGGTCTGGATGAACCTCAGATGTATGAGAAGGATTTCCTTCCAGTTCTAGTTCTTCTCGGAAGCTTAGCCTGAATTCTGAAATACCAGCTTTTGTGAAAGTAAAGCAACTAAGTCCCTCAAAGACATAACAACCTGGGAAAACAAGAGTAGCTGCGGCAGGAAGAGACCAATCCCCCTTTGAAGCACTCTCGGAACCGGAGCTTGACCTTTCCCTCCATAGATTCCAGTTGAGGGCATGAAGACTCTCTTTCTCAATTAGGTAAGTGATTTAACGAAAGCTAAGACTTTGAGGAGGTCATCTCAACCCTTAATCTGACTTCATCTTAGTAGATTAGTGAAATCCCGCCCTTCCACCCGGGGATTCTACCTATAAATAAAGCCCTATTCTAATTGGATTGGTGAACTCATAGCCTAGTAAGAGTATAGTATCCTACACATCCACTCTCGCTCCTCTCCTTCCGTTCTTTGGTCTTTCCACTTGCTTTCTAAATGGTAGTAAGGCTTTTTTCGCGGGAAAGGACTAAGCCCTTCATTAGTGCTTGCCTAACTAGGGGTTCCCTTGGGTGCCCGTCACTCGGGTGAAACTGACTAAATCTCCGGTGAGAGTCACTCCTGCTTCAAAGGAATCCTTACTTGCTGGATTAAAAAAGACTACAACAGGAACTTCAATTTGATAGCCGGGAATGGTTTTCAAAAAATACAGATCTTCTGTCTCTGGAAAGGCTAGGGGTCGGACTGGGACTTTCTCGCAGGAAAGTCAGAATGAATCCATTACGAAAGTCAAGAAATAGGCTTACTGGCGGACTTAAAAGATTAGCCTTCGGATCGAAGCTTATTACAGGCAATAAAAGATAGATATAGTCATTTAGATGCATTCGGACAAAAAGATATTAGTTTGCTTTCTTTACTCTATTTTACTACCCGGAAAGAAGGCCTATTCTAAGAGTTATCTAAAGCAATTATAGAGAGTAGTTCTCCGTAAGTATAATTCAATAAAGCAGCGGTAAGAGACCGATTGAACAGCTTTTCTTGGCTAGAATAGCTCTATTTGAAGCAGATCGACCTGAGCGGTAGTCCCCGATGTGGAAGGTCTCGTTTTCCCTCAATCAGTTTGTTGGGAAGGCAGGAGTCGAATAGAAGACTAAAAGCATCGCGAGACTAAGTAACTAAAGTCCATTCAAGACTGCACTTCTCTATGTATATATATGGCTATAGCTATGATCGATGGCTATGGCTAAGGCAGAAATGAAAATCTCTATTTCACTTTCTGTCAACAGATCGACTAGGCTGTAAGAATTGAAGTGCACCTGAACTATCAAGCAAGAAGCATTATTACCACCTAGCAAGGCTTGAGGAATGAAGGATATACCTTTGTATGATAACTGACTTTACTTTTTATTTAGAGAAAGAAGAACAGTAGTTTATTCGTTTATTTTCTTTAATTCTTTCTTTAAGCCCAAAAGGAGAAGTCACTATCTAGACAAAGGGGATCGCCTACTTAGAAGGTAGGAGTTCACACCGGGCAATCTCTTTCTTAATGAATTTCAAGCAGATGCCATTGAAAGAGAGTGAGAGAATAAGCTTCAGCCTGACCGGAAAAGATTGAATCACAAATGCACTTAGATAGAGGACGAATTGAATAAGCGAGCGTTCATCCGGAGGGACAAAGAATGGATCTTTCTGCTCTTGCAGGAAGGGCCAGTAGTCTTGGTGCTAAGGGCATGGCTTAAAGAAGCGAGTGACTCTTGGAAAGGTATCGCAGGATTTACTGATTAAGGAGTTCCAGTCTAAAGAGAAATGAGTTAGCGGGCGTGAAAGAAAATAGATAAGAAAGGCTATTCCTGATCTGAAGAGTTGAGTTGCTATAGTTGCATTTTGGAAGGTTTGTGGTATTATTTATATAAGTCGTTTTGACCCCCGGCAAAAGGAAGAATCTATTAAGATCCATGTGAGAGAGACGGAGAGATTAGAAGGAAATTGCCCTTCCTAACTAGCCAGAAGAACTAGAAGTAGAAGTAGATCATCTCTTTTGTGATTTTTTTGACTGATTTTTTCGACTCGATTGAGCCGGAAGAGAAGCATAGTCAGACTTTCCTGCTGAATTCATGCTCTTTCTTCTGCATTCGCTCAGCACAGATAGCTGACAAGGTTCCAGATGCTAAGTCAAGTACGGAAGGAGCCTTGTCTACGAAGGAAAGCTACCTACGTCTAGAAGGAGACTAAGCTCAGCTCTCTAATTTGAATATTAGAAATGGGAAAGGTGAAAGCGTGTGCCTTATTTGAGACTAGAGACGATCGATCTGCTAACCGCATCTTATCTTAGGAGGGAAGGTTCTTCTATCTGTCTGTAGAAAACTACGCTTGCTGGCTACTTTAGATTCCACTTCTTTCGTCATGGGCGCGACGTCAGCTCGGTCTATGCTGTCTAGATGGATTCCTCACCTATTTTCACCTTGGTGGGCGCACCCATGTGATGTACATGCTGACGCTACAAGCAGCTTCCTCTCTCGCTCATGATTAGCGAGCTCCGATTTCCTACTATAGAGAAATATAAAAGGACGTGGGGACGATCTAAGGTCTTTCATTGACTATTGTGCTTGAGCAACTGGCTTACTATAATAAGCTCAGAAAAGGGAAAGCGGATTCGTGGAAAAGACAGAAAAATGCAATAGATTTGAAGCGATGATTTAGGCCTCTTTCAGCGTCCTTCATAGCCACCTAGACGACCTTTCTGATCATCCGAAAGAGCCTTCTTCTTACTATATCAAAGGCTTGGTCGGGAAAAGGCTGACCAACTAACTACCTAATACTACGCGGGCAAAGATCACTGGCTTTCGTCTTTGAGTGGAAAGTGAGGGGAGGTTGCTTCTTTTCTTTTTGACTAAGAAAGAGTGGGGTGCAAAATGGGACCACTACCAAATACTAGAATATGGAAGAAGAGTAGACTAGGCCAGAGCTCCTGGCTGGAAAGATATCGAAATTCTTTCATGCTTATCCAATCAATAAAGCCCATCGTGACCATCGTTATGATACTCGCTTACTCCGATAGGGCAGAGTCTATCCACTCCCTACCGCTACCGATACCTGTCAACCTTTTTGCCTTGGCTAGTGAAAAAGAAGGACTTCAGAAGAAGAATCCCTCCCGAGCATTCCCATCGGCCACCTATCACAGCACCAGAAGTTCAACCATGACCCAGAAGGAACTCTTTCATCAAAGAAAAGGGCGCTTAGCATTACTTTCTTTCTCTTCTTGAGGAAAAAGGATAGCTAGAAGATTTTTCTTATAAGAAGACCTAATTCTTCTTACTTCTATCGATTATTTAGAAGAAAGTCTAAACTGCTTTATCGAAATTGAGATTGAAGCTTATTCAAAATGTGACAAAGATCCGTTGCACATCTACCTTGGAAAAAAATATGGAATGGATTCTCATTATGATATGCTAATGCATTAAGCGTCTTAGTTTGAAAAGCCCATTGCCTTTACCCTTCCCCTCAGCTCAACTCGTCTGAAAACTGTGCTTAATGCGCGTATATTATACATCCAGGTATTGCTTCCTCGTTGGGTAGATAGACTGACTGAAATGACAGTGATCGGATTAGATAGAGAAGGGAGCTTCGCTTAGCCTTCAGTGAAATGCCTGTGAGATTGAGATAGATAGTGAATTCCCTTCAATAGAAGGTAGGCACGCCAAAGTAGTGAATATCTTCCGGGAGGTAGCAATGAATTGAGTGAAAGAGAAAGAATAGCAGACGATAGAAGGTATGACCTTCACTCTTCTTCTCCATTTCAGTTTAGATTGAGAAGGTCTTCCTTTGAATATAGAGATTGGCTTTCACCTTGCTATAATTGTTCGCGGTGTCAGACAGGGCTCGAAGCAGTCAAAGAAGTACTACCTCCTCCCCCTCTAGGTTTGAGAAAGAAGAACTATAAGCCATATGGTTGGTATAATACTCCACTAAGTGTGCGCATTCCCTGAGAAATTGAAGTCAACCAATTGAGGTAGAAGGATGGAAATCCATGGCACCTTGCCTGTCCCATCCATCTCCCCCTATTTTTTCTTATATGAAAATGGAAATATATAGAATATTCAAGAGAATAAGAAGAAAGGCATTGAATAGATCATTCATCAGAGAGAATAGATGAAATATGCTCAGATTGGAAAGAATTCATAGATTCAATACTGCTTACGAAGATGAATCTAGTCAATCAATCGGCTAAGAATCCAGAGAATAAGCTGAGAATAAGAAGATTGAAAGAATCTCGATACTAAAGAAGGTATTCCCATGATACCAAAGATGAAAGCAAGAAAGAGAATACTCCTCTTTTTCTTCTATTGATCAGAAGCATCGAGCAGCACACGCCGAGGCCTAACCTCAGGCAAATTTGCACATTATTAAGGAAATTCCAGAGCTCCCCCCTTCTCTTTGTATGAGTCCCATCACTTCAATCCGAAGCAGAGCTCCTCTTTGTTCCGGTGGTTGTGGAGTCCCAGACAAAAGATGATTTTCTTACACAACCTTGCCCCTTATATACCATTCATAGCCCTTGCTAACTTTAGGTGGGATAAAGGTGGAGGCGGGGAGACCTTGCTCTGGCTAACTTATTAAGAACGGAAACTGGACTAAATAAAGTCGTGAATGCTGGGGGCACCAAGGCAAAATTCTCAGTCTGAAGCTCCAACTGAGAAATCAGGCTTCTTTACTCCGTACATTATTTATGGAGTAGAGGTTCGTCAAGAGCCATCTGCCTACCTTGACCTTCTTTAGAAGGTTTACGTTTATATATCGGAAAAGAATCAAGGTTGAGGGGCGATAACCATTACTACTTAATCATAGAAGAAAGGCTCACTCGCTTTCCTTCCTCGGCGAGTACTTATTTTCATTCCTTTTAGGTCGATCGTGACAAAGATAGAATGACTTAGATCATAGCTGAGGTCTGCCTTTCTCCCATGGGGCACATCCCATCCTTCTACTGATATTAGATCAGATCTCGGAGACTAGTCTACTACTTTACCCTTTTGCTTTCTTTGGCTGTCCTTATGCTTTCTTTCGTTGATAGGCTGTCATTCCTTCTCTTGCATTGAGCACATCGGCTTCCAAGTAGCTTATCGTCGACTGGCTTTGAAGATTCCCTTTTCATTTACTTGGGGACATGATTTATATACTTTTGAAAGGTAAGAGAGGAAATCCTCAGAGAAGGTCCTTTTAGCTTGCCAACAAGTTCCCAGTCAAGTATGTTGGGCCTAACCATCTACCAAAAAAGAAATAAGTAAAGGCTGCTTAACTGACCACAGCCGACCAGTGCTTTAACAGGCCTTCGCCCCCTAAAGTTGAGGATGAAAGTTAGCTCATACCAGCCCGACGAGCACCCCATTTCCTTCCCGGGTCTCTGGGAATTAGGCCGTTACGGAGATGCGAACAATGCCCCAGCTCGTCCAAATGCTTTTCTCTTCTAATCCTCCCATCCAAATAGTTCCTAACAAGGCTAATTCCGCATGCTTCTTTTTCTTTACTTTTCCGCTTCACAGGCTTCTTTAGCCCTCTTCCTAAATGGATCTGGGACATTTGCTGTTGTACAGCTTTCATGTCTTTTCTCTTTCTGAGCTTTCCTCGCTTAGTTTTCCCAGAAAAGAGATAGGGCTAGATCCTGTGAATAGTCTCCTATATTTATGTCATTCCATTTTTTTGAGCCTCAATTTAGGTCTATTTCGTTAGGGCAATTCCATCTTCTTCGCTTAGTTCTTCTTAGGTGGCTTCCCCTCTACCTTTAGAGCCTATTTGCTTAGCGTTGGTATTTCCTTACCGCAGGGTAATCAGTTTACTTGAGATTCTCCAACCCGATGAGGCTTATTGGAAAAGCATTCTACGTGGTATAGATGTGGAAAAAAGATCACATGCCAATATCCAGGAGAAACTGTTAGCCCAACGGGATTTATCGATGAAAGGCCCGATCCTTCTTTTAGTGGTCCAAGATGATTTATAGTTGTGAGCTTAAACCTAGTTTAGATCCTCCAGTCAACTATCTCCGGAAGAAGGAAGAAGACCAACCAGGTGAAAGTCTATCAATCGATCAGTCCATGGGTGAAATAAAGAATGTTAACAGTAAGATTACGATAGAGCTTTCTTAAGCCAATACGCATAGACCAGTCAAAGCTCCCAGAAAGAGTCATTTCATGCGAAATAAGCTCCGAGGTCTATTCCATCGTGAATTTCTCATGTTGATTCGTGAAGCTATACCAGTTCTTGGAGAATAGATATAGGAATATATCTCCTAAAAGGAAAGGCGGTATAGAAGATGGGGATAATTTCTAGTCAATAAATATTTCCCTTCTTTACTTGAGTCCCAAAGAGCACATAAGGAGCAAACCAGAAGCTAATCCCATCCCGGTCAGTGCCGCTCGACTAAGGTCTTGGTCCATTAGCTTGAATCTATTCCAGAAAAACTCTAAAGGCAGAGACCGAAAGGGAGTCAAAGCCCCAGAAAGAAGGTGAGACTTGGACTTGTGGAAGACATTTTCATAATAAATGAGGGCATAGCCAGTAAGAAAGGAGATATATTCTTCCATGTTCAGAGGCCCTGAATTCCGGGCTCTTGCTGAAAGAAAGGCGGCATAATCGTATAAGGACTCCCCGTAGCGTCCAGGTAGGCCAAGGCTCTGGGACGGACGAAAAAGTATGCACAGTCTCAGCGGAGGGAGCCCAGTGATAGCGGCGACATCCAGCAACGTAGGGCTAATCATTCTGAAGCTGAAGTGAAAAGCATTAGAGGTAGTAGACCAAAATAAGGCAATGACCTTAAGGAAAGAAGGATGCCATATAGGAGGAATGCAGCAGCTTACCGCCGTTCGAGCTGATCCCAAGCAGCGTGTCAGCCGAGAGGGAACTGGGTCGGCTCAAGGGCTTATATTTCCACAGCAAGAAATGCATAATTTTCCCACAACCAACTTAAACATTTCACAGTCTTCAGTTCCTAGCTGTTCGCTATGGGATTTCGCCATCACTCAGTCGTTTTAAAGCAAAGGAAGTGCTTCGGTCTTCTAATAGTCAGATAAGAGATCACAGGCTTTGAACTCTTTGAGCTTTCATTCCTTCGAATAGCCAGATAGCTCTTGGAGGAATGGATGAGCTTTCATCGGAAGACCTGGCCGATGCGAGAGACTGAGAGGAACTGGACTTGGCGGAGGAATGCATAGAGATATCTGCCTTTGCCAGGAGAATCCAAACCTGCCTAACAGCCTATAAATGTGGAATCCCCTTCATATTCTTCCTCAAAGCCTTGCCTTTATCTGATTTCAACCTATTGATCTTTACTGTGCATGGATATCTTTAATAATGATTCAACCTCCTCCCAGAGCAGCAACTGCAAGAGTGAACTTCCCCAACTCCCTCACACCAACTGGCATTAAATTAAAGAGGAGCTATGCCAAAAAGAAGATAGCATATATCATAGCTATTGCTTGCGCAAAGATCGGAATCATACCTCTAGCAGGCATTGGATTCTCTTACCTAAACAGCTGTAATTTCTACTTTACTGAAATAGAGACTCTCATTGATACTTGAACTATTGACCTGGCTAGCGCTAACGCTTGGCAAGGGAATGTTCAACTGGTCCGCTTGAAATCGCTAGAGTTGAGAAGGGTCTGCTAATCATGGTACGAATTCTCTCTTTAGGTAAGTATACTACCGAAGCAGTTATGCCGACAACAGCTGAAATAGCGGAGGTGATTGCTGACACTCTTTATCTATAGGATAAGCAGCTAGATCGATTCCTAAGAGGAGAGTGACTTTGCGTAAAAGTCAAAGATTGAATTGGACCGCTTCGCCTAAAAGCTTGGCGGATCTTCTGTAAAGAGATTCAATGGGACTTGGTCTCGATGTCAACTAAAGAATTTACTGAGGCAGATATTCCCTTAGGAAGTGCTAATGCAGTCCATTTCTTCACATCTTCGGTTGCCAGTTCAATCGGACTTCTTTCTAGTGGGGATACCTTACTACTGACATACTTCAGGTCCTATATGTTGAACAAATAAGCGAATCAATCAGGTCTATCTCCGCAACTAATCGAAAAGCCAGTTCCAAACCTCAATCGTCCCATCCATCCCTCTATTTGTATAGGATTGAGAGCCCTTTCTTTTCCTTTTCCAGGGGCGTATTTCTTAGATCTCATATCTTCCGAAACTATTCAACCTATCTTCATGCACCTTCTTGGGGCTGTCTTACAAAGATCCTGAGAAGGAAGGTAGGCAAGAAAAAGAAAGAGAGTGGACTAGTTCATAAAGAAGAGACTGGACCGCTTAGCCTGGAGGCAGCGGAAGAAGACCAACGGGACACCTCGGACGCGAAATATCTTAAGAAAAGAGAGGCGGAAACTTGACTAATAAAAAAACCTCCGCCGGAACTGCCTTGTGACTGATTAGACCTAAAAAAGAAACTCTCGAAATAACGAAGAATTGCAGCCATATTAAATAGGATCCGCTTTGGCTCTTTTAGCGGCTAACTGCTTGCTTCCCCTAAGATCTATCTGGGCTGCAGCTTCCTTCCTTGAAGGAGGGATACGAGGCTTTGACTTTCGTATTTAGATGTGATCTCCCCCGGCGTCCCTCTCGGGTGCACACGCAGATCTATAAAGAGCTGCTACGCCAAAACATTACGATGATACTTGATTCAATTAGGTCGACTTTTCCGCGAAAGGATTTCTCTTTCTTTTTCACTCTAGATAGCCCCTACTTTCTGAATGTGAGAACCAAGACTTTCAAGTGAAAGATAGGAAGAGAGTGCCGGGCCTTAGCTCTATGACTCTGACTTCTCTTGCAGATAGAGCCACTTCTTACCCAGTTGAAACCTTCACTAAGTAAGTCCAGAAGACTCTTACTAAATAGGGAAAGCATCTGCTCTCAGCTACTTTCTTATAACATTGTATCTACCTATTTTAGAATACAAGAAATGACGTAGACTCCAGCTGAAAACATAGCAGCAGAAGATCTAACTTCTTATCCTATGATATTAGTTGCCACCTTAACTAGCTACCTACGACCAATAGGAAAGGAAGCGAGATGGGTTTATCGAGTGAGTGTCATATAGTCACTCCTGGTCTTTGTGCTCCGTCTCTGTCTTCCCTTTATGCCATTCATAAAGAGAATAGGAATTGCCTGGTGACGGCATAAGGAGAAAGAAGAACTTACTCAAGTATGTTTATTCTAGTATGGCTTGAAGAAAGCTTTGTTTTGACGGTCCACATCCTAGTTTCAAAGATAGAAAAAAAAATGCAGTATTTTCACTAGAGTTTGCCACCCGATTCCCTGAATGGCTCCTTTATTAGCTGTTTTCGATTCCCAACATGGACTTTTTGGGTGATTACATTTAGGAGAACCCTATGATTGAAGATTGAATTTCCATTATGACCGGCGCAGAATCTGAAATGAGCAGCTTAGAGAACCCTACGATGACTTATGAAAAAGCCTCGCTCTAGGGAAGCAGAACTCTTGGGCGAAGTATGCCTTATTTGTGAAGGTGCAGGCATCCGTGGGCTTTGAAGAAGCGAATAGCCCGCATGCTGCTTGCTCTGGTCCGTAACGTCGCCAAGGTTGTAGTCTTTGTGATTCCCGCCTTTTCTATAAGCATTAAGGTGCAATCATCTCCAAGGTTCTGGTTCTGCCCTTAGAGTATTGTAGAGTGATTCTTTCTTTTGGCATTCCTCGTGGCGTGAACCCAACAAGTATGAACTGGTGGAACTGGTAAGCACCGATTAGGCTTAGGGATAAGTATTCCTAACCAACAAGTATTCTAAGTCACTATTCAGTTGATCAATGCGAGAAAGTCATCGGTCGACCTAGTTATTTGCTTAATAAGAAGTCCACTTCGGAGCTGCTTTGGAGGGACGACTTTCACTCTTTAGACACTGAGGCTAGCCGAAAAGAAAAGAAGGAGTTGATTACAGATGTAGGTTGGCCGCCCTTTCTTCATTTCCGGGAAGAGTAGCATGCAGCTCATCCGGTTGATTCTCTTTCCAAATCTCCATACCATCCGCACCAAGATTGCCTTGCACGCACCCCTCTTGGAACCCCGTAGTGGATTTCCCTTCATTTCATAGACTTCCGGAGCGATCCATTGAGCACATCTCGTACGTAGAAGTGAGAAATCGTATCGAGAAGTCTCGCTTCCTAGCTCTCTTCATTAGCTCATAAAGCCATATCAAAGAAAGCTACCAATAGCACAGATTTACAGTCTTACTGGTAGGATTTCTATCCTTAGATTAGCACAGGCGCTAAGCCTTACTCGTTAAAGTCAGCTAGTCAATGGCTCTCTTCCTTCCGAAAGAGTAAATGCATCGTTCGTTTACTAGTCAATAGAAGAGTGTGATGGGCATCCCTTCTTTTCTTCTGGCTGTGCATATATATCTGGTACAAGACTTTGGATCAATCAATCGACCTATCCTAGGGAAAAAGAGTGAAGTCTGGGGTTTGCATGTATTTTAAGATCTACTTTGCCTTTGTCTCGTAGTCATGGGCTATCGACTGAGAATCTAATCTATTACATATCTTCTTATTGGCTTGGCATCAGTGAATGAGGAAAGTCTGGTTCTGACATTGACTTTCATGGACATATCTTCTTTTCCGGCTTAATAGCTCATCTTGGATCAGATCTGCCATCTTTCAGAGATCTCTTTCTTGTCTTTTGCTCACTGCTTTAATTGCAATCATGTAATATCAGTTCTCCTTGTAACTGGTATGGGCAATGGGGAATCTCATATCTGATCTCATAGATCTTCTTAGTAGCATGAATGAGGTCAGGATCAGTCTGCTGATCAAAAGAAGAGAAGTGAGACTGATGGGTTTGTGTTATTGACTTTCCATACAGGATATCCGAGGAATCTATCTTCTTTTTTCTTAGACGGGCTCTCTTGCCGGGATAGGTCAATCAATTGGTCTGTCGGACTGCTTTATTATTAGAGATGCTCTCTTCCCTGTTCGGATTGCTCATGCTTTTCTCAAGCTCATGAGTGAGAGCTATTTCAATAGATGAATGAGTCTTCTCGGCCTATTGGAAGGTCTAGGTTCACCTACTGAACTCGCAGGCATAAATATATTTCAGAAGTTCTTGAAAGAGTTTCCACTTCAACTGGTCATACTTCTTTCCTTCCTTTTTGGGACATCGTCTTGGGCCTTGCAAGAAAGAAAAGTCTTGGATCGAAATGGAATCCCGGGCTGGAGGCTTTTTCTTCTTAAAAGAGAGGCCTTCTTAAGAAGTAAAGAATAGGCCTTGGGTACAGATGGGAGAGGGTGACAGACAGCCTAAATCATAGCAGCTTTTACAAAAGGTCAAGGAAGGACCACTGAGAGGAGGAGAAGAGTATAGGTAGGACAGCGGCTCTTTCTTATGAAAACTTACCCGTGGGCACTTTTCTAAGGTTTGTATAGGGCTATAAGTAGGTCCTTGCTACATTTATTAAGGAGAGTTCCTCTTCTTTAATAAATAGTTTCCGAATGCCTTTCCGTCACTAAATCAGCTATTCTTCCTCTTTCGACGAGCAAGGATGCGGAGTAAGTGAGAAAGAGATTCACCTTAGCGCCCAGATGTGGCTGGCACTCCCTTCTCTTCCCTTTGTTCTTGCTGCTCCGCTGCTATAAATCCCGAGTTAGCCCTAGTTTCCTACTGCTAAACTCTTCCCCGCTTCCTTTCCTTTTTCTAACACATACTGAGACGGTGTTGACGGTTAGGAGCGAAGTTGCTGCTAGGATCCTAGCCAAAGGTTTCCCCGGAAGTAGTAGCCCCTGAGGAAGGCGAAGGCACAGCCAGATAAGGATAAGTAGAGTTGGTATTGAGTTCATGGAAGAATAAGAATAGAAGGTATTCAGTCTGATAGTGCTTTAACTCATCCCGTCATTTATTAGGATTGAGAAGGCAACTCAATTTCATCGAGCCGTCATTATTAATAGCTCACCTCTCGAAGAAGATTATTCGATTCATGGTAAGAGCTGAGTTCCACTTGATTCTCGAAAGAAAGGCTTAATCAAGAAGTAAGATAGATGAGATGCTTCATTCCCCTGATTATTAGGATGGATAAGGCGGACTGGCTTTGAATCCGTATTGTGCCAGCATCTTTTCTGGCTTTATTAGGATTCATCCAGCAATCGGACTTAAAGAGAAGGGAAGACTTAAAGAAGCTAAGAGTAGATCTTAGTTGTAGCTAACAGGTAATCCAATATTCAGAATGTGAAATGAAGTCCCTCTGGTAATTACGTGAGACATGATTATATGATTGAATGATCAAGCCTGCTAATCCGAGCTAAGAACAGGAAATGTCAGTGACTTAAAGGAGTGAATAGAGCATTAGAGAGTAGTGACTCGTGGTTGATGCATGGGGGAAGATAGAAGGGAAGCTAGCCGTCAGAGATTCTTGCTAATCAACAAGTGACGCATTCCTTTCCCCTGGTTCTGTTAGCTCACCTCCTAGCCTGCCTTATTAACTAACTGACGACTGACTCGCGCATTATCCTTGAGCTACTTCTTTCCTTGCTTTAGAGACGCTTACGCCTTTCACAATTTCTATATTCCTACTAGCACATAGAAAGGAAGGAAGTCGGACGTCGCAAGGTTTCCTTCGTCATTCTTGCTATTATTGGTGCTCTGAGAAGAGGGACTCTTGATTCAACATCCTAGCACTAATCAGACTAAATAAAAGCTGCTTATTGAGCTACCTCTCTTTTCTGATCTTATGCGTACTCCGTTGCTCTTAGGATGGCTCTAATGAGTTCATTCTTGCTAACTTTGCACTCTTTTCCATCTTTTTTATAGTGAGGCATCAGATTCAGTAGAGTCTTTAGTTGAGTGACTGGAAAATGATCTCAGATTTTTCCTCCTAAACGATGGAAATTGGACTGCCTTTTTCCTTAGGTCGGTTGAGCAGGGTGGTACCACTACGAGATTGGGAAAAAATCCTCCTTCTTAGCGCGTCAGTCTGTGTCGAGCAATAAGCGCTAAGTGGCTATCTCAAAGATTGGCTTGACTAGGAATTGGTGCAAAAAAGGGCTAGTGCAAAGGTCAGGGGAAAGGCCTATGATTCTTCATTCTGCGACTACTTAGATTGGACTAGCTCATAGCGGGAGCCTAGAGTTTACTTTCCTCAAGAATACATAGTTTATCATATCGAGATTGGTCTTCTTCTTCTTTTGTTGAAGCACATATGAAAAGCGGCTGTCTTCTTCAAAGAGCAATTTGTGCACGTCAGGATCTTAGAAAAGCAGCATTCTTTCTTCAAGCGGCGGTGGCACCTTTCTTTAGCCTTAGCCTTTCCGTGTGTGGACGTTGGCATCTTACCAGCATGAGTTCTTCTTTGAAAGTCATTCCTCTAGCCTATGGATAGAGATTGCTTAGACGACTGGCAATCCTTCCCCGCTTCCTCAAGTGAGGGCGCGAAGCGGAACATAGCTAAACCTTTTCTTAACTACCGATAGTGGACCCTACGCTTTCAGTATATATGTCTTCTTCCTGCCTGTCTAAGGTTTGCTAAAGGCTCCTGGTCTTAGGGGGTGTTCTGGAATCCACCACATCTGAAGATATTGGATACACCGATGGGGATAGGGCAACTGAAGATTTAGCCTCCTTGACCAACTGAATACCTCCATTTCGAACGAGATCTAAGCCTCATGGGGATTCTTCCGCGGCTATAAAAGCGCTTTCTCTATTCTATCACTTCCGCTTTCTTTAGCTTAGCTAGTTGTACGACGGAACTCGGGACTTCTATACTTCTTAAGATAAGCACAAGCGCTAAGGAGTAGAGAATAGGGAATAGCGGGGAAGTACAGAGGGACTCACGCTATTCGGCTTTCGACCCTTCCGAATCTTAGTTCATAAAGAGTTTCATATCCGAAACCTTAGTGCTTTCCCTCCGCGCCCAAAGTCTGGATTGAAGTGAGCAAGAATAGAGAATCCAGTCCACTGGCGAAAATCAGTCTTCAGAAGTGATTTCCCCTCTTGCAGTACCTTATCTTATGAAGTGGAATATACCAATCCACATGGGAGAGGTTGAAGACCAACTAAAGAGTTCTAAGGATTGGCCAATTTCAGTATTCATATTGAGCGAGAACCCAACCTCCTTATTCATCAGGGTAAAAAAAGCGCTTTCTCTATGTGTCAGTTCGCTTCGGGGGTTAGAAAAGTAGGGGCGTAGAGGCTAAAGCCCCTTTCTGGATCCAGTTTACCCTACTATTACTCTTCAACTTAAGGATTGCTTAGACCGATTGAACAGCTTTTCTTGGCTATAATAGCTAATAGGCTTGCTTCCTTGCTTGCATCCCTAAAATTGCTTAGTATCTCCTCAGCATTCTTCCGGTGCTCTCTATTTTTAGCCAATTTGCTTCCTTTCTTGATCTTGAAACAAAGACTACCGCTTCCTTCGGTATCAGTTAACTGATCTATTGACAATTTCATGTAATAAGAGGGTAAATAGCTTTATCTTAAGCAGCTAATCCGTTGAAGCGACTCTAAGCCAAAGAGACAGGCGTCCTCTTATTTCAGGGAAAGGGTCTTTGTCCTGAAGGAAAGAATACAATGTATCCCCCTATTTTATACCTTATTCTAGTTATATTAATGCTGCTTAAATTCCATTTCTCGGTCTTTCCAAGGCTGAATGCCTACCTACCATGCCCTTATAACCACCGCGATCTTTTTTCACCTTTCCTGTGCTAATAAATAAGAGAAAGAAGAAGTGGTAAGTCTATAGTACACTATCGAAGCCGAAAGACAGAGGTAGCTATACTCACGCGATCTTTCTGGATCGGGCTTTCGCCCATTGTCCTGTCCAAGTTACATAGTTCAAAAGGGAGCTTTTCCCTGAATGAGGGGGGCTGTCTCAGATGTAGGAGAGAAGATGGTAGTCAAATCTTTCTTACATATTCGATGATAACGAGAGAGAAAGGATCCTACTTTATTTATGCAAAAAACCGCCGAAATTACATTTCTATTGATCATCGAACGAAGATCATATCGTTCTCTAAATATGGAAGAAGGAAGAACTGATTCTAGCAGGCCCGGGAGGCACTAAACTAGATGTTGGGCACTAATCTAATATTAAGTTGGAACTGAGTCTTTATTTAATAGCAGCTATAAGAGAAGAGTTAGAATAGAAGCTGGATGGGATGCGGAACGAAGTTCTCACTGCTGCTATCAGAGAATCGAATCGGGAATAAGAGTGTACATAAATACTTAAATACTTTGTTCTCAAGGAAAGCTAGCCCCTTTTCTTATAGGAAAGTCTTACAGTCTTACTGAAGCCTAAAAAGCCCCCTTTGAATCGATCACGTTGTGAACAAGGAATTTTCTTTCTCTCCCTATCTTAAAGCCTATAAGGATAAGATATAGTTCCCCTAAAAGGGAAAGTTGTCTTTTCCCTCTTTCTTTTTTATTGACTGCAAGCTTTTACGTCTTTCTATAATGAAGGTTCTAATATGTTAATGAAGCTAGGGCTGCTTTGGATGGGCTGAAGTTAGCTCAATCTCTTGGCATTTCGAAATTATGGATTGACCTTGATTCAGCTCTTAAGGTGCAATCTAGACTTTCAAGTTGGAAGGAAAAGCAACTGACCATGGCTGGGCCCTCTCTTATGCTTCAGTCGGTCTCATCTGCCATCCCTCGCTATGCTATGCAGTCCACAAGACTTCCCCAAGGACTTATTAGGTTGATCAAGCTAAGAGTCATTTCCTATAGGCAGCGGATTCCAAAAATAAAATGCAACAAAAGAGTGCAAAAAAGTCAGATCTCTTCAAAAAGTGCTGACATCAGCAGTACGAAAGATGACATCAGCAAGCTACTTTCTCCCAGATTCTCAAGCCAGTGATGACCCAAAGTCAGAAAAGTCAATCTGCTCTGATACCATCTTAATCTTTCTGTAAAGATGTGATCATAGTTCTAAAAGAGAAGGAAGAAGTCTTTGAGCGAATAAGTTGTCCTTGGATAAGTCCGAGAAGAGACCTTTCAAAGTCAGTCCCTCAGTCCCTACTTCCATGGCCATGCTAGCCCCCACCACTTTCATTAGACCCATTGGCATAGCTTTTTATCTTCACTCTCTCGATCCCTTGGAAAAATAGCCTTTTCCCTCTCTCTTTGATCTGACCAGGTCAATCGACTCAGTTGAATTAGCCAATTCTCTATTTAAGGAAATATCGAAAAAGAGATTCTCACTCTATTATTGAGCTCTATTATCGAGAAGTCTTCAAATCCATCTTATGACGGTACTCTTTCTATATGGATTTGAGGATGGATTGAGACCTTCACCTATTAAAGCCTGCCCTTTTCTCCTTTTTCCCAGAATTCGTCCTTAGACACATCATTAAGAAGATCTTTTCTAGAAGTTTCCTCTTGCTATCTCATAAACTGCTTGCTCCGGGAAAAATAAATCCTTCACGACCTGTGATGCCTACATTCTTTGAGAAATTCATTCTTTGGTCTTGCTAACGAGCTGCTTAATGGAAGCAAATAGGCTATGAAGTAGATAGAATCTTAGTAGGACCTGATGGCTCTCACATCTTACTTAACGAGAGGAGCTTTTCCCGCTGCTCACTTCGGTATGCAATTGAGCACAATTAAGGGCAAACTCTTGTCTATTTCCATCTTCTTCTGGGGAAGGGGACCTTTATACCATTGTTGTATATAAAAAAAGATATTGGTACTAGCCTATGAAAGAGCCCTAGCTCATATTTCAATTAATAGGAGTAGAAGGAGCGTCCTGTCAGCCAATATGACTGATTCTTTCGCATCTTTTTGATGACCTTTCGCCCCACTAGAATGCTTTCTTTCTTTACTGCCGCTCTCAATCAGTCCTTTCCTGCGGGTCCTATATGAAAGCGGCGGTAGCAAGTCTATTTATGCTCAGACTGGAGACCGAGAACCACTTTTGAGGATTTTCACCTCATAGTCCATTGGGGCAATTTTCTTAGTGCGTGCCCATCCTATATCTTCCAATATGAATGAAGGAGCTAGTGGAGGTACCAAGGCTTCAAGCCCTTCGGTCCTTTCCCTTTGATAGCTCAGTTCTTCTTTGACTTTGAGTTATGATATTCCCCGGCCTACGCTTTTCTTTTAGGCTTTAAGGCCTAGCTCAGTTATGGTCCTGTCCTGGTCGATGTCCATGATTTCTTACCTCGCTATTGGCATCTTCACCTCGCTTTCTTTCTCCTCTGCTTTCCTTTTCTCTTTGACTCTTATCCTTTTAGAGCATTTCCTTCACCCTTCAATCCTTCTAATAGGGCTCTCTTCTGTGTCAGAAGATGTCTATATTTAAGTTCTAAGGCTTTCCACTATCATAGGAATAGTTTTTGAGGGATTGCCATAAGAATAGATGGATTGAGCTAATGCTAGAATGGTTATGCTTCTAATAACTGAGAAAGGAGGGAAGAAGGCTTTAATGACAGAATTCGGTAGCGCTATTTCCATAGTAAGTAGACATGTCAAGAATCTCGATTTCACCCTGAAATTCGAATAGAGCTCAATTGAGATAGGGCGAACTTTTCCGAATGGGAAGTTTGGACGTTCTATCGGCAGTTTGACAGCCTTTATGTGGTTTTGAATTACTTCCTTCAATCTCTGTTTAAAGCTCAAAGATTGGTCATAGACTTAAGGGAAGGCCTAGGGGGCTCGACTAGAGGAACTTCCAATCTTCGATCCGATCAAATAAAAGTCAAGTCTCTCGCTTCTTGCCCTTGACGATCTTTAACGGAAAGGCTCACGGGGAGAAGAAAATATTGAGCGCTATCTGCCGGCTAATCCGGCCTTAAACCAAGAAGGAAATCACATTCATTACTGAATTCTAGGACGAACCTTTACTTACTTCTTCAAAACTATGTAAGAAAAGAATAACCTGACTTTTCCGCCTTTCCTTCATCTTGATTGGATGGCTCGTGGGCAAGTATCCCATCTAGGGAAGATCTATCTAGACCGAGGCTAAGGAGGGACGCCTACTACCTCTATTTTTATGCCTTCTCCTTGTTGAAGTCATAGCTCAAGCAAGCAAAGGAGCTACCTGCCTGTCAAACCGTCGATTGGGAGGACCCTCGCCTTTCACTCAAGGAAGGAAGAAGAAGTCTCGTCTTGCTTTTTAAAGACTTAGGTCTCCTTTCGCACAGGTCAAAGATCGCCCTCAGGGTGGTTGTGACGTCTAATCGAAAGAAAGCAGTAAGAGAGTAGAAAGAGCGTCACTTCTCACTGCCCTCACTCGGCCATAAGGGATCAAAGGGCGTCCATAGCTCCTGTGACGCGGGTCTAGGCCTGACCTATTGCTTTCACTAAGAACTGGCAACCAAACTGAGGGACGAAAGTACGGAAAGAAATAAGAAGTGCTCGATGAAAGCTCATTATCTATATAATTCTAAGTGAGGAGAAAGAGTGAAGATTCTTGTTCCCGGTGCACTCTTTGAGCTTGAATTTCGTATAGAAAGAAAGGTCCGCTATTTGGGATCATTATTCTTCAAAAAATCCTCCTGCTTATATGTAGCAAATCTATCTTTTATTTCATTGCAAACCACAACTTGATTACAGACTCTTTGGCCTCAAGGGCCGACTCGACATCAGAAATTCAAAAAGAAAGTGAGAGACACATGACAACATTATTCGGACTAGACTTCAGACCATGGCTTAGATTAAAGACTGACTGAAATTCTTTAAAAAGACATAAGATAAGGGTCAGACCACCTCCACGACAAGACAGACACTTAGAAATCTTCACCAAAGAAGTACAAAGAAAGCCAAAACAGACTACTTTGCGTCGACAGACTACTTATTTCATCTTATAGAAAGAGTCCACGGACTCGTCTAGTCTCCCCGGCGACCGCGGGTGACAGCACGCACAATTAGGGCTTCCTGCTCCGCCCGCAGCGCTTGCTGCCTCCTCTCCAAACCCTCTATGCGCTCTCTGGTAGCGCGAATGCGCGCTTCTTTCCTTGCAGGATCTATTGTTGTTCTAACACTTCTCAAAAGGAAGTTTTGCACTCTACGGTGCTCTTGAATTTCATTTTGCAGTTGCCCCATTTCGGCAGCAATTGCAGAAAGCCTGTTTGCAGCAGCATCCATAGCCATACGTGCTAGTACTCAATTTCTTTGATTTGAATTTGATGAAGTGAAGACACTTATCGAGCCTCCATTTATAGAGTGGTAGAGTAATATCGCCATGCAATACGAATTGCATGGCAGGCACAATTCTTACTAGTTCTCCGCACTACTTTTCTGCTGTTGAAAACTATCATGCCTGTTTAATGAAAAACTGGCTGGCTCTGGCTACCTTGCGGAGCAAAGAAAATCTCCCCAAATCACACTGCCTGTATGAACAAACAAACTTTGTACAACCAGCTTACGTGGAAAAGATTCCATATTCTATGCCAATAGACTCGTGACATCGATGTACTGAGTCGTCAACAAATGAGCCGCGTTAAGAAAGCCCAAGCTTATACGCATTGGCCCACAGGGTGCCCCAATAGGGCCCGAATGAAAGACCCCAGCCTACATGAACCATCAAAGAAAGTCCTACAAATGTGAAGACTTGGTCTTGCTCTTTCCTCGATGAAAGCCCATGCAAGACGGCCTAAGGATCTGTCCAAATTCAAAGCCCATCAAAGGTCGCTCCTCACATGAAATCATGCAAAGGATCCGAGCCCATCTATCTCCTACATGAAAGGATCTGAGTCCATCCAAATAGCCCAGAAAATGACAGCCATCAAAAGGCCTAAGCCCATATAGCCTCGGCCCATAGAGCTTTCCGCCAAGTTTTTTTGTCACTTTCTTCTGCCGAACCGAAGAAAGCCGAGAAAAGAAATAGGAAGAGCACTATGCAAGCTTAGAATTAAGTAAATATAAAAAAGCTCTCACCACCTCGAGCAGTAAAAGAAAGTCGTTATGTCTATCTTACTAACATAGACAACTATGAATGGTATTCATTGACAGGAGTGACCGCTTTCT